TTATGGTTGTTGACTTGCAGTTTTTACATAAAGAATTAAAAGAAAAGAAGTCGGAATTATAATAAATAATGCAGTAGCAATTAATCCAAGAATATTTACTTCCATAGTAAAATTTAAATTTTTTTAGACGTGATGTCAGCTTTTCTGCTAAATAAAATTCTTTTCACTTTCAGTAAATCTACCGATAGAAATACCAACTATAGTTCAATGAAACAAAAAATTAGTAACAAGTTTACAGTTTTGCTAACAATCATTGGAAAGATTAATTTTTTTGTAAACAGATTTCTTGACACTTTTTTTAATGTGTCAGAATGCTTTTACCGACTTTTGTCTGAATTTTATTGGTTATGACTCGAAGATTCGCAGAATGCTCTACCATTTCCCTCTTGGCAACCTTTAGGTAGCCCATAAGGGTCGAGAACTCTGTTCGAGTCAATGTAGACCCTTAGGGAGCCAAGAACAATGATAAGGCAGCATTTACAATGATAGAGCATTTATGTGAATCGTAATTTAAAAATAGAAAATTTCCTCTTGTTACCATCTATGATGGTTAGAGAACTCTTCAAAGTATAAAATGGGTGAGAACTCTGTTCGAGTCTTGGAGTCAATTAATTTTAAACTGTATTCCTCTACTATTGACTCGAACAGAGTTCTAGACCCTTATAGGCTACCTAAAGGTTGCCAAGAGGAAAATGGTAGGATGAGCATTCGCGAATCTTAAATAGGTTTTCACACAAAAAGATTGATCAAATTATTTTTCCTAGTTTTAATTTTAAACAAAAGTAAGGAGTAAATTCAAGCTTTAAAGGTAAATTTTTCCTATGATTCGAAAATTTGATAAAATTATTTCTATGAGTTGAATAAAATTATCACCCTACCATCTTTGATGGTTAGAGGAAATAAATTTTCTTATCTGAAATTATCAAAAAATTTTTGTTTTCTATGTATCATAATTTTGTTATTGAATTTGTTTTATTTGATTCGTGAATACTCATCCCTCTTGGTAACCTTGAAAAGGTAACCCATAAGGGTCGATAACTCTTCGAGTCATGAGGAAAAGTTTTACAATAAATAACTTTTCCTCTTGGTAACCTGGAAGGTAACCCATAAGGGGCGAGAACTCCTCGAGTCTTCTTTTTTAACTAAAAAGGTAATTTTTTACTAGTGAATTGCTTTCTATAAGGAGTAAAAGTTTTAATCGTGATTGATCACCAACTTGATAATTTTTTGCTCTTGAACTTACTGAATTAGTTAAAGTACAACTAGGATTTTGAAAAAAATTTGCGAAATACTTATCTAACCAGAAATTTATCGACATGAAAGGATGTAATTTCGATGACTTAAATTACCTCGCTATTTTAATCATGTGAAAATTTTAGTGGTTTTTTTGCTAGAAAACTTATTTTTGAGGTATTTTTAGGAGGGTTCTGTAATTTTCACAGCTGATGTTTTTCAGCTCCCCTTTAGGGGAGAACAATATCAGAGAATTCTGAGTATAGAAGCAGTTGGACTTGGAGCACTTCCTGTGCGTAAGCCTAGAATGCTGAGCTCCCCTTATGGTCTACCCTTATGGTCTACCCTTATGGTCTACCTAAAGGTTTCCTAAAGGTTTCCTAAAGGTTGCTTAAAGGTTGCCTAAAGGTTGCAAAAAAAAGCTAAAAAAAACCGACTACCAAAAAATGAATTTAAGGAGTTCAATGAAATTGACTCGAAGAGTTCTCGCCCCTTATGGGTTACCTTTCAGGTTACCAAGAGGAAATTTAAATACAGGGATTTAGGATCTGTTATTTTAATTTTAGTACTTGGTTACAAATTTTTTCGACTAAGTTTTAGTTATAGTATGCAAGCTGTCTCGGTTGCGAATGTTTCTTCTAGCCTTGATTCAAAAACTTGGAGAAGCGACTTAGTTGGACAACAAGATAAGGATTCAAAAGAAATTTATTCTGAAGAAGGGAGCGAAGATCCTTCAAGTACAATTCCAGTTGAATTTCACTCTGATGAATGGTGGCGTTCAAGAGGACTTTAATGACTTTTGAGAGAATGTACTTTTATTCTGTAAAAACGAACTCCTTTCAAATACGGAATAAAAGTAAAGAATCGTAAACAAGATTTGAAAAGACTCCAAGATTCTTTAGAATAAAAAATTTTTACAATTCCTCAACCATCTACCATTCAAAATGATTCGCAAGAATGCTCGTTCCTTATGTTTCCATCTTGATGGTTAGAGAACTCCTTTTGGTAACCTTGAAAAACCCATAAGGGGCGAGAACTCTTCGAGTCATGAGGAGTTATGAGGAGTTCTTTATCATCAAAACAGTATATTGGTAAGATGGTATCCAGAGGAGAAAAGGTAATAAGTTATTAAATGATTCTAATTAATAGTATAATGATATTCAATCTTGAAAAAGTTATGTATATATGCATAATAAGATATATAAATAAACTTTAGGGATTGTAGTTCAATTGGTTAGAGCACCGCCCTGTCAAGGCGGAAGTCGCGGGTTCGAATCCCGTCAGTCCCGAAATAGATTGAAAAATAGTTTGAGTCGAAGATTCTAACCATTTCAAATGGTATGATGGTATGAATGTTCACCTCTTATGGGTAATTTTCTTTTATTTTTTACTGATAAAAAAACTTTCATTGTGTCTTAATTTTAGTTAGTACCATTTGTAATGGTACAACTCTGTTCCGCTTTAGTTATCAATAAAAATTTTTGTTGAAGAGGAAAAATAGAAGATAATTTTGGAATCTTCCAAAACAAATTATTAAACTTTTTAAATTCAGATTGCACAATCTAAAAAACTGTGATATTATTAATTACAATTCATTAAGCTAGATATTAGATTTTTTTTACTATTAAAAATAGTAGAGTTTACATTCTGTAAATTATTTTAGAAACAGTATATTAGTCTTCTAAATAAAAAATAGAAACATTTGTAAAGTTATTACTCCTTTTGGAGACACCGTTTACCACTAAAAAAATTCTTTTTAGTGAGTTTGTAAATAGAAATAATTTCACAATTCACGTGCGGGTATAGCTCAGTGGTAGAGCATCTCCTTGCCAAGGAGAAAGTCGCGCGTTCGAATCGCGTTACCCGCTTCCTTATTACCATAATAAAATTTTTTTAAAAAATATACTTTTTTTAGCTAAAATTCGTTTTTATAAAGTAAAAATGAATAAACCAAGGGGTAGTGCTAAAAGCAATAAATATTTGAGTGAAGTTTTTCAATTCTGTAGAAAATCTATGAGTGTTCTAAAAACACAAACGAATAAAAAATTTAAACGACATTTTTGAAGGAAAGGTGGCAGAGCGGTTCAATGCATCGGTTTTGAAAACCGACGTAGCGTAAAAACTACCGAGGGTTCGAATCCCTCCCTTTCCGTTTTCAGTATTTGAGTAAAAGAAAAAAATAGGAAATAATTTTTTATGCTATTTAAAGAAATCTAGAAATCGTTATAGGTCAAAGTCAACATTTACACCCTTTTCTCTTTGGGACCATGATAACAGTATATTGGTAAGATGGTAGAGAACTCTTTAAGACTCGAAGAGTTTTCGCCCCTTATGGGTTACCTTTTTTTATCTGAATTCTATTCAGACCAGGTTACCAAGAGGGGTTTGTCTAACCATCAAGATGGGAACACGAAGGATGAATATTCTGCGAATCTTGAAGTTAATTATATTATTTAAACATTGTAATTGTTTAATATTTCTGTCTCGGTTCTTCTCATAGTGATAGCCAAAATACTAGAACACTCTTTTCATTTCCTTTACGAACTACTTTTAGGTTGCTAAAACTTATATCGTCTTATATAGTAACCTAAGAGGTTAATCTTCTAATCATCTAAGCATTAAAAATGCTTAGATGATTAGAATCAATAGTATAATGTTAACAAATCAATAAAAAAACCGTTTTATTTTTAGCTTATTTATGAAATTAAATACTCGAATTTTTTATTATTTTGAACACTTCATTTTGACAATTAAAAAAAAAAATAAATTTTTTCAAAATAACTTTGCTAATGCATTATTTTTTTTATTTATTGGGTTTTTAAGTGGAAATTTATTTGGGAGTTGTTTAAATACATTACGAGAATTAATAATTTGGGATGGTTTTATAATCTTTATACTAGTACTTTTTATTGAAATAGTAAATTTTTTAATCTACCATTCTCAAAAACGTTTTTTTTTTATTTCGAATTTTTATTTAAAAGTACCAAACAGTTTGTTTTTTAAAAGTTTAAATTATTTTAAATTAGGGATAATGTTAGGATTTTTTATTGACGCTTTTAAAGTTGGTAGTTAAAACTAGTTCAAAAAGATTTTTTTCCTCTTGAATCAGCATTCACACTATTTTTATCGTTATACCATCTAAGATAATAAAAACTCTTCGACTCAATAATATCATCATATCTGGGAGTGAATCTATAGTTAAAAATTATTATAGCTTTCTTGTAATAGTTTTGACTCGAAGAGTTCTCCTCATGGGTGAGAATTCTATTCGAATCTAACCATCAAAGATGGTAACAAGAGGAATGGAAAAATTTTGATGAAAAAGAGTAGTTAAACACGTTTATGAAATCGTAGAATTAAAAATAGAAATCTTGACTCGAAGATTCTGACCATCTCTGATGGTATGAATGCTTATCCCTCTTGGTAACCTGAAAGGTAACCCATAAGGGTCGAGAACTCTGTTCGAGTCATAAGGAAAATTTTTTCTCGTTAGAGGATTTGTAAAATTATATTTATTTGACTCGAAGATTCGCAAGAATGCTTATCCATAAGGAGTTCTCTAACCATCAAAGATGGTAACAAGAGGAGTTTGACCATCTACGATGGTAGCCCCTTATGGGTTACCTTTTTTTATCTGAATTCTATTCAGACCAGGTTACCAAGAGGAATTGATTTTTTACATTCATTATAAAAAAATTTATTTATATTAGTAATATTTCTCTTTTTTATCTTTTTGAAGAACTAGTTATATCCTGATACCGTTTTTAATCGCTAAGATGATAGAGAACTATAAGAGGTTACACTATCATCTTATTTTTACTAATTCGCAGAATGCTTATCCACAAGGATTAAGATAGGATTAATTCCTTATGGGTAAACATTCATACGAATTATAAGAGTCAAAACAAATGTCTTCTCATGACGCTGTTCGTCCTGATTTCAGAATTTAATATTTATAAAAATAAAAACTATTAATAAGCCAGACCCATGCTGCGAGTTGTTTCAGAACCTAAATAAACCCGTACACTTAAAAAATCTGTAGGACAAGCAGATTCACAACGTTTACAACCAACACAATCTTCAGTACGCGGAGCAGAAGCAATTTGATTTGCTTTGCAACCATCCCAAGGAACCATTTCTAAAACATCTGTTGGACATGCTCGTACACATTGTGTACACCCAATACAAGTATCATAAATTTTTACAGAATGTGACATAACGTTTTTTAATTTAAATTATAAATTAAGATTGACAATTTATTTAATAATATACTAAAAAACTTATTAAAAGCAACCTTTTTGATTTTATTCAAAATACTTCTTAAATTAGTTTACACCAAAGTTTGTAAAATAAAAATTTTGTTTAATACTATTTTCCTCTTAGCTCCTTACCATTGTAAATGACCTGAGTCGCTCCATAAGGAGCTACCATCTTTCATGGTAGAACTGTTTTTCCAAAAAAATATATTTCCTCTATCATTGACTCGAACAAAGTTCTCCTCATGTCTCCTCATGGGTGAGAATTATATTCGAATCTAACCATGAAATATGGTAACAAGAGGAAAATGGGAGGATCAACATTCTAAGAATTTTCAAATCCTGCTCTAAGTGCTTATAGCAAACAGACTACTTAACGGTTGGAACTAAAAGCAAAAATTTATTTTTGAAAAAACATTTGCCAATTTTTTAACGTATTCTCTCCTCATAAAAATTATTAGCTTTATGACTGTTCAAGTCTTACAAATCTATAAAACTACTTTTTTATAACGAGAGAAGCTATACTAATAATAAGTAAAAACTAAAAAAATTTTTTAGTTTTTAAAAATAATGCAAATATAATTTAGTAGAGTTCATATTTAAAAAATATAAAAATTTTTTAAAATTAGTTTTACTATTAACGAATTTTCATATGAACTTTGTTCATAAAATTTTTATATCTAATTTTTGTCTTATTTTTAATAAGCTAATTTTTTTTTATAAACTTTCAGTAATTTATTAAAATTTTTTAATTTAAAGATCTAACAAATTGCAAACATATAAAAATTGAAATTTTTTTTGAAACAAAACTCTTTTCTAATTACAAACGATACTATGATCATTCTATAGAGTGAAAGTCTAATTCTATTTTATATAATGCTAAAAATATAACAGAAAAGTATTTTTATACCTGCTTTATTCTAATCGATGAATATCTTCTGCAAATCATTTATGCTAGTAAAGAATTATCCCTATAAAACGAATATTTTAACTAGTAAACAAGTCTTAATTACTCGAATATTTGGAAGATACTCTCCCATTCTAAATCGTACCTTATCTTTAAAAATGGTAGAGGAGTCATAAGGAAAATTTTTTCTCGTTAGAGGATTTGTAAAATTATATTTATTTGACTCGAAGATTCGCAAGAATGCTTATCCATAAGGAGTTCTCTAACCATCAAAGATGGTAACAAGAGGAGTTTGATCATCTACGATGGTAGCCCCTTATGGGTTACCTTTCAGGTTACCAAGAGTAGCTAAAAGGAAAATTTTTTTTAGGAGAGGACAAAAGGAGGTCAGAGAACTTTTCAAATCAAGAGTAAAAACAAATAGATAATGATTCGAAGAGTTCTCGCCCCTTATGGGTTACCTTTTTTTATCTGAATTCTATTCAGACCAGGTTATCAAGAGGAGATGGGAACAAGAAAAATAAGCAGTTACAAAGTAAATTTAATTATTTAATTTTTTTATTTATGGAAAATCCAAAATTATTACCTAAAAATGAGATTTCTAATAGTGTTCCTAATTCAAGAATTATAGTTATAACATCTGGAAAAGGTGGAGTTGGAAAAACGACAGCTACTGCTAATTTAGGTATGTCAATTGCCAGATTAGGATATAAAGTTGCTTTAATTGATGCTGATATTGGTTTAAGAAATTTAGATTTACTTTTAGGTTTAGAAAATAGAATTCTTTATACAGCAATGGATATTTTGGAAGGACAATGTCGACTAGATCAAGCTTTAATTCGAGATAAACATTGGAAAAATTTGTCATTATTATCGATTTCAAAAAATCGACAACGATACAACGTTACTCGCAAAAATATGGAAAATCTAGTGAACTCTATTTGTTCTTTAGGATATCATTTTATATTAATTGATTGCCCAGCTGGTATTGATGTTGGATTTATAAATGCTATTTCGCCTGCTGAAGAAGCATTAATTGTGACAACTCCTGAAATTACTGCTATTCGTGATGCCGACAGAGTAGCTGGTCTTTTAGAAGCAAACGGGATTTATAATGCAAAATTACTAGTAAATCGGGTTCGTCCAGACATGATTCAACAAAATGATATGATGTCAGTTCGTGATGTTCAAGAAATGTTAGGTATTCCGTTGCTTGGTGCAATACCAGAGGATAATCATGTAATTATTTCTACAAATCGAGGTGAACCTTTAGTTTTAAAAAAAAAATTAACATTATCTGGAATTGCTTTTGAAAATGCAGCTCGGCGATTAATTGGAAAACAGGATTATTTTATTGATTTAACTACACCTTACAAAGGAGTTTTTCAAAAAGTGCAAGAATTTTTTTTAGGATATGAGGCTTAATAAGAACTTTTTTTACTCGTACGAGTCACAAAGGTGAAATATTTTAACCATTTACTCGTACGAGTCGTAAAAAGAAAGTAATTTCGCGAGTAATAAAGATTCTAACCATCAGAGATGGTATGAATGCTCACCCCTCTTGGTCGAGAACTCCTTATGGATAAGCATTCCTCTAACCATCAAAGATGGTAGGATGACTCGAACAGAGTTCTTGTCCACAAGGAGAATTCTATTCGAATCTTGCGAATTTTCGAGTCCTTATGTTACCATTTTCGATGGTTAGACCTTTCAGGAGCCAAGAGGAATGATTATTAATATTATTTAGTAGAATTTTCTAGTTGTAAGACTTGTTGTGACTAATATTTCTTTTTCCCATCAAAAATACTAGTAGCGAATTTGTTAGGTTAGAAATAAAAACGGTCAAGCATTTTAATTAGTCTATAGTATTTGTGAATACTCTTAGTTCAAAAATGCCGCACTTTGCAATTAAATCTTTTTGACTCGAAGATTCTAACTATCTGTACTATGTAGAATGGTGTGATAGTATAAATGCCGATCCTCCCATTTTCCTCTTGTTACCATCTTTCATGGTTAGATTCGAATAGACTCGAACCGAGTTCTACCATCTTTGATGGTAGCCCCTTATGGGTTACCTTTTTTTATCTGAATTCTATTCAGACCAGGTTACCAAGAGGAATTCTCACCCCTTATGGGTTACCTTCCAGGTTACCATGAGGAGAACTCTGTTCGAGTCAATGATAGAGGAAATATATTTTTTTTGTAAAAAGAGTAGTTGCCCAAGAGGATATAGAATGCAAAAATAAATTTAAGATTCGCCAATGCTCATCTATGAAGATTTTTAAAAACATTTACTAGTTATAAAAAAGTTGCTTTTTTATTATTTAAATGCTATATTTTCATTTATAAAAAGACATTTGTTTTTTCTTTTTTTATCTTCTATTTTTAAAATAACTCTATTTAAATTTTTACAAGTTGTAATAAATATTACAACCATAAAATTTTTATTTTAAACAAAGACGTTCCTCAGTAGCTCAGTGGTAGAGCGATCGGCTGTTAACCGATTGGTCGTAGGTTCAAGTCCTACCTGGGGAGAAAAGTAAAATTTTTTCAATAGAGCTCTACTCATCTTAACTAAAATTACTTTTTTTTACCTTAAAAGTAATTTGTCTTGCCGTATTAAAAGTAACCTTTTTAAATAACTGTGCCATGATACTATTTTTAATAGTTACTATAGTAGAAACCTCTTTATGAATGAAAATTCGCGAAATTCTCTTGGTACTATTCTAGCTAGTCGAGAACTCCTCATGGTAACGGTGGAAATGGTAGTGAATTAAAATATTTTTTATAGAAATAACTTTTTATAAATAAGCATCCCTAAAAAACCATAAAATTATATTCCTTTTGAAAAAATCTTCGTTAAACTAAAGATTTAGAATGTTTGAGTAAACCCATAAAGAAAACTAAAAGACTCGAAGATTCTAACCATCTGTACTATGTAGAATGGTGTGATAGTATAAATGCCGATCCTCCCATTTTCCTCTTGTTACCATCTTTCATGGTTAGATTCGAATAGACTCGAACCGAGTTCTACCATCTTTGATGGTAGCCCCTTATGGGTTACCTTTTTTTATCTGAATTCTATTCAGACCAGGTTACCAAGAGGAATTCTCACCCCTTATGGGTTACCTTCCAGGTTACCATGAGGAGAACTCTGTTCGAGTCAATGATAGAGGAAATATATTTTTTTGGAAAAACAGTTCTACCATGAAAGATGGTAGCTCCTTATGAAGCGACTCAGGTCCTTTACAATGGTAGGGAATCAAAAAAAAAGCTCACTTGTAAGGGGTGACCTTCTTTTGTCCTCTACTAAGAAAAAATTTTCCTTTTAGTTCCATTTTATTTAGTACCATTTGTAATGGTACAACTCTGTTTAGATTAGTTTATCAAAAAGAGTTATCGCTTAGAAATAATTGAGTCATGAAAATGTTATACCATCTTAGCTATTACCAAGAATAAAACTAATGTTAAAAATATATTTGAAAACTTTGTTTAAAAATAATTGCAAGTTAAGTAAAAGCAGATTAAAATAAATATCTAAAGGGCCTGTAGCTCAGTGGACTAGAGCACGTGGCTACGAACCACGGTGTCGGGGGTTCGAATCCCTCCTCGCTCGATTTAAAAAATTAGTTTCACTTTAAAATATTTATTCGAATCTATTTTTATTTTTCCTTAAAAATACTTTTCCTCATGACTCGAAGATTCGCAAGATTCGAATAGAATTCTCCTTGTGGACAAGAACTCTGTTCGAGTCATCCTACCATCTTTGATGGTTAGAGGAATGCTTATCCATAAGGAGTTCTCGCCCCTTATGGGTTACCTTTTCCTCTTGGGCGAGAACTCTGTTCGAGTCAAGGTTACCAAGAAGGATGAGTATTCACGAATCAAAATTAAAGTTTTTTGTTTATTTTATTTTCATATTTAGGTTTGATAAAGTATGTTACAAATTATTTTTAAACAGTAAAAAGAAATAGACTCTAACCATCCTAGAAAATATGATTCGTCTGAACATAATTCAGACAAAAAGAAGAATACTCTACCATATATGATACTACCATTTTGACTCGACGAATTTTATTCCTCTTGATTATCAAAGGGTCTACCATTTCCAATGGTAACAGAAGGGAATAAAATTCGTCGAGTCAAAATGGTAGTATCATATATGGTAGAGCAGGTTACGACTCCTCTTGGGCGAGAACTCCTTATGGATAAGCATTCCTCTAACCATCAAAGATGGTAGGATGACTCGAACAGAGTTCTTGTCCACAAGGAGAATTCTATTCGAATCTTTACCATCTTTCATGGTTAGAATCTTCGAGTCATGCAAATTTTATAACTTTAAATTAAGTTAAAGCTGATTTTACAAGTTTGGTCCAACCAAGACTTTCAAGGCTTTGGTTTCGACGCAATGGTCTCGTAACTAATTCTAAAATATCGCGAGCGTTCGTAAAACCATGAATTTGAGCAAAAGTAAACTCGACGGACCATTTTGTACTAATTCCCCGAGCTTCTAATGGATTAGCGTGGGCCATTCCTGTAATCGCTAAATCTGGTTGTAATTCACGAATTCGTTGAATTTGATTATAATTATCCGGTTTTTCTACAATTCTGGGCATAGGTACATCCATTTCGCGACAAGTTTTTTCTAAGAAAGCTAATTCGGCAGCTTGAAAACGTTTATCCATATAGGGAATACCAATTTCATAAACAATCATGCCACATCGAACTAAAAAGCGAGCAAGAGAAACTTCGAGTAGGTTATCACCCATAAAAAAAACCGATTTTCCTCGTACTAATTCTAAGTAATCTTCAAGTCCTTGCCAAATTTTTTTTTCGCGCTCTTCTAAACCTTGTGGAATTACTCCGAAAACAGAACATATTTTTTCAATCCAAGCACGAGTTCCATCTGGCCCAATTGGAAAAGGTGCCCCAATAAGTTTACATTTTCTACGTCGCATTAAAGTAGTAGCTGTTCGGCTTAAAAATGGATTAACACCGCAGACATAAACTCCATCACTAAGAATTGGTAAGTCTGTATATCTTTGGGATGGAAGCCATCCTGAAACTTCTATACCTTGGCGTTTTAATTCCATATTTAATTGTGTAGTTACAGTACTTGGTAATGAACCAAATAAAACTAATGGTGGGTGATTAGTTTTTTCTTTTTGGCTTCCAAAGGTTGACCCATCAGGGGTACTAGAAGATTCGCCAGTAGGAGGGAACACAAGTTTAGTATTTAATCCTCTTGGATGATTAGTATCTAATCTTTTATTTGATTCTACTACTACGCTGTTTAAATTTTCTGGACATCGATGAGCCATTGCAGCTAAAACTGTATCTTCTCCTTGTGTAAAGGCATAATCTAATCCATTTGCTCGAGCCACAACAATAGGAATTCCAATTTCTGCTTCTAAACGAGGTGCCATACCCTCAAGATCCATTTTAATAATTTCTGTTGTACATGTTCCGATCCAAACAATAACACTAGGATTTCGATCTTGTTTAATTTGTAAACACAGTCTTTTAAGTTCTTTATAATCATTTAGTTGTGCGGAAATATCTCCTTCTTCTAATTCTGCCATTGCATAGCGAGGTTCAGCAAAAATCATTACTCCTAAAGCATTTTGTAAAAAATACCCACAAGTTTTTGTCCCAACAACCAGAAAAAAACTATCTTCGATTTTTTGATATAACCATGCTACACAACTAATTGGACAAAAAGTATGATAATTTCCAGTTTCACATTCAAAAGTAAGATTATCAGCTAAAGCTTCTACCATTTTTTAATAGTCTCCTTTTAAAAAAATTAAAGTTTTTTATTTGACGTGGAAAAGTGATATTTCCTCTTGGCTCGAAGAATTGGCCATATTTGATGATAGCCCTTTATGATACCATTAGACCCTTTGGGAGCCAAGAGGGATGGGAATTTTAACCATCTGACTAGAATTTAAATAGTTAAAATTAAATACAGATTCGCAGAATACTCACTCATAAAGATTTTATCTAATTGCTAACATTCCTTGGTTCTCCTTTTGGTAAACTCTTTTCCTTTTGTCTGAACTTTGTTCATTAGAACAAAAGAACAAAGTTCAGACAAAAGGAGGTAAAAAAAACTTCTCCTCTTGGTAACCTGGAAGGTAACCCATAAGGGGCGAGAACTCTGTTCGAGTCATGGTAACCTAAAAGATAATCCATAAGGAATGAGTATTCACGAATTTAGAAAATTTTTAGATTCCTCTTGGGCGAGAACTCTGTTCGAGTCGAATAGAATTCTCACCCTACCATTGAAAATGGTAGAGGATTTTTAATGACTCAAAGATTGGCGAATCGAATAGAATTTTCGTCCTACCATCGAAAATGGTACAGATGGTTAGATTGGAGAATGCTCAGCCTACCATCTTTGATGGTTAGAGGAATTGTCGAGTCAAATTAAGACGAAGACGTAGCTAAAAAAAATTTAAACTACCATAAAATCTAAACTTTCATCATTTTTTAAATTAGAGCTTTCTTGTGGATTTAAATAAAAATCTGAAAGTAAGCTAAATAGTTCACGATCAGGAAGTTCATTTGGAACAACGCCTTCTGGTTGCGATAAAAGTTGATCAGCAATATTTAAATAAAAATCACAAACATAGGTTAAAGATGGTTCAGATTCTGCCATTTCAAAAAGTGTTTTTCCTTTAACACGCGATACTCGAATATCTTCTATTAAAGGTAATACTTCTAGAACTGGCATTGGACAAACCTCGACATATTTGTCAATTAAATCCCGTTTTGCAGTTCGATTTCCAACTAAACCCGCTAATCGAAGTGGATGAGTACGAGCTTTTTCACGGACTGAAGCTACAATACGATTTGCAGCAAATAAAGCATCAAAACCATTATCAGTAATAATAATACAATAATCTGCATAATTTAATGGTGCTGCAAAGCCACCACACACTACATCACCTAAAACATCAAAAAGAATAATGTCATATTCATAAAAAGCATTTAATTCTTTTAATAATTTTACTGTTTCACCAACAACATAACCTCCACACCCAGCACCTGCAGGTGGGCCTCCTGCTTCTACACAATCAACCCCACCATAACCTTGATAAATAACATCTTCTGGCCAAACATCTTCATAATGATAATCTTTAGCTTGTAAAGTATCAATAATAGTAGGTATTAAAAAGCCAGTTAATGTAAATGTACTATCATGTTTTGGATCACACCCAATTTGCAAAACTTTTTTACCACGTCTTGCTAAAGCAATAGAAATATTACAACTTGTTGTAGATTTACCAATTCCGCCTTTTCCATAAACTGCTAATTTCATGATATTTACTCCTATAATTATTAATTTAAACTGTGTAAAAAAATAAACTCTGTTGAGATAAATATTTTACGACTTTTATTAGTTAACATTTCTTTTTGGACGAAAACTCCTCGACCATTGTAAATGGTAGGATGAGAATTCCTCTTGGTAACCTGGAAGGTAACCCATAAGGGGCGAGAACTCTTCGAGTCTATTCGAATCTTTTTCCAAAAAAATGTATTTCCTTTACCATTGACTCGAACAAAGTTCTCCTCATGGTAACCTGGAAGGTAACCCATAAGGGGCTACCATCAAAGATGGTAGAACTCGGTTCGAGTCTATTCGAATCTAACCATGAAAGATGGTAACAAGAGGAAAATGGGAAGCTGAGCATTCTACAAATCTTCGAGTCTAAATTTTAAAAAATTGTTTTGGTTTCCTTACTAAATCGGGGTAAACCGTAAAAAATAAACATTCATAACATTAAAAAAAAGAAGTCTCTAATTTTCGAGCCAAATTTAAACAATCTTTCTTTTAAACAATACTTATTGCTTTAATTTTGTTAAACTGTTAAAAAAATATTAGACGAGAAAAAGTATTTAATCCTAAACTAATTTGATCTAGTAAAACTTCTATTTCAATGAATTTTATAAAAAAAAAAACAAAAAACAAAATATATGTTTTAGTAATTATTAATAAAAAATTAATATTAAAATGTAAATAACTTACTTCAGAAACTATTTTCATCATTTTTTTCTTAGTTACCGAAAGATATCACTTTTTGAGTGACCCTTATTATTATTTGAATAAAATTTTTACCTTTATGGTTTACCTGAAACATCTGAATAGAGTTCATTTGACTCGAAGATTCGCAGATCACTCATCCATCGTGTTCCCATCTTGATGGTTAGAGAACCCTTGGAGTCATCAGGAGTTCTCGTTCCTTATGGTCGACCTAGACCATTTACAATGGTAGGGAGCGAAGAGAAAAAACGTATTTAAAGTTTTCACTCGACGAGTTCTCTAACCATCAAGATGGGAACACGAGGGATGAGTGCTCTGCGAATCTTCGAGTCAAATCTATATTGAAGCCTTCGCTCATTATATTAGCCTTTTCCTCTTGGTAACCTGGTCTGAATAGAATTCAGATAAAAAAAGGTAACCCATAAGGGGCGAGAACTCTTCGAGTCTAGCTAATCCTTAGTAAATAAAAAAATTCAAAATACTTAGGGCTTAAATGTGCTCAATAGTAAATATACAAAATAAATAATTAAATTTATGCTATCTACACAAATTGAAACATTTCTAGGAAACTCTTGTTTTACTGCTTTATTTATGTTGATGCTGCTTTATTGGGTTCAAGCGAGTTTTCATTTTATTACAAACTTTAGCAAATTTGGATTACTAAGCACAATTTTTGTTAATTTTTTATTATTGAGTTTATTAGTAGTACGTTGGTTTCACTATGGACATTTTCCTTTAAGTAATTTATACGAATCACTCGTATTTTTATCTTGGAGTTTAACATTACTTCAACTTATTTTAGAAAAAATTAGTAAAAATATTTTTTTAGGTGCAGTTATTTCACCTATGGCTTTATTTACTAATAGTTTTGCAACTTTTAGTTTACCCAAGGAAATGCAAAAAGCAAGTGTTTTAGTACCCGCACTTCAATCTAATTGGCTCATGATGCACGTTACTATAATGATGTTAAGTTATGCAGCACTAATTTGTGGTTCTTTATTAGCGATTACTTTTTTACTCATAACCCACGGTAACAATCTAAAATTAGAAAATACACCAAAAACTTTGTCGCTTGTAGAGCCTCGAAGTTTTGATCAACCAGAATTATCTAAAATTGCTCAAACAAACCGTTTTGAAAATAACCACGACGAGCCAATTTTCAGTTCTGATGACTCGAATAAGCTAGTTCCTCTTTATAAGCCACTTTTTAGAAACCAACAAAATTTTCCTCTTGGTAACCTTGATTCGAATAGAATTCTCACCCATGAGGAAAAGGTAACCCATAAGGGGCGAGAACTCTGTTCGAGTCAAACCCTGAATCTAGAAGAACGCTCATTTAATGAAAACAAACTTGCAGAAACTCTTGATAATTTAAGTTATCGGACATTAGGAATTGGATTTCCTCTTTTAACTATTGGTATTTTGTCAGGATCTGTTTGGGCAAATGAAGCTTGGGGCTCTTATTGGAGTTGGGATCCTAAAGAAACTTGGGCATTTATTACATGGCTAGTTTTTGCTATTTATTTACATACACGTATTACAAAAGGGTGGCAAGGTAAAAAACCAGCAATTATTGCGAGTGTAGGGTTTTTAATAGTTTGGGTTTGTTATCTAGGTGTTAATTTATTAGGCAAAGGACTTCACAGTTATGGTTGGATACATTAAATCTTCTTAAGCAAGATTCGAATAGAATTCTCACCCATGAGGAACTGTTTTTACAAAAAATATATTTCCTCTACCCTTAAAAATGGTAGGATCATCATTTTGTGAATCTTCGAGTCTTAAAGATTCGCCGAATGCTCGCCACTTCTAGGCTACCTTAACATTTACAATGTTAAGGTTGCCAAAAGGATTAAAATTTTTTATCGAGAGATTCGCACAGTGCTCTAGCCTTTGGCTCCCAACCATTGTAAATGGTCTGGTTATCCCATAAGGAACAAGATTCGAATATAATTCTCATCCTAATCATTTTCAATGATTGAGGAACTCTGCCCGAGTGATTCTAAACGTCATTTCACTATTTTACTGAGAAAGGAGTCCTTTAATAAATCTCATGACTTTTAATAGATCCTATGAGTCGAAGATTGGCAGAATGCTCCTCTACTATTTTCAATGGTAGAGTAAATCTATTTTTTTGTAAAAAGATTCGAATAGACTCGAAGAGTTCTCGCCCCTTATGGGTTACCTTCCAGGTTACCAAGAGGAATTCTCATCCTACCATCTTTGATGGTTAGAGGAGTTTTCGCCCAAGAGGCCAAGAACTCCATTGGATTCTTTTTGGATGAGCATTTTTACGAATCCTCTTGTAGGAGAACTCTGGTAGAGTGAAAACTTATCTATTAAAAAGATTCTTAATATTGAATTTCAAATACGAATGACCTGGCCAAATAAAGCCACCTCGAATTGGTGGAACAACATCATTTATTTGGTCTGGATTTATTTTTTTCAAATTTGGTGGCAATGTTTCGAAATTCCAATCTACATTATTAAGTTCTTGAAATCTTTCAGCTAGCATACTATTTTCCGGATTTTGTAAAGATTCAAAAAGAACAGTGTAAGGTATTTTGGAATCTTTCGTTGATTTTGTAAAAACACTTTTTTGAATTGGCCAAGCTGTAAAATTAATAATTTCTCGATTTATTAATTTGTCTTGCTCTGCAATTTTTTGCGAGTCTACTTTTTTTGTGTATTTATTTTTGAATTTTTGCTTACTTTGATTTTTTTTGTTTTTAATGGTAGATTTTTCAATAGCCGAATCTGGTTTGGAAGATAAAAAAATGGAATATTCATCTACTTGTGAATAAGGAATTTTCATAGAATACCCTGCTAAATTTCTTGGCAGAAGACGATTAGTTATTACCAATTTTCGTAATTGTTCATCCCAACCAGTATAAAAAGGTATTGGATTTGTTAATTTAAGAAAAGGGCTTTTTTTACTTTTTTTATATTCTAATTCTTCATGAAGAAGAGGATTTTTTTCTTGTTCGCTCTCTTTTTGAGTTATTTCCTCATGGGTGATAATTCTATTCAAATCAAAGTTACTCGCTGGCAGATTTTTAAAATTTACTTTTTCTCGTGGTAATCTCTTTGAGATAAGAGAACTTGGGTCCAGTCGTGAAGATTGAGAACTTTTTTGATTTTTATATAAGGGTTGATCAAATTTCAATACTCTTTTTTCTTTTGGATTTTCATCTTCGTTTAAAGTTAATGCAAATAATCGGCGAACAATTTTTAAAGTTCCTTTAAATTGTTGATTATAAACTCTATCAGCATAACTTTTTGATCCATTAAAAAATTTTTGAAAATCTTCTACATAAGGAAGTTGAGTATAATAACGAAGACTGTCATAATAATTGGCTAAAATTAGCCGTTTTTGAAAAAGATTTTTTTCGTCTAATGGCGTAAGAGAATATGTACTAGGTTGACGTGAGAGAAAAGAATCAATATCAATACTTAATAAAATTTTATAAACAGGATTAGAATAATATTTTTGTTTCATTTTTTTTTCTAAAACAGGATTAATGTTTTTTGAAATATCTTCCAAAAACTGCTCAGAAAAGCTCACATCTAACAGAGGTGCTAAAGTTTCATCTACTTTAGAATCATTATTTAATCTTTCATTTAATTTAAAAAAATAAAAACTAGGTTGCTCACTATCAGTGTTTTCATCTATTTCTTCTAAATCGGACAAATCGGTTCTACCATTTTGCATACTAGCATCCTCGACCATCTTTGATGGTAGGGTGAGAATTCTATTCGAATCAACAGTAGAATTTTTGATCAAATCTTCTTCTAGCATTTCTACTGGTAAGCGTTCCTCATGGGTGAGAATTCTATTCGAATCATTTTTTTCCTCCCGGTTAAGCGTTTTACTATTTCTGATAGTCGAGTCTTTTGCATTAATTAGTAAAGACGTATTATTTTCTAATTTTGGTGCATCCTGATTTGTTTTTTGAAAAAAGTCTAAAATTAATTTTCGAAATTTATCATTTCTGTAAACTGCTCGACGATCTTGTCTTGCTGTCCAAGCATATTCACCTTGATAATTTAATTCTTCAAAACTATCACTAGCGTCAAGCTTTAAATATCGACCACGATCAAATGGTGCGATATCAGTATCCAATGACTTATAAGAAGAATTATCTCCTAACATATTATTGGTATCAGTCAAGGTTGTTGGCAAAAAAATAGTTTTTTCAAATGCCTTATCTTGTGAAACAAAACCAAAAGGACTAAGTAATAAATAATCTAAACCGTAAAAAGGAGCAGATGTAAAAGTATACGCAACAACACTAGTTAACAAAACAGTATTTAATTGATTTATCCATTTTGAATAAGAAAGAGTAGAAAGTTTGAGTAAAAAATTGCTTAGCTTTAGGCAACAAAATCCAAAAAAAGTAGTAAAAAAAAGACTTCCAATTGTTATACCAAGTAAATAATTTCCATGGATTATGAAAAAATCTAATTCACTAGTTGAAGAAAAAATTTCTAAAAGCGTAGGTTCAGGACTCAATGTAATATTTCCAATATATTGAAAAATACAAGTTTGTTCTGTCCAACTTAAAATGAAACTAAGAAAAAAAATTTTAATTAAAGTTGCTTTTTTAGAAAAATCAATAACACGCAATGATCGTTCATGAGACATGTCATAAATAATAGTTAAAGTTAAAAAAACACCAAAAACATAGCTTAAAGGTTCAATTGAAAACCAAGGAATCACAAATAGACGTAAACCAAATAATATACAAAATAGAAACCAAAGCTGGCCTAGAATATTTCCTAATCCAGCAGCAACTCCAGCAGGTATACCTTGAATTAATAAACGTCTTGCACAAATAATATGAGCTGCAGAAATTGGTAAAGATAGAAAAAAACTATTTAATAAACCAATTATAAACTTATTATTTATATATCCTGGTGTTTCTAAAAAAGTAAAAAATCCAGCTGTTGGGTTCTCTAAAAAAAAAGTTTCTTTTAAAATTGATGTTGAGAGTTGTGGAACTAATAAAGGTAAATAACAAAAATCTCGTAACCATTGAAAACTTACTAAATAATAAACTAGATATTTTATACTTCCGTAAATATAAATGAAACTTTGTTGAAATATATGTTGAAAAGTAAAATTATCTGAAAGGGAATCATATACATTATTTATTAAATCGATATAATCTTTGATTGCTGTAACAAGTGACATACTGAGGGTTTTTATAAAAAACAGATTTTTTAATCCTCTACCATTGACTCGAAGACTCCTCTAACCATCAAAGATGGTAGGATGACTCGAACAGAGTTCTTGTCCACAAGGAGAATTCTATTCGAATCGAAGAGTTCTCCTCTACCATTTTCAATGGTAGGGTGAGAATTCCTCTTGGGCGAGAACTCGGTTCGAGTCTATTCGAATCTAACCATGAAAGATGGTAACAAGAGGAGTTCTCTAATTATCATAGATGGTAAGAAGAGAAAAATGGTAGGGTGAGCATTCATACCATCTCTGATGGTTAGAATTTTCTGCTACCATCATAGATGGTAAGAGGTAGCCCATAAGTAAAGTTTATAATTTATTCGAAATTCCGATTCCAAGATTGTAAAAAATTAATGCCAAGAAGAAGAACAAGTGAAAGTATTAAAACAACTGTTCCTATAATCGTTGCTTTAGTATAATCATATTGCTCTAAATTTTGAAAAATTAACACAGAAGCAATCAAATCTTTTAATGGAAAGTTGGAAGAAACAATTACAATTGATCCGTATTCACCAATTGCACGAGAAAAAGCTAATGTAATACCTGTTAACAAAGCTGGAATTAGTGGGGGAAAAACTACTTTTTTAAAAGTTTGCCACGGAGATGCACCTAAAGACCATGCTGCTTCTTCTAACTCGATTTCCATTTCTTGTAATACTGGTTGTAATGTCCTAATAACAAAAGGAAAAGATACAAAAATCATTGCTATCATTATTCCGAAGCGTGTAAAAACAATTTGTATCCCAAAATTTGCTAAAATTGAGCCTATCCAACCTTGATCACTATAAACTGTACATAAAGTTAAACCTGCTACTGAAGTAGGTAATGCAAAAGGCAAATCAACAGCAGCATCTAATAATTTTTTTCCAGGAAAATTATACCGAACTAAAACCCATGCTAAAATTAATCCAAAAAGCGCATTAAATAAACAAGCAAAAAAAGCCATTGAAATGGTTACAAAATAAGCTGAAACAGCTACTGGTTCAGTCGCAATTTGCCAAAATTCGCTAAAAAGTGGTTCACTTGCAGTTGTTAAAAGCGATAAAATTGGAAGAATTAGCATAAAAACGAAATACAATAATGTAAAAAACCAAGGCCATGATTTTTTTAAAGGTAACATAAAAATGTAAATTATTTTAAAAAGATTTGACTCCTCGACCATTGTAAATGGTAGGATGAGTATTCACGAATCAAAGAGTTCTCCTCTACCATTTTCAATGGTAGGGTGAGAATTCCTCTTGGGCGAGAACTCGGTTCGAGTCATGACTCAACGATTCGCAGAATGCTCATTACTCTTGTTACCATCTTCCCTCTTGTTACCATCTTCATGGTTAAAGAACTCTGCGAGTCATGAGAAGTTTTCGCCCAAAAAGGATGAATATTTGAGAATCGAAGACAATTCTAGTCTTAATATTAAAAATGGTAGAGGAATTTTATAATTCTAAAGAATTATAAGTAAATGCTTGTATAAGTAAATGCTTGTATAAGCAAATAAAGCTCTGACTAAACAAACATTTAAAAAATTTTTAAATATAAAGATTCTGTTAGATAATTTTAGAGAGTTGAGAAGGATTTAAGAAACTTTTCGTCGTAAATTATTTCCTAACTATAAAGAAAATATGATTTATAACGATAAGAAGTCGAATTTTTCGCTTATCATAACATTACTCTTATGAAGAGTAGGAGTCCTTTGCAATTTAATAGGATTTATTTTGGCAAAAAAAATTAATCCCTCAAGAGCCCAATTAAATTATTTAAAGAGGTTTGAACGTATTAAAATGTTTGTTTCTGAGTATCTTCCGATTGACGGTAAAAAACTCGAACAAAGTTCTAGAATTACAATAATAATTTTTTTGATTTACCTTTCCTCTTGGCTCCTAAAGGGTCACTTCTAAGAAGCGAAAACTCCTTATGGATAAGCATTCCTCATGACTCGAAGAGTTCTCTAACCATCGAAGATGGTATTAGTGTTTTCCAAGAGGGATGAGAATTCTATTCGAATCTTGCGAATCTTCGAATCGAAAACTAAGAAACAAAATTGTTAAAGTTAGTCGGCTTGTTTTTCATTTAATAAAGTTTTAAGCACTGATTTTGCAAGAGATAAAGCTTTATTAGCTTGTTTATCAGCTTTTTTTTTCCAAATAGTTTTACGAATTTTTTTTTTGTTTTCGAAAGACGTTTTTTAGGGACTGCCATATTAAAATTCCTTTTTTATTTTTATTTATTAACATTTTTAGTTTGCAAGGGTTCTACCTAAAAAGATGAGTATTTTTGCAAATAATTTAGAATCTTTACTTGCTTATAGTTTATAACAAGTTTTTCAGAGTCTAGAAGCAATAAGAATTCAGGCTAAATGCTGAAAATTGTTAATTTTGTTAGCTGAGCTAATAATTTTTAGATTAATTTTACTATTTTTATTTAAGTTCAAAATAAAAAATATTTTTCAATTTATAAAAGTCTTGTCTAACTTGGATAATAAATTTTTTTTGCTCCCTTTAAATGAGTCTTTTACGAATCTTTTCGTAGGATAAGAGGCTAAATATAATTCGGATAAAAAATTCATTTTCTAAAACTTCTATAAATCCGTAGAATATTTATCTAAAGAAAAATTTTCTAATTGGTTACTTTCAGCTCCCAAAGGGTCTACCATTTCCAAGAGTACCGTGAGGAAAATTGTAGAGTGAACAGTCATACAAATCTAAAATTTTGACTCGAACCGAGTTCTACCATCTTTGATGGTAGCCCCTTATGGGTTACCTTTTTTTATCTGAATTCTATTCAGACCAGGTTACCAAGAGGAAACTTATTTGTTTTTTTGTAAAAAGAATTTTTATCCTTTTAGATGGCTAACTATTTAAGATGGTAAAATACTCTCTCATCTAATAAGGTACCATAAGAAGTTTTTACCATACTTAATGATTTTTATTTTCTTTCCCAAAATTTATTCTAAAACTTTTCTTTAGAAAAGAAAATAAAATTTTTTATAACAGAATATTAGTGTTTTTCCTCATTGAAGACTCGTAACGTTTTACTTTCAAAAATAAATGATTTACCCAAGTAATAGTATTTTATCTTTTTTAGTAAAAATTTACAAATAAATTCCATTGGGAATTATTTTTGTTTTTTAAGTTTATAGTAGATTTATAATCTAGTACATTGTCATGATTTAAATATCTTTTTTTTGGGCGAGAACTGTTTTTACAAAAAAAGATATTTCCTCTACCATTGAAAATGAGAAGAGGAGCATTCTAACCATCTGTAACATTTAAAATGTTACAGATGGTTAGAATCTTTGAGTCTATTAAAATTAATAAATTAATCAAAAATAGAAATTTTTTTATTTTAAAAATTGCCTTCGGTCGGACTCGAACCGACACGCCGTAAAGCACCGGTTCCTAAAACCGGGATGTCTACCAATTCCATCACGAAGGCTAGGGGTTTTTAGTAACTCATTACATGAAAATATCTACTATATTAACGTATTATTTAGTAGGTGTCAACAAAGATTTCTTATTAAAACAAACAAATAACATTTTTAATTAGAAAATCATTTGTTGAATTTTTTTAAAATACTAATTAATAAACTGTTATTAAAAATTTTTTAAAATTGAATTCTTTAAATTTTGAAAGAATTTCAGTACTAAAGAAATTTAAGAAATTTGTCTTATTGACTCCTCTAACCATCAAAGATGGTAGGATGAGAATTCTATTCGAATCGAAGAGTTTTAGCATGTTTGATGGGAACCCTTTATGGTAACATCGACTCAAACAGAGTTCTCTTATTTTAGAGAACTCTTTTTACAAAAACTCTATTTCCTTTACCATTGAAAATGAGAGGATGAAAATTCTGACTATTTGTAACATTTAAGATGTTGTGATGGTTAGAATCTTCGAATCAATTGTAGTATCATAAATACTATTGAATAAAATTCCCAAAGATTCTATTTTTCAGTTTTTTATAGAAAATATCTAAGTTATAAAAAAAACAAACAATTATGTTTTAAAAATTTAGTTTAGTCGCTGAGCAAATGACTGGATGATAAATTCTTTTTGATTCCAAAAATCTTCTACTATCTTGTATGGAATCAAGAACACTATAAAAGATTCGACAAGCTCTCGCCCCTTATGGGTTACCTTTTCCTCATGGGTGAGAATTCTATTCGAATCAAGGTTACCAAAAGTAAACAATATATTTGTTTTTTAATAACAGTTTAAACCGGAGCAGGAGGGATTCGAACCCTCGGTACAAATAGTTGTACACTCGATTAGCAATCGAGCTCTTTCGACCTCTCAGACACCACTCCTCATCTCGTATCATATTATAAATTAAAATTTTTGATGTTCTAAAATTAAAACCATTATTTTTATAATTCTAAAGACTCGAAGATTCTGACCATCTCTGATGGTATGAATGCTTATCCATAAGGAGTTCTCCTCATGGTAACCTGGAAGGTAACCCATAAGGGATAAGGGGTGAGAATTCTATTCGAATCTAACCATCAAAGATGGTAACAAGAGGAATCATAAAATTCGGAAAAATTTTTTTTAATTTTAAAAAGAAATAAAAATTTCGTCAAAACACTATTAAAAATAGTTAAGCATTTATCTTGTATCTATATCGGATAGTTTTTACTTTTATTTTGTAAAACTTAGATAATTTGTTTTACGTATTGAAACATTCTGTTTTTTATAAATATTATTTCTCTGAACATCGTTCTTCATAATCTCATCTAAGATAGTAAATCATTTTTTTAGTAAGTATTCATAGCAGTGTAGTTGTTTATTGTTTAATTTTCATATCAGTATATAATAATTTTTTAAAAAAGACAATACTCACTTTTTCTGAATAAGGAAACTGTTTATGAAAAGACTTTCTGTTAATATATAGTGCATTTCCTCTTGTTACCATCTTTGATGGTTAGATTCGAATAGAATTCTCACCCCTTATCCCTTATGGGTTACCTTCCAGGTTACCATGAGGAGAACTCCTTATGGATAAGCATTCATACCATCAGAGATGGTCAGAATCTTCGAGTCTTACTATAGTAAGGCAAAAGTTTAGAAAATAAGAAACAATGTTCTACCTTTTACAAAGTAAAAGTAAAAATTAGCAAATAGAATTAAAAAAGTTAGAACTAAAAAACAAGTTTTTATATTATCAAAAACCGTCTGGTTTTAAAAGATATAGGAGTGAGTTAATCTATTTTAATTTGCCTGCTACTAGATTTGAACTAGTGACATTCCGCGTATGAGACGGATGCTCTAACCAGCTGAGCTAAGCAGGCAACTTTTATATTATAACCTGAAATTTTTATAAGAAGCAAGCCTGTTTTTAGTATATTTTTTAATTTATTTTTTTGATTATAACTCCTCATGACTCGAAGATTCGCAAGATTCGAATAGAATTCTCCTTGTGGACAAGAACTCTGTTCGAGTCATCCTACCATCTTTGATGGTTAGAGGAATGCTTATCCATAAGGAGTTCTCGCCCCTTATGGGTTTTATGGGTTACCTTTCAGGTTACCAAGAGGGATGAGTATTCACGAATCTTGATGTCATAATAAATAGAAATAATTGTGAAATATATATTATTTTTTTTAATTTCCTCTTGGTAACCTGAAAGGTAACCCATAAGGGGCGAGAACTCTTCGAGTCAAATACTAGATTAAAAACTTTTTTCTAGGTATTGGTAGGGTATAAACTTTAGAAAGTGCCATAAATATACAGAAAATAACCAATAAAATTCCTTCCTAGTAGTAGAATTGTACTATAATAAGGCCTCTGACACTTTTCGAATATAAAAATTACAATCTTCGACTTTCAAAACTCGTTCTATGTCATTCACGTCACAACGCACATAGTCAAGAGGCGGCTCTTCAAAATAAAATATTTCATCTTCAGCAAAAGTAACAAAACCAGTAAATTTAAAATAATCATTTTTGGTTAACACAATGTTTGTTTTTTCCCTAAAATCAAAAATGTATTGCCCATTTTTTGGTAAACAAATAACTTCATGAGTGATTTTGTCGTTAGGAAAAAACGCACGATCGCTTCTGGAATATAGGTCGATACCAGCATTTTGATTGTAACTTCTAATTCTTACCGGAAAGTGCAACTTTGAACACAAATATGTTTGTATTAGAATCTCCCAAAGAGCTTCACTATAATTTTCTTGAAATGTGCAGGTCATATCATAACGCTGAATTTCTAGGAAATTGGGCCAGCATTGAAGCAGAAAACTTCGGAATTCAAAAATAATGTCTGATATTTCAGTCATAGAAAAAATTTAGTGAAATGTTTTATACTATATTTGAAAATTATAACTTTTACAAAGTAAAAGTACAAACTATCTTAGATGGTAAAGACTCGAAGATTCTCACCATCTAGGGTGGTAAAGAATGCTTATCCCTCTTGGTAAGCTGAAAGGTAACCCATAAGGGTCGAGAACTCTGTTCGATTTAAAAAATTTTTAGATTAAATTTTTTAATCTAAAGATTCCTCTTGGTAACCTTGATTCGAATAGAATTCTCACCCATGAGGAAAAGGTAACCCATAAGGGGCGAGAACTCTTCGAGTCAATGGTAGGGTGAGAATTCTATTCGAATCTAACCATCACACCATTATAAATGGTACAGGTGGTAACAAGAGGAATGTTTAGTTTTACCTAGTAAAACTAAAAACTCAGGAGGACTTCTCTACCATCACCTTTGCTCTACTATCTTTGATGGTAACTTTTACATAGTAAAAGTAAAAACGCAGGCAAGAGTAAGTGGTACCATGAGGATTTGACTAGAATTCTTCCCTAAAAAGGATTTGATAAAATTATTTTTAAATGAAATATAGACAAAAGTAAAAAAATCAAGTGATAATAACTCCTTTTACAAAAAATTATCATCACTTTAACCGTTCATCCATATAATATTTACTTTACGATCCCAAAGTTTAGTAATCACTTCAAGAGATATGCAATTTTGGTACGCTTTTAAAAGTGATTTATAGGGTTCCCTAAACTTTCGTTTTTCTGAATTTTGTTCATATCCACTTGGTCTATCAGATACTGGAACATTTACGAAGTAAGGGCGGCCAAATTGAATCGATCTTATTTCTTTTACTCTCCACGGGTTTATATCATACTCATGTCTAGTTTTTCCTAATATATGCTTAGTATTAAATTCTTTTTGTATGTTTGGATTTGTTAAACCTCGAATAATTTTGTCACATTGATCTGCAGACAGGTTAGCTCGTAATAACGTCAAAGCTGATGGTTCAAAATTATTCATATCAGAAGTTTGAGTATACGATAGTTGACGGGTAGTTGGAACTGTTCGACGACCCGTTATAAAATTAGCACTCTCTATACATTCTCGCACCTTTATAATTTCGTCAGCTAATGTTGTACGCTCCTGCTCACTAAGATTTTTTTGTAACCACTCACTATATTCGCTTAATAAACATTCACCGAAAGTAAGTTCAGGATTTTCATCCAATCGTGTTTGAATAGGTGGTAAAAAATACGGTCTCGCACTTTGCGGAATACGTGTTTTTAATTGAATAACAACCCCATTTACAATGAAACGTGATTCGACTGAGGGCATTAAATGCAAACAACAACAGGTTTTTGAACCACGTTTTATTTCACTGCTAATTCTATTTCTAAAACTTCTAGCATATCCGGATAAATTTCTACTTTCCATCTCAAATCTAGTCTGACTTCTAGTCGATGACCTAGAGTCACTCGCCCCAAAACGCTGAAGTATTCCGGGTCCGACAAAAACCCCGCCAATGGTTTGACGAGTAACCGGCTGACTTGGTCTCTGCGAACTACTTGCTCCTTCATGAAATCGATATCTTATGGAAGAAGGAACTTCCAGTCTAAGTTGTTGACTACTTTCACCTTCTTGTGAACTTGTTCCTTCTTGTTCTAAAATCTCTACTGATGGAGGTGAATCTGTTCTTTTTCCTACAGAAACTGCATCTTTTTCTGAACTAGTGCTTAGAGGGACCTTTTTTGAAAGTTGCGGTTGAGGAGTCATCAATTTTAGTAACCTGGGGTTCATAAGTAGTTCCGATTTCCACTTTTTTTCCCAAACTATCTTGGGTAAATAAATTGTCTTTTTTTTTTAATTCTTTAGAAATACTTTCGGAAACTTTGTTCAAAATTGATAATTGATTTGGCTTATTTGAACGAGCCAAATCAATTTGTCCCGCCTGGTCAGTTGGTAAACCTTCTGTTGTGACAGTAAACTCTGGCTGTTTTGGAAGCATAGCAACGCTTCTAGAAGGTTTAAGAAATAATATACCCAAAAAAATAACAGTCGTTATGCCTGGTAAAATATTTCTAAAAATGGTGGAAAAAGTAATTTTTTTCATTTTCATTTTTTTGTTGAAAAAATTTTTACAATCCTCACCATCTCAACATTTCTAATGGTAAACATTAGAAATGTTGAGATGGTGAGAAAACTCTTCGAGTCAATTCTAAAGAATAATACTTTTGGTATTTTAAATGAGCATTCTCTCCTCAATTTACAAGATCCGATTGTTTAAATTTATCTGAAACTTTTCGAATATAAAAATTGCACTCTTCAACTTTCAAAACTCGTTCTATGTCATTCACGTCACAACCTACATAGTCAAAAGGTGGTGCTTCGCGATAAGGAATGTCGTGATCTTCAGAAAAAGTTATAAACTGCTTAAAATTAAAACGATCACCTTGCGTTAAAATAATATTTGTTTTTTCCCTAAAGTCAAAAACGTATTGCCCATTTTTTGGTAAACAAACAACTTCATGAGTGACTTCACATTCGGGAAAAAATGCACGATTGCTTGTAGGATACATTTCGATACCTTTATTATCATAGTAACATCTAATTGTTGCAAAATTTTCTCCATCTGGTAGCCTTCCAAGTACAAGCGTTTCGAGTAAAAGCTCCCAAAGAGTTTCAACCCAATTTTCTTGAAATTTATTGGTATAATCCCATTCCTTAGTAGATAGTATATTCGGCCAACATCGATTAATAAAACTTCGGAATTCGAAAATAAAATGTGATATTTTTATCATATGAAGAGTTTATGTAAATTTTTTATTCAATATAATATGTTTTCTGAAAGAAAAATTAATAAAAACAATTTTAACAAACCCCTCTCTTCTAATTCTAAAGAGTCTGACTATTGCAAATGGTTAGAATCCTCTTTTTGGACAAGAACTCTGTTCGAGTCATCCTACCATCTGAACACCTTACTTTTATCTAAACTTTTTTTAGATAGTTTCCCTAAAAATTACCAAGAGGAGCATTCTAACCAGTCAAAATGGTAAGAATCTTTGAGTCTTGTGAATCCCCTAAAAAAAGAAAAGTCGATAATTTAATAAACCAGCTTTGCCAATCCAAAAAGCGATCATTAACCATAAAAGAAATTTTTCACAATTTTCAAGCCAAAGAACAGTAGCTTCGACTTGAATTATGTATTCTATATCCCGCTCTAATTGCACGATTTCCATCTCTGGGTTTTTATTTAACAAGTCGAAATCTCGTTTTTCTAACTTCGGCAAAAAATGAAGTTCAGAAAAATTAAACCCCAAAGTCGACTTTTCATGTATTAAGGTATCAAACCATTTTTGATTTGAAAATTTATATAAACTGGATCTATATTCCTCTAAACGCTGTAAAAAATTTCGACAAATAAGCAAATTAATTCGAACAACAAGTAAACAATAAAAAAAGGGATTTTTTGTTAAACTTGGAAAAACAGCATTTATGAACACATCAGGATAATCCGTCGGTAAGGTAAATATTTTTTGTTGGACAGAACATTTGACTTTTTCATAAACCTGGTATGAAATAACAATAAAAAGGTAGCTAATGAATGATGACATAATTTTTTATAAATATTTTTCTATTTTATAACTAGTTTCAATGGTTAGAATGCTCCTCTTGGTACAAATGAGGATTTTTTAATTTTTACAAAGGAAATTATTTTTTCGTCAGAGGATTTGACTCGAAGAGTTCTCGCCCCTTATGGGTTACCTTTTCCTCATGGGTGAGAATTCTATTCGACTCAAGGTTACCAAGAGGAAAATTACTTTTAATTGAAATTCTTTTCTCGTGAAATGAGACTATTTATAATCTTTTAAATCTTTAAATTTTTTTTGTGTAATTCTATATAATTATACCCCACAAAACAACTTTTATTAACTAAACATTTTTTGTCAACTAAACATTTTTTACCAACTAAACAGTATTAGATATAATACTAATCAGAACATTTTTTGTCAATAGTGTCTAACTCTATAAAAATAAAACTAACAAGATTCGAATAGAATTCTCACCCATGAGGAATAGTTTATTTATATTTATATAGATTATGACCATTTATAATAATAGAAATGCTCTACTATTATAGAGACTAGTATGAGGAGTTGATAAACTTATATTTGATTCTAACCATCAGAGATGGTATGAATGCTCACCCCCTATGGGTTACCTTTTAGGTTACCAAGAGGAAAGTCTTTTCTCGCTAGAGGATTTCAAAATTTTTGGTAAAGGATTCCAATAATGCGAATATTAGAAATATTCTCATGGTTTCTCATTGAAAATGGTAAAATGAATATTACTCTTAATAACCTTGAAGCTAACCCATAAAGGGCTCTCATCAGAACATTTCTAATGGTAAGATAGTAGAACATTCAGACCGTCAGAAATGGGAAGAATCTTCCATCGAAAAAATTTATTTTTTCATGGATGAGAACTCTGTTCGAGTCAAATAAATGTAATTTTAGAAATCTTTGATTCGTGAATACTCATCCATGAGGAGTAATACCATCACAGCATTATAAATGTTAAGATGGTTAGAATCTTACTTAAAAAAATTGTTTTCATTACTAATTTTTCTTATCGAATTTTTCAAGTCGATTTTTAATGATTGTTAGTATACAAAATGTTACTGACAAGGCAAACAATCCTAGATGTTACAAAAATCTTAACTGGAGATCCAAGGTTATCTTGGGTCAACTGCGACATTTTATCTAGAGTCTTTATTTTTTAAAAAATATAGATTCTGCTCATCATGGATTAAAAATTAATTGGCTGTGATATCTGGTGCACTCTCTTATTTTATTTTATCTTTTCTAAATAAACAAATAACTAACTAATAACATTATTTAGTACTATAAAAATTTAATTTTTAATAATAGACCGCTATCTATAATCAGTATGAAACACACTAAATTTATTCTCCTCTAACCATCAAAGATGGTAGGATGAGAATTCCTCTTGTTCCCATCTTTGATGGTTAGATTCGAATAGAATTCTCACCCTACCATTGAAAATGGTAGAGGAGAACTCTTCGCGTCTATTCGAATCTTTAATAATTGCTTTAAAGTCAAAAAATTTTTTAAATTTTTTTAAGTGAACATTCTGTTTTTCTCTGAACAAACTTGTTCAGAGAAAAACAGAATCTAGTAGCAGGCAAATTAAAAAATATTAGATAATTTATCCTTTTGGTACCATCATAGATGGTAAAGAACTCTGTTCGATTCTTACCATCTACGATGGTCTGAATTCTCATCCTACCATCTTTGATGGTTAGAGGAGTCTATGTTTTTAAACAAAAAATTTTTTGCTGACTTAAAAAAGATTCCTCTTGGGCGAGAACTCTGTTCGAGTCGAATAGAATTCTCACCCTACCATCTTTGATGGTTAGAGGAATTTTATTCACCTAAATTTCTCGATTATGTCAATTTAATCTAATGGACGCATAGAAAGAACAGGTTCATTATCACGATCAATACCTTTTTCAAAACCTGCAGCAGCAGCACGTGCTCTTCCTGCATGCCATAAATGACCTACAAAGAAGAAGAAACCTAAACAAAAGTGAGAAGTTGCTAACCAACTACGTGGAGATACAAAGTTAACAGCATTAATCTCAGTTGCTACACCACCTACAGAATTCAATGAACCTAAAGGTGCATGAGTCATATATTCAGCAGCACGACGTTCTTGCCAAGGCTGAATATCATTTTTTAGTTTATTTAAATCTAAACCATTTGGTCCTCTTAGAGGTTCTAACCATGGTCCTCGGAAATCCCAAAAACGCATAGTTTCACCACCAAAAATAATTTCCCCAGTTGGAGATCTCATTAAATATTTCCCCAGACCAGTAGGACCTTGTGCAGAAGCTACATTTGCACCTAGACGTTGATCACGAACTAAAAATGTAAAAGCTTGTGACTGAGACGCTTCTGGACCTGTTGGACCATAAAACTCACTTGGATAAGCAGTATTGTTAAACCAAGACATACAACAAGCAGTGAAACCCATTATAGCAATTGCACCAAGGCTGTATGATAAATAAGCTTCACCAGACCAAACAAAAGCACGTCGTGCCCAAGCCCAAGGTTTGGTTAAAATATGCCAAATACCACCTAAAATACATAAAGTACCAATCCAAATATGACCACCAATAATATCTTCGATGTTATCTACACTAACAATCCACCCATCTCCACCAAAAGGAGACTTTAGTATGTAACCAAAAATAACTGCTGGACTAATAGTTGGATTAGTTATAATGCGAACATCACCACCACCAGGCGCCCAAGTGTCATATACTCCGCCAAAATATAGTGCTTTCCAAACTAAAAGCCAAGCACCGATACCTAAAATAATAAGATGAATACCTAAAATAGTAGTCATTTTATTTTTATCTTTCCACACATAGCCGAAAAAAGGAAAAGATTCTTCTAAAGTTTCCGGCCCAATTAAAGCATGATAAACACCACCAAAGCCTAATACTGCAGAAGAAATAAGATGAAGTACACCAGAAACAAAATACGGAAAAGTATCAATTACTTCGCCACCAGGGCCTACACCATAACCAAGAGTTGCCAAATGTGGTAAAAGAATTAAACCTTGTTCATACATAGGTTTTTCTGGAACAAAATGTGCAACTTCAAATAAATTCATTGCACCAGCCCAAAAAACAATAAGACCAGCATGTGCTACATGAGCACCTAAAAGTTTACCTGAAAGATTAATTAATCGAGCATTACCAGCCCACCAAGCAAAACCAGTAGACTCCTGATCACGACCACCAACAGTTAAAGTACCATTAAAGAGCGTTTCCACGTGGTAAAACCTCCTCAGGGAATACAAGTTTTTCATGAGGCTGATCTTGAGCAGCCATCCATGCACGAATACCTTCATTTAAAAGAATATTTTTAGTATAGAATGTTTCAAATTCAGGATCTTCCGCCGCACGAATTTCCTGAGATACGAAATCATAAGCTCTTAAGTTTAAAGCTAATCCTACTACTCCAATAGCACTCATCCATAGACCAGTTACTGGAACAAAAAGCATAAAGAAATGTAACCAGCGTTTATTAGAAAAAGCTACGCCAAAAATTTGAGACCAAAAACGATTTGCAGTAACCATAGAATAAGTTTCTTCTGCTTGAGTTGGGTTAAATGCACGGAATGTATTTGCACCATCACCATCTTCAAATAAAGTATTTTCTACAGTTGCACCATGAATAGCACAAAGTAAAGCTGCACCTAAAACTCCAGCAACACCCATCATATGAAATGGATTTAATGTCCAGTTATGGAATCCTTGGAAAAATAAAATAAATCTAAAAATAGCAGCTACTCCAAAACTAGGAGCAAAAAACCAACCGGATTGACCTAAAGGGTAAATTAAAAATACAGAAACAAAAACTGCAATTGGTGCTGAAAAAGCAATAGCATTATATGGACGTAATCTTACTGAACGAGCAATTTCAAATTGACGAAGCATAAAACCAATTAAAGCAAATGCACCATGTAATGCAACAAAAGCCCAAAGACCACCTAATTGGCACCAACGAGTGAAGTCACCTTGAGCTTCTGGGCCCCATAAAAATAGTAAAGAATGGCCTAAACTATTAGCTGGAGTAGATACAGCAGCTGTTAAAAAGTTACAACCTTCCAGATAAGAAGATGCTAATCCATGAGTATACCAAGAAGTTACAAATGTAGTTCCAGTCAACCAACCACCTAATGCAAAATATGCTGTTGGAAATAGTAAAAGACCAGACCAGCCAACAAAAACAAAACGGTCACGACGTAACCAATCATCTACGAGGTCAAACCAACCACGTTTTTCTTCAGTCTTACCAATCGCTATAGTCATAGCGTAAATCTCCAAAATAAAAATTATTTGAAATGAAATTTTATTTTTAAAATTATTTGAGCAAAATTCTTGTCTTTTATGATTTTTGAGAATTCTATTCGAATCTAAAAACTTTTTTAAATTCGTGAATACTGTGAAAATATTCTAAATGCTAGGATAGTAGAGTATTCCTCTAACGAGAAAAAACTTTCCTCTAGCGAGAAAAAATTTTCCTTATGACTCGAACAGAGTTCTCGACCAAGAGGAATAAGCATTCATACTATGGTAGATGGTTAGAATCTTCGAGTTTTCGAGTCATAAAACACATTTTTTGTGTCTGAATATAATTCAGACACCAACAAAAAAATTTTGCTTAAATTTTTAAAAATTAATTTAAATTATGCAAAAAACATTTCTTCTTAAACGAGCACTAAGTCAACTCTTTTTGGATTAGAGGTCTTCAAATCCTCATGGGTGAGCATTCTGCGAATCAAACAATTTTTTGAAAATCCGCATAACTCGAAGAGTTCTCGTCCAAGAGGAGTAAAAGTTTTACAAATTTTTTTATTTAAGAACAAAAAAATTAATGTTTAAGAGAGAATAAAAAACATAATTTTGTTTATTTAAGACGATTTTTATTATAAAACTTAGAAGTTTTATTTTTCAACTTACTACTTTTTTTATTTATAATATTTTGAATATTAACAATTTTTACTGCTATCAGACTTCTAAAGAATTTTCCTTTTGTTACTATCTTTGATGGTTAGATTCGAATAGAATTCTCACCCATGAGGAGAACTCCTTTTACAAGAAAATATATTTCCTCTAACGAGAAAAAACTTTCCTTATGACTCCTCTACCATTTTCAATAGTAGGGTGAGAATTCAGACCATCTTTGATGGTAAGACTCGAAGAGTTCTCGCCCAAGAGGAATCTTTAGATTAAAAAATTTAATCTAAAAATTTTTTAAATCGAACAGAGTTCTCGACCCTTATGGGTTACCTTTCAGGTTACCAAGAGGGATAAGCATTCCTCATAAATGAGAATTCTATTCGAATCTTGCGAATCTTCGAGTCATTATTAAAAACAGTATAATGGTAAAGTTCTTAGCCTTTATCGGCGACCCTTTGGCAACCTTTAGGTAGCCAAAAAGGGCAGCCAAAAAGATATTTAACTTTTAAAAAACTTAAAAAATTAAAACTTTTATAAATTTAATTGATCGCCACGACGATATTGCAAATATGCAGTAACAAATAATCCTGCTAAGGTAACAGGAATTAAACCTAATACAATTCCGGATAAAAGAGGTTCAACCATAACTAATTTTAATAAAAATTTAAAACCTAATTGAAATGAAAAAATATTTTTACATTTTAACTCTAATTTGATTAATATAATCTAAAAATTCTAATCATCTCCTCTTGGTAACCTGGAAGGTAACCCATAAGAGGCGAGAACTCTGTTCAAGTCAAATAATGAGAATCATGTTCTTATCAGAATTCACATTCTTACTAGTTAGATAAATTTCTAATTTACCTAATTTTTTATTGTTACTAAATTAATCGGATTTTTAAAAGACTAAGGTAAAGAAATAATGTTGCAACTAATACAGCAATAAGTAATCCTATATAACTAAAAACAGTCAACATAAATTAATTTTTAATAAATTGAAACTTATCTAATAAAATTTTTCCTCTTGTTACCATCTTTGATGGTTAGAGAACTCTTAGAGTCAAACAAAAATTTTATTAAGTTAAAACAATTGTTTGTATTTAAATCTTCAAAAAATATTTTTTTAAAATTTAAATTTTATTTGAAGATTTCTTTTAAAGAAAACAATTTTTTCTTAGATATTTTAGATAATTATCCTCTTGGTAGCATCTTAACAGTATACTGTTCTGATACTAGAGACCTCCTCATGACTCGAAGAATTTTCGCCCAAGAGGAGTTCTCTAACCATTAAGATGGTAACACGAGAGATGAACATTCTGCGAATCTTTGAATCAAAAAGTGAAAAATGATACCATCTGAACATTAAAAATGTTCAGATGGTATAAAACAAAAGGATAACTGGTCTAGTTAGAACAACCAGCTGCTTTTTAGTAAAAATTAATAAATTAACTTCATAAAAGTAAATTTTGTTCAACAAAGTTTACTTTTTTTCGCGGAAAAAAGCAGACTTCACGTTTTTTACTACTTTAATTGAACACTTATCATCTAGGAAGAAAATAATTAATTAAATACATTTTATACTACAAAAAATAAGTTTTTTAACAAAATAAATACAAAGACTTAAATTAAAAATTCATTTCAGCTAGCTGCACTTTTTCAAATTGTTTTTTCTTAAGAACTAAGAAAATTTGCGCAATAATAATAAACCCAAAGAATAGAAGTAATCCTTGGATACGTGCAGGATTTTGTAGAACAATTTCAGTATCCATTTGACCAAAACCACCGACATTCGGATTAATTGTTAAAGGTTGATCAACTTGAATTGTTTGACCTACATTCACAATTAATTCAGGTCCTGGTGGAACTTTTTCAATTATTTGATCACCATTTAACGTTTCAATACTAATTTCATACCCACCTTTTTTTTCAAGAGGTTGGATTTGAACAATTTTTCCAGCAGTAGAAGCATTATAAATAGTGTTGTTACTTTTAGAACCATCTGGATAAACTTGCCCACGACCTCTATTCCCACCAACATAAATAGGATATTTTAAATAAGAAACATTTTTATTTTTAGCTGGATCAGGAGAAAGGATAGGAAAAACTATTTCACTATATTTTTTTCCTGGTATTGGCCCAACTACTAAAATATTTTTCTTATCTTCATTATAAGGTTGAAAATATAATTTTCCTACTTTGCTTTTCATTTCTTCAGGAATTCGATCTGGAGGAGCTACTTGAAAACCATCAGGAAGAATTAAAACAGCACCTACATTTAAAGGACCTTTTTTTCCGTTTCCTAATACTTGTTTTACTTGTTGATCGTATGGTATTTTTACAACAGCTTCAAATACAGTATCAGGTAAAACTGATTGAGGCACTTCAATTTCAACAGGTTTTTGTGCTAAATGGCAATTTGCACACACAATTCGACCATTTGCTTCTCGTGGATTTTCATAATTTTGCTGAGCAAAAATTGGATAAGCATTAGCATATAAAGGATTAGTTGTTCCCAAAATAATTGATAGTGCTAAAGAAACTTTCACTAATTTCAAACTAGTACAGGCAACAAATTCCCTCGACCATTGTAAATGGTGAAGTACTTCGGGTGAGAATTCTATTCGACTCGAACAGAGTTCTCGTTCAAGAGGAATCATTGCTGTTTCATTGAACTTTTGATTCAAACGGATTTCTCTTACCTGAAAAAGGTTGTCAAAAAAAGCTAATCTAATTTTTAGATTATTAAGAAGAAAATTTCCGAATACTTTTAAAAAACTAAAATGTAATCGATAAAAAGAAAATTTTTGCATAAGTCATAATTTATTCTAACAATTTAAATTTTCTTCTCACTCTTATATTATCTTCAATTTGTTCTTAAGAAAAGATTTTTTTTTAGATGATACAAAAATCTTTTCCTCTAACCATGAAAGATGGTAGGGTGAGAATTATATTCGAATCTTAGATTTTTAATAATGATTTACAAAAGTGTAAAATTCCTCATGGATGAGCATTCTGCGAATCATAATATTTTATCATTGTTTAAACAACGTTAAAATAGTTAAAGCCTAAGGAGTCAGCATTCTTCTTGGGTGAGAACTCTTGGGTGAGAACTCTTGGGTGAGAACTCTTCGATTCGAATAGAATTCTCATCCTACCATTGAAAATGGTAGAGGAGTTATACCATAAAATAGTTTTAAATATAGTTTTAAATTATGATTCTACTATCTTAAATAATAACCGTTTAAAATAATCACGAAGTTCTTTTACTTAAAATTTTCAGATCGACAGGTTGAACCAAAAAGAAATTAGCATAAAACTAAAAACTAACTATATATTTTTAATATCTCCAAAGTTAAAATTTTTAATATAAAAATTCTACAAAGCTTTACTGAAAAAAAACTTTACTTATTTTTCGTAAAATAGAAACGAGTACTTATAAAATAATTTGAATAAAAAAAAAATAGTTTATTATACTAATATAAATTAGAACATCTTTTTATTCTTTAAATTTTTATTTATAGTAAGTGTTTTCCTCTTGTTACCATCTTTGAGGGTTAGAGAACTCTTCGAGTCAAGAATGAACATTCGCAAATCCTTTTGATACAATTCTACGTCAGCTTTTTCCTCTTGTTACCATCTTTGATGGTAAGAATCTTTAGATTAAAAAATTTAATCTAAAAATTTTTTAAATCGAACAGAGTTCTCGACCCTTATGGGCTACCTAAAGGTTGCCAAGAGGGATAAGCATTCATACCATCAGAGATGGTCAGAATCTTCGAGTCAAGTAATTATTTTTTCATTAAAGAGTTTTAAAACTCTTTTTATATTAGCCTTCTGCGAATCAAAATAAAATCTTCGCAAATTAGGTATAAGTAGCCACATACTTTAACATATTTTGTCATACTAGCATAAATAACAAAAAAACTAGTCCTGTTAGTATAGTTCATAGTTAGCGCATCTCTCATGGCTGGAAGAATTCTTGCTTAAGAGGACTGAGTAGGTGCGAGTTTTTACTTGTACAAAAGAAAACTAAAAGTTTTAACAAAAATAAAAAATATAATTAAATCCTTTTGGTTTTTTTTCGCTATACTCTCTTGATTTTTTGATTCTTACCATCTACGATGGTCTGAATTCTCACCCTACCATCTTTGATGGTTAGAGGAAATTTAGCGAATAAGTTGAATAAAACAAAAATATAATATTATGACCGATATAACTACTTTAGACCAAAATCGTCCTATTTTTCCTTTTACTGCAATTGTTGGCCAAGAAGAAATGAAACTAGCCCTTATATTAAATGTTATTGACCCAAAAATTGGGGGCGTTATGATTATGGGTGATCGTGGAACGGGAAAATCTACAACAGTAAGAGCTTTAGTAGATCTTTTGCCTTTAATTAAAGTCGTAGCAAATGATCCATTTAATTCGGATCCCGATGATCCCGAATTAATGAGTGAAGAAGTCAGAGAAAAATTACAAAAAAATGAAAAATTAGAAGTAACTACGCGAAAAATTGCCATGGTTGATTTACCATTAGGTGCCACAGAAGATCGGGTTTGTGGAACAATTGATATAGAAAAAGCATTAACAGAAGGAGTAAAAGCTTTTGAACCAGGTCTATTAGCAAAAGCAAATCGCGGAATTCTTTATGTAGACGAAGTTAACTTATTAGATGATCATTTAGTAGATGTTTTATTAGATTCAGCAGCATCTGGTTGGAATACAGTCGAGCGGGAAGGTATTTCTATTAGTCATCCAGCACGTTTTATTCTAGTTGGTTCAGGAAATCCAGAAGAAGGTGAATTACGCCCACAGTTACTTGACCGTTTTGGCATGCATGCTCAAATCGGAACAGTTAAGGAACCTGATTTAAGGGTAAAAATTGTGGAACAACGAGCTAGTTTTGATGAATCGCCATTAGAATTTAGACAAAATTATCTTGAATCACAACAACAATTAACAAAAAAACTTACAGAAGCTCGGGAAAAATTAAAAACTGTCCAAATTGATTATGATTTTCGTATTAAAATTTCTCAAATTTGTTCAGAACTAGATGTAGATGGATTAAGAGGTGACATAGTTTCCAACCGTGCAAGTAAAGCTATCGCTGCTTTCGAAGGTCGCTCCGAAGTAACTCCTCAAGATATTTTTCGTGTTATACCATTATGTTTACGCCATCGTTTACGAAAAGATCCTTTAGAATCAATTGATTCTGGTGATAAGGTGAGAGAAACTTTTAAAAGAATATTTGGATATCAATAATTTTTAAAATTACTTTGGGTGAATGTTCATAACTTCTAAATACTTTAATCTTGACTCGAAGAGTTCTCGCCCAAGAGGACAGTATTTAAATCATAAAAGAGTATTAGAAATTTCTTCATGACTCGAAGAGTTCTCGCCCAAGAGGGGTGAAAATTCTATTCGAATCTAAATTTTTTCTAGACTTATGAATTTTCTCCCAGCTAAACATGTAAAATGTTCTGGTGATACTATGAGGAAATAAAAATTTTTTTATCTGAATCCTTTTCAGACTCTAAAAAAATTTGTAAAATACTAACTTAAAGAAAAATTTTCGATTCGAATAGAATTCTCCTTGTGGACAAGAACTCTGTTCGAGTCATCCTACCATCTTTGATGGTTAGAGGAATTGTTTCTTTTGTTTCAACAAAGTTGAAACAAAAGAAACAATTCAATTGGATCGACTCGCCTTACTTTTAGATGAACTCTTTTCGAATAAACTAATTTTAGATTGCCTTTTTAGGTGAACTTTAAGGAAACAAAAAATTAGCTGGACAACATAACTACCATAATAACACCCATAATTCTCACACTATTTTTACTAATTATAATATAAAATTTTGTTAATTATATTATCATCTTATTTTCTTTTGGATTTAAAAAATTTTAAATTTCTGCCATCTCCTCTTGGCTCCTGAAAGGTCGCCCATAAGGGGCGAGAACTCTTCGAGTCAAAACTTTAAAAAAGAGGAGCCTATTTTAAACAATATGATAAATTCTGTGAATAAAACAATTTACTTATAAATTAATATTCTTCTTGTTACCATGTTTGATGGTTAGAGAACTCTTCGATTCGAATAGAATTCTCATCCATGAGGAGTCAAAAGTCAAATATTTATGTATGAGCAGTTGCGAGTCAACAAAATAAACTTGTATTTTTGCATCCAGTTGGGTTTGAACCAACGACGTCCTTTCGGGGCCGCATTATGAGTGCGGTGCAATCGACCACTCTGCCATGGATGCTTCGCTTCAAAAATTTAGTTTTTACTGGAAATAAAAATTTTATTTTAATTTTTGTACACAAAAAAACTCTCTAATGCTAATGAATGAGAAGTGTGCCCCTTTTTTTATACGAAAATTTCGGTTGAGTCAAAATTTTTATTAAAAAAATTTTAATAAAAATAAACACTCATTAAATTTTAACTTTGTTAAAATTAATCGTCAAGAGGAAAAGAATAAAACAATAGATTTTAAAAGTTCAACCATAATCGGGTATAGAAATTTTTCCTCTTGTTATCATCTTTGATGGTTAGAGAACTCCTCTAACGAGAAAAAACTTTCCTTTTTCCTTATGGATAAGCATTCATACCATCAGAGATGGTCAGAATCTTCGAGTCAAATTTTTAATTATAAAAAGTCTTCCTCTTAGTCCTATCTCTAATAGTAGAAAAGTTCTTATAAATGAGCATTCTGCGAATCTTTATAAATTAAAAACTAGTAATTATTTTTTAATTTAGGCCCAGCCGGACTCGAACCGACGACCTCAACTTTGTAAGAGTTGCACTCTACCAACTGAGTTATAGGCCTTAAATATCTTAATTTTATCAAATTTTCTATTTTTAATCAAGACTTGAATACAGTTTTAATATTTAAAATAATATTCTTTTATCGATAATTTCTACCATGATATAAATAAAATTTATACGAAATTATCCTCTTGGGCGAGAACTCTTCGAGTCAATTTTTAGTGATTTGTAAATGCTTTCTCGTCTAAGATGATATCACGAAAAGTGGAACAGATTTATCACTCATATAAAACACTACGTGTTTTATATGAGTGATAACCCCTTATGAAATTATTGTGTAGATAGAAAAATAAGAGAATAGTGAAAATTTTTGATTTGCAGAATGCTCACCCAAGAGGAGTCATGAAGCTATTTACAAATTATACAAATTAACTTGTTAAATTTAATTTAAGGAACAAACAAGTGAAATTTTGTTTTAAACCTACTGATAATCTTTTTGGGTTCAGTAAATCTTTACTTGCTTACCCTTTTTTTCTAGAAAGAGTAAGCGCGAATTATTATATAATTGTGTCCTTTTCCTTTTTAAAAGCAAGTAAGTTAAAAAATTAATACTAAAAATACTTAACTAATTTCTTCTTTTTCAATATATAAAAAAAGAGAAGCCATAGCAACAGCAGGAAATACAAGACCTACTAAAGGTACTAAAATGGAAGGTAAATAAGCAGCAGCCATATTAAAATTCCTTATATAATTTTTATATTTATTTTTATATTTATTTTTTAGCAGTAATAAACTTGTGAGTAATACTATAGAATCCAATTCCTTAACTATACTTTTTTTACATGTTTTCATTTTAACTCTCCTCTTGTTACCATATTTGATGGTTAGATTCGAATAGAATTCTCACCTTACCATTGAAAATGGTAGAGGAGAATTTTTAGAGTCAAAAGATCGTCTAATTTGAAAGAAAACATTTTAAATAAAGGAATTTTGAATATTACTAAAAAATCAATTAAAACAAAAATTAAAAACATGTAAAGTCCAATTTGAATAGATTTTCTAGTTTTAGTAATTATTCAAAAAAAACTGTATTTATTATTATATCATAGACTAAAAAAATTTATAAATTTAAAAATTGTTTTGCTTAACTTACTTCTATAAAAACTGATATGACTCGAATTCATATAAAACTACGATGGACAATCAGCTTTCCTCGGTGCATATTTTACGAATTTGACTTAAAGATTCGCAGAATGTTCTACGATCGGAAATGGTACCATGAGGAATATTTTTTTAACTTTTTTGACTCGAAAAGTTCTCCTCTACCATTTTCAATGGTAAGGTGAGAATTCTATTCGAATCTAACCATGAAAGATTGTAACAAGAGGAAAAATTAAAATAGATAATTTTATTATTTAGAATTTTTTTAGATTTTATTTTTTGAATCAAAAAAATTGACTCGAAGATTCGCAGAATGCTTATCCATAAGGAGTTATCGCTCCTTATGGGTTACCTTTTTTTATCTGAATTCTATTCAGACCAGGTTACCAAGAGGAAATTAATTTCTTTACTCATTTTTGTATATATTTATTTTTATATAAAAATAAATACAGTTCAGATATTTTTAGTTTATAAAAATAGCTAAGAGTTGAAGAATTTTCATTCCTCTTGAACGAGCACTCTGCGAGTCATGAGGAGAGGTTTTTTACAATAAAATAACTGACTTATTGTATTATAATTAAACAAAGAGTATTTGTTTAAAATTTTTGTAGTATTTTAAATACTACTATCTGAACATATGAATGTTCAGATAGTAGTATTTTTTGTTTAAGTTCACTAGATACATACTTTTGCGAATCATTTGGAACCTTTAGAGTAACCTTTTTCGAAAAGCATAAATGAAATTTTTAAATTTAAAAATTTCATCTAAAAATTTTTTAAATCAAAATGATTCTAACCATCTACGATGGTATGAATATTTATTTATGTGGATACCATAAAGACTGTTTTACTGTTTTTAATGATAACCTAGTGAATTGAGCTAAAATAAAATAGAGAAATTAAAGTGTATCAATAGTTTCAAATTCAAATTTGATTTCTTTCCAAACTTCACAAGCAGCAGCTAACTCAGGACTCCATTTGCAAGCTGCACGAATAACGTCACCACCTTCACGAGCAAGATCACGTCCTTCATTACGAGCTTGAATACAAGCTTCTAATGCAACACGGTTTGCAGCTGCACCTGGTGCATTACCCCAAGGGTGTCCAAGAGTACCACCACCAAATTGTAAACAAGCATCATCACCAAAGATCTCTACTAAAGCTGGCATGTGCCATACGTGAATACCACCAGAAGCAACTGGCATAACACCAGGAAGAGAAACCCAATCTTGAGTAAAATAAATACCACGACTACGATCTTTTTCAATATAGTCGTCACGCATTAGATCTACGAAACCTAAAGTTACTTCACGTTCACCTTCTAATTTACCAACAACAGTACCAGAATGAAGATGATCCCCACCAGATAGACGTAGAGCTTTTGCTAAAACACGGAAATGAATACCGTGATTTTTTTGACGATCAATTACAGCATGCATAGCTCTATGAATGTGAAGTAATAGACCATTATCACGACAATAATGTGCTAAAGTAGTATTTGCAGTGAAACCACCAGTTAAATAATCATGCATAACGATTGGTACACCTAAGTCTTTAGCGCACTCTGCACGTTTTAGCATTTCTTCACAAGTTCCAGCAGTTGCATTTAGGTAGTGACCTTTAATTTCACCAGTTTCTGCTTGTGCTTTGTAAAGCGCTTCTGCTACAAATAAGAAACGATCTCTCCAACGCATAAATGGTTGAGAATTTACGTTTTCATCATCTTTAGTAAAATCTAAACCACCACGTAAACATTCATAAACTGCTCGACCGTAATTTTTAGCAGAAAGACCTAATTTAGGCTTAATAGTACAACCTAAAAGAGAACGACCATATTTGTTTAATTTATCACGTTCTACTTGAATTCCATGAGGAGGTCCTTGGAAACTTTTCACATATGCTGGTGGAATACGAAGATCTTCCAGACGTAATGCACGAAGTGCTTTAAAACCAAAAACGTTTCCTACAATAGAAGTAAAAACATTAGTTACAGAACCTTCTTCAAAAAGGTCTAAAGGATATGCTACATAAGCAATATATTGATTTTCTTCACCAGCAACTGGTTCAAGATCATAACAACGTCCTTTATAACGATCTAAACTAGTTAATCCGTCAGTCCATACAGTAGTCCAAGTACCAGTAGAAGATTCTGCTGCAACCGCTGCACCACACTCTTCTGGAGGAACACCAGGTTGAGGAGTCATACGAAAAGCTGCAAGAATATCAGTTTCTTTTACTTGGTAATCAGGAGTATAGTAAGTTAATCGGTAATCTTTTACACCTGCTTTAAACCCAGCGCCTGCTTTAGTTTCAGTTTGTGGAGCCATTTCTTAGAAATTTGTTAAAATTTTTACGATCATACAATCTGCCCGTTTTATTTAAATTTAGCTTATTAAAATTTTCCTCTTGACTCGAATCTAGTTCTCGTTCCTTATGATATTATTGGAAATGGTAGACCTTTTGACTCGAACCGAGTTCTCCTCTACCATTTTCAATGGTAGGGTGAGAATTCTATTCGAATCTAACCATCAAAGATGGTAACAAGAAGAGAACCAAAAGGAAAAAGTAGTTATAACCTTTTCAATAGTACCCTGATCTGAATAAAATTTTTACCTTGATGGATTATCTGAAACATCTGAATAGAATTTATTTGACTTAAAAATTTAAAAAATTTTTATATTCCTCTTGGTAACCTTGAAAAGGTAACCCATAAGGGGCGAGAACTCTGTTCGAGTCGAATAGAATTCTCACCCCTCTTGATAACCTTGAAAAGGTAACCCATAAGGGGCGAGAACTCCTCTAACGAGAAAAAATTTTCCTTATGACTCGAACAGAGTTCTCGACCAAGAGGGATAAGCATTCCTCATGACTCAAAGAGTTCTCGTCCAAGAGGGATGAGAATTCTATTCGAATCTTCCGAATCTTCGAGTCATGAGGATTAAAATTTTTTAATCTAATGATTCCTCATGAATCAGCATTCTGCAAATCTTCGACTCGAGTTTTAGATGTTTAGAATCAATTATATTGCTTTCTTCTAACATTGTAAATGTTAGAAGTAAATATTTTAACATTTACGCTTTTAACTTACGTTCTAATATCTTCGCTAGTTAAATACTTTGAAAAGTGAGATAAACTCACTTTTCAAAGTATTTAACTGATTTTCCTGTCACTATAACCTTTACAATGTTCAAGGTATTTCAGAAAGGGAACCAAGAAGGTTAAAAAGTTTAAAATACTAGATTATTCAGACCAATCAAAGAGAAGAATAAAAAGCCAACTATTGTTTAGTTAATTCCGAGAAACGATAACTTTACTTAATCAAAAAGTTCACTTTTTATTTTTTAATTATTAAATAGTATACCATTACTAGAAAATAATTTTTTTTTATCAAAATTGGAAATTTTGTAACTTCTATTTAATATGTTTTATCCTTAAAAATGAATATTGTACTATTTTTACTATTAGTTATTTTCTCTTAGACGAAAATTCTTCGATTCGAATAGAATTCTCATCCATGAAGGAGTCTTTTATTTAATTAGCGCCTATGATAGGTAAGTATATATACCATTTTAGAGAGTAGTGAATTATAAAAATATTCTTCGAATATTTTTATCATATAATATGGTAGAGTACTCAGACCAATCAAAAATAGTCACAAAAAAGACCAAGTAAGTTTAAAAATTATTTTGATCAGGTTAATTATTAAAATAACTTATTTTAGTCTAAATTACAACAAAGTTTTTATTCTACTAAAAACTGTTTGATTTTTATCTCTTTAAATTGTCCTAAATTCTACTATGTTTGATAGTAGAATTAAATATGTTTTAATCACTAAACTCTTTCTACTTCTTTCTGCTACCCTCTCCGATGATAAAGTATTGACAAACCTTCTTGGCTTGACTCGAAGAGTTCTCGCCCAAGAGGAAAAGGGTCTATCATTTCCAATAGTACTATAAGAAACTACCATCAATCATCATAGAACTCTTTGATTCGAATAGAATTCTCCTTGTGGACAAGAACTCTGTTCGAGTCATCCTACCATCTTTGATGGTTAGAGGAGAAAAATAAATAAAATAATACAGGTACATCATTTGAGTTAGTCTTTTTATTATGATAAAATAAAATATTTGAAAAACATATTTTATTTTACTATAAAAATTATCAGTCTAGTGTTTTTTATAAAAATGTACCTTAGTAAAATTACAAAGTTTTGTTTTTTTAGATTTTTGCTAAAAAATAAACTATTGGGGGCTTTATATACTATTAATTTTTATTTTAATTTTTAACATTAAATATATAAATAGTCTGGGAAAATTCAATTTTTTAATAAAACTTTTGATTTTTACTCTTGTTACCATCTTTGATGGTTAAATTCGAATAGAATTCTCACCCTACCATTGAAAATGGTAGAGGAGAACTCTGTTCGAGTCAAAAAAGAACCCCATAACCATATTTTATGGTTTCCAAAACTCTTCTCCTTTAGTATTGTTAAAAATGCGAATTCTTTTTAGGAAATTTTAAAGTCCTCTTAGCTCCCCTCTTGGTAACCTTGAAAAGGTAACCCATAAGGGGCGAGAACTCGGTTCGAGTCAAAAGGTCCCCCATTTCCAATGGTACCTAAAAAACGAAAATTTTTTGATTCGCAGAATGCTCACCCAAGAGGAGTCTTAGAGTGATAGAAGGAAAACAAGTTACTAAAAACATAAAGCATTCTAACAAATCAAAAGTGAAAAATATACATTTAAGAATTTAGTGCTATGAGTATTTCTGTAGAAACTAATAATTTAGGACGTATTACTCAAATTATCGGACCAGTTTTAGATATTGCTTTTCCAGCTGGAAAATTACCAAAAATTTATAACGCACTTCGCGTTCGTGGGAAAAATGAAGCAGGCCAAGAAATTTCTTTAACTTGTGAAGTTCAACAACTATTAGGTGATCATTGTGTTCGAGCAGTTTCGATGAATGCAACCGATGGACTTATGCGTGGAATGGATGTTGTGGATACTGGTAAACCATTAACTGTTCCAGTTGGTCAAGCAACATTAGGTCGTATTTTTAATGTACTTGGTGAAACAGTAGATAATTTAGGGCCAGTAGACACTAAAGAAGGTTTACCTATTCATAGATCTGCTCCTGCTTTCGTTGATTTAGATACAAAGTTATCAATTTTTGAAACTGGAATTAAAGTTGTAGATCTTTTAGCACCATACCGTCGTGGAGGAAAAATTGGTTTATTTGGGGGTGCTGGGGTAGGAAAAACAGTATTGATTATGGAATTAATCAATAATATTGCAAAAGCTCATGGAGGGGTTTCTGTATTTGGTGGTGTAGGTGAACGAACTCGTGAAGGGAATGACCTTTATATGGAAATGAAAGAATCTAAAGTAATTAATGAGGAAAACATTTCTGAGTCAAAAGTTGCCTTAGTTTATGGACAAATGAATGAACCACCAGGGGCACGTATGCGGGTAGGATTAACTGCATTAACTATGGCTGAATATTTTAGAGATATCAATAAACAAGATGTTCTTTTATTTATTGATAACATTTTTAGATTTGTTCAAGCAGGCTCTGAAGTATCTGCCTTATTAGGACGAATGCCTTCTGCAGTAGGTTATCAACCAACTCTTGCTAGTGAAATGGGAGGTTTACAAGAACGCATTACTTCTACAAAAGATGGTTCTATTACTTCTATTCAAGCTGTTTATGTACCAGCAGATGATTTAACAGATCCTGCACCAGCTACTACTTTCGCTCATTTAGATGCAACAACTGTACTTTCACGTGGTTTAGCATCTAAAGGAATTTATCCGGCAGTAGATCCACTTGATTCGACTTCTACAATGTTACAGCCTTGGATTGTTGGAGAAGAACATTATCAATGTGCTCAAGATGTAAAACAAACATTGCAACGTTATAAAGAATTGCAAGATATTATTGCAATTTTAGGATTAGATGAATTATCTGAAGAAGATCGTTTAATTGTTGCCCGAGCTCGTAAAATTGAGCGTTTTTTATCACAACCTTTTTTCGTAGCAGAGGTATTTACAGGTTCACCTGGTAAATATGTAAGTTTAACTGAAACTATTCAAGCATTTAATTTAATTCTTACTGGGGAATTAGATGATTTACCAGAACAAGCTTTCTATTTAGTAGGAACTATTGATGAAGCTATCGCAAAAGCTGGGTCTCTTTAATTAAAAAATTTTTAAAATTTATCAGAATCTTCTCCTCTTAGGCAAGAACTCCTCTAACCATCAAAGATGGTAGGATGACTCGAACAGAGTTCTTGTCCACAAGGAGAATTCTATTCGAATCTTTTTCCAAAAAAATATATTTCTTCTACCATTGACTCGAACAGAGTTCTCCTCATGGGTGAGAATTCTATTCGAACTATTATTTTCAATGGTAGGGCATTCATACCATCACACCATTCAAAATGGTACAGATGGTTAGATTCGCAGAATGCTCATCCATAAGGAATCTTTAGATTAAAAAATTTTAATCCTCATGACTCGAAGATTCGCAAGATTCGACTAGAATTCTCATCCCTCTTGGACGAGAACTCTTTGAGTCATGAGGAATGCTTATCCCTCTTGATCGAGAACTCTGTTCGAGTCATAAGGAAAATTTTTTCTCGTTAGAGGAGTTCTCGCCCCTTATGGGTTACCTTTTCCTCTTGGGCGAGAACTCTGTTCGAGTCAAGGTTACCAAGAGGGGTGAGAATTCTATTCGAATCTAAAAATTTTTTAAATCTTCGAGTCTTATTTGTAATGGTATTATTCAAAATTTTATTCGAAATCATTTGTGACGTATAAAATTATTAAAACGTACCTAAAAAATGTTTTTTAGTTCTATTTTTAACCACCTTTTGTTTAAATGGAAAAACTTTCAAATTAGTGAGAGTTTAAAAAACTTAAAAATTAAATTAAAAAATTAATTCGAAGACTCGAACAGAGTTCTTGCCCAAAAGGAATTCCCATTGATGAGGAATAAAATTTTTCTGTTTTTACAAAATAAAAACTTGTAAAAATTTAAACATTAATTGCTGAATAATTTGCAAAAAAAACTAGTTCTTTTTAAATACTAAAAATAGATGCACTACCTAATGTTTAAAAATATACTCAGTTACTAGCAAGTTTGCATTTTGTTTTGACTTGAACAGAGTTCTCGCCCTTTATGAGCGACCCTTTTGGAGCTAAGAGGACTTTGTAAAAATTCAAATATAAAATTTACAAATAGAAAAAATATGAGTTTACAAGTTTGTATTATGACTCCTGATCGGATTTTTTGGAATGATTCAGCAGAAGAAATTATTTTACCAACAAATACCGGTCAAATGGGTGTATTAACTAATCATGCTCCATTAATTACTGCATTAGATATTGGAGTAATGCTAATTCGTGCAAAAAATGACTGGATTTCAGTAGCTTTAATGGGTGGATTTGCATTGGTAAAACAAAATAAAGTAACTGTTTTAGTAAATGAAGCAGAATCGGCAAAAACTATTGATGCACAAGAAGCAGAAAATAGTTTTCTTACTGCCAAAAATAAGTTAGAACAAGCAGAAGGTCCAAAACAAAAAGTTGAAGCAAATTTTGCTTTTAAAAGAGCCCGGGCACGTTATCAAGTAGTTAAACAAGCTAAAAAATAAATTTTTTAGTCAGTTTTTGTAAGTTTTATTTAAAAGTTAACGACTCGAAGAGTTCTCGCCCAAGAGGAAATAATCTTTGGTTTACAAAAATATTCATTTATTAGAAGAACCAAAAGATTCGAATAGAATTCTCACCCTACCATCAAAGATGGTAGAGGATATTATCGTTCTATCAAATTAAAGAAGTCTTTTAGATCACTACTTTTTATAAAACGATTCGTTACCATCAAAAATATGATGGTAACGGATCAAACAAAAGCACAAGTCTTCAAGTCACTCTAGTAACTTTATTAAATATTACTCTTCTAATTACTAATAAATCTTAGGTTTTTTTGTAACTTTTAGATACCTTTTAAAAGATAACTATTCCTCATGGGTGAGAATTCTATTCGAATCTATTAAATCTTTCTGCTTCAGATGACAAAATCACATAAAAAAATATAGAGTATCTTTAAAATTTCACTCTTTGATTCGTGAATACTCATCCATGAGGAGAGATAGGTAGCTCTGCTAGCTCTGCTACTATTTAAGTAGAATATTAAATTAAAATTTTAAAAATTCTCTTAAATCGCTTTTTTTATTTGCAAAATACTCAAAATTTCCTAAAATAAATTTTAGTGTATTTTATGAAAACATAAAAAAAGAATTTCCCTTCTAGTTAATTCTTTAAGCATTAAAACATAAAAAATTATTAGTATTAAAATCTGATTTTTTAAAACAATGTTAATTTCCTCTTGGTAACCTGGAAGGTAACCCATAAGGGGCGAGAATTCTTCGAGTCAAATAAACTAAAACATTAAAATAGTCTTTTTTATATAAAAAAATATAAAAAGGTTTTATGAATCACACTGTTGTCTTTATTTAAAAAGTAAAATATTCGACAAAATTTTAATTAAAAAAATTTTTTATTTCTTCTATAAACTTTAAAAAATAGATAAAATTCTAAAATTAAAATATTTTAAATTACTGGAATAAAAAATATGTCTCGCTACCGTGGTCCTCGTTTAAGAATTATACGTCGACTTGGAGAGTTACCAGGTTTAACTAGAAAAACAGCAAATCGACAAACCCCACCTGGTCAACATGGTACAACTCCAAGAAAAACCTCACAATATGGGATTCGACTTCAAGAAAAACAAAAATTACGTTTTAATTATGGTATTACTGAATCGCAATTAATTCAATATGTTCGCAAAGCTCGAAAATTAAAAGGGTCAACAGGTGAAATTTTATTACAATTATTGGAAATGCGTCTAGATAACGTAATTTTTCGATTAGGTATAGCACCTACTATAGCTGCCGCTAGACAGTTAATAGGTCATGGACATATACTAGTGAATAGTAAAAAAGTAACTATTCCAAGTTATCAATGTAAACCAAAAGAGATTATTTCTATAGCGGCAAAAAAACATTCACGTGAATTGATTCAAAATTTTTTTGAAACATCAAACATAGGAACTGTACCGCCACATTTAACTTTTAATAAAGAGACATTGACAGGTAATGTCAATAGTTTTGTCAATCGTCAATCAGTCGGGTTAAATTTAAATGAACTTTTAATTGTAGAATACTATTCTCGTAAAGTTTAAAACTTTTTATGACTCGAAGATTTGCAGAATGCTTTACCATTTCCAATGGTACCTGAAGGGGCAAAAACTCTTTAAGGTACCATTGGAAATGGTAGAGCCTTTGTGGGAGTCAAGAGGACTCAGCAGTGACATCATCGTAACTTTTACGAGTCAGTAAAAAGAAACATTTACATGTTTTTTTATTAGCTAATAAAAAAACACTTTCTAAAAATTAATATTTTAGTAAAGTAAACAAAATACTCTTTTTTAGTAAAATAATTGCAATTGGAAGTTAAAATCGGACAGGGAGGGATTTGAACCCTCGGTAACAAATACATTACATAGACGTTCCAGGTCTATACCTTAAACCACTCGGACACCTCTCCTTTAAACCTATTAAATTAATATTTTCCTCTTGGGCGAGAACTCTTCGAGTCAAAAATTGAAAACTAGGTGGACAAATTAAAAAATTTACCCACAGTGATTTTTACAAATTTATATATAAATATTGTATAGTTTTAATATATAAATATTACCTCTTTCCAATTTAGAAGTTGAATTATAAACTAAAAAAATTTTTACCAATTAGCCATACTTCTAAAAAGAATTAAAAAGAATTTTTTACTATAAATTAATATTTTAACTATTTGAGTATTTGAGTTGTAGAATGCTTACCCCTCTTGGCAACCTTTAGGTAGCCCATAAGGGTCGAGAACTTTGTTCTCGTCTTTATGGGCGCTCCATACCATTTACAATGGTAGGAAGCCAAAAGAAAAAGAATTTTCTTATTAAGAAAAATGGTACCTTAAGAACCAATCTTAAAAAGCTAAAAGACAAAAATTTTTTAAATAAAATTGTTGGGGATAGAGGGACTTGAACCCTCACAGTCCAAAAAACCAACGGATTTTCACTCTTATTTTTTAGAAAACAGCAGTATATTCAATGGATAAATCTTTATTGTTTTATCCTCTTCTTCTAAAATTAATGAAAAGTGGACTCTCTCTTTATCCTCGTTTTTTATTAAGAAATCATCTTGATTTTAAAAACGTTAGGATAGCTTCCGTCGAGTCTCTGCATCTGTCGAAAAACTAGATTCGATTTGACTCAGGATTCCTTTAAAAAAAAGGTTCCCTGAATTTGAAAGCAATCACTTTTTAGGTTTCCCTAAAAAGGCTCAAAATTCAACCCTTTAAGTCCGTAGCGTCTACCAATTCCGCCATATCCCCATCTGAAGTTTTAAATTAATTATATCAAAAAAAAAGAAAAAAACTAGTTGTTTTTAAATTGGTTATATGATATTCTAAAAAAAAACAAATTTAAAATTTTTAAATATTTATTACAAATTTATTATTTCCCTTTTTGATGAATTATGTATTATACCATTTTGAATTGGCACGAATAAAATTTCTCATGGTACCATGGAAGTTGGTAAGCTTTTTACGAATTAAGATAAATATATTTAAAAAAATTTTCCTCATAGATGAGTATTCACGAATCAAAATAAAAAGAAAAAATTATTAAAAAAGTTGCTAAAAATTTTTTCCAAAACTAGTAGTAATACAACAAAAAGGGTCGGTGCCCGAGTGGTTAATGGGGGCGGATTGTAAATCCGCTGGCTTTGCCTACGCTGGTTCAAATCCAGCTCGGCCCAATTTTTAACAAATAAAAAATATAAATTCATACGAATAATTTTTAAGAAATTTAGGTGTTTTAGCAACCTGAAAGTAGTTTACCAATAAAGCCAAAAAAATTGACTCGAAGAGTTCTCGCCCAAGAGGAATTTAAAATTTTAATTATTTAATTAAAAATTATGAGCTCAGTAGGATTCGAACCTACATTAGAAACTTAGAAGGTTACTGTCCTAATCCTTTAGACGATGAGCCCAGATGTTCTTTATAACTATAAAAATTGTAGCATTAGAGGTTCTGTCATTCAAGATTTTTGTTATTTAAATCTAAATTTAAACATCGTAATACTTTCAATTTTATTTCTTGCAAAATATTAAAAAAACGAGTAATTCGTGAAAATGTTCATTTCTCGTAACAACTTCTCTCCTGGAGTAGCTTTAGACAAAAAAAGAATGTTGTGATGCTATGATTCCTCATGGATGAATATTCTGCGAATCTAATCATCTGTAATATTTAGAATGTTGTAATGGTATGAAGGGTCTACCAAGTCTACTGGGACCATTAGAAATAGTAGACCCTTTGGGAACCAAGAGGGAGGAGCATTCACGAATCAAACAAACGGACAAAAATTGAAAATGTGAAGATTATCAAGTAAAATCGAAGCCTCAGACAAAAATACCATTCTAACTATTCAGATGGGAGAACATGCTGCGAATTTTCAATTCTTCTTGGGCGAGAACTCTTCGAGTCAAAAAAATAAATTCAACTTAGTTTTTAATAACGTCCTGTCATTTTTAACCAATTTACAGCTTCTATATAATTTGTTGGTGCTAAACGAATTGCTTCTTTCCAATAATCTGCTGCTTTATCAAATAACATTTTAGAAATTTCTGATTGACCATTTTCAATCGCTTGCTCGCCTCGATAATGATAAATTACTGCGATATTGTTTAATGCTTGTGGCAAAGAAGGATTTCTTTCAAGAGCTTGATAATAGTATTCTAATGCTCGCCCATGTTCTCCATTACTTGTATGAATTAAACCAATATTATATAAAATATAACTTCTATCATAAGCATCAGTTTCTAAACGCATTGCCTCATAATAATTTTGTAGTGCTTCTGCATATTCTCCTTCTGATTGTGCAGACATTCCATCCCTATAATAACTAAAAGCTTGCTTTTCTCTATTTGATGTCGGTAAAACTTTTAATAAGATATCAGCAACAACAGTAAAAGTTTTATCAATAAAATTGTCATTTCGTTGTGATCGTGGCATAACTTATTATTTTTACTAATTAATTTTAAAAAATTATTTCCTTTTGGCTCCTGAAAGGTCGCCCATAAGGGGTAAGCATTTACGCCATCCTAAATTTACTCGTGCTACCAGCTTAGATGGTATAAAATTCTTCGAGCCCCGTATTGAGATTATTAAAATCAAATACTTTTGTATTTGAATACTAAAGATATCATCTAAATTGGTGTTTTTTTACTAATTTAATATTCAAACGTTTTAAATGTTAGCGAATCTTTCGATTAAAAATTTTTAATCTTTTGAAAAAATTTTTAAAGCCTCATAGCTCTTGTTTTATCGTAACAAAATTAAGCTAAATTTATATAATATTTAAAATTTTTAAATAATTTGCTTATACTACTATATAAACTAATAGAATATTTATACGAATTTAGAAAATTTTTTAGAATTAGAAAATTCTAAAGACTCGAAGAGTTCTCCTCATGGGTGAGAATTCTATTCGAATCTAACCATCAAAGATGGTAACAAGAGGAATCATGTACTACTACTTTTAAACTTTTCACGATTCTTTCTTTTGTCTGAATAAAGTTCAGACAAATAACTTGAACATTGAATATGTTCAAGGTTAACATTTCTACTCTTATATCATTTTTACTTTTATATCATTTTTACTGGTTTCGATGGTAATGAATTTTGTTTTTAGCTGTCAGAATATAATCCATATAAAAAAGCTGGTTCATTTCCTCTTGTTACCATCTTTGATGGTTAGATTCGAATAGAATTCTCACCCATGAGGAGAACTCTTCGAGTCAACACTATTTCAAGATAGTAAAGCATTGATATTGGTGAGCATTTATACCAGTAGAAGATTGAAAATATTTAGCTGTTTACACTTATAACTTTTTCCTTTTATACAGAATCATCTACGATGTTTAAAATCAACCAAAAACACGAATTCTAGTTTTATTTTGTATATGAATAAAATTATAAAAAAAATGTGAATTTTTAAACTCAAATTTTTAAACTCAAATTTTAAAAAATGAAATTTTTTAAAATTTTGGAATTAATAAAAATTTTTTTATTTTTTCATTAAAACAATTATTTTATTTTTTTAAAATTGTAAATAAGCTTTTTACTTTTGTTTTTTCTCCTCTTGGTAACCTTGAAAAGGTAACCCATAAGGGGCGAGAAATCTTCGAGTCATAAATGAGTGTTTTTTACGAATAAAAGAGTGTAATTAATTTAGTAGGATTTTGGTATGAAACAAACGGGATCTTATTGATCCCGTTTATAAAATTTAAAATACTAAATTGTCGAAAGAAAAATAGGTATTTTGCAAATTATAAGTAATACGAAATACTAGTCCTCTTGGTAACCTAGTCTGAATAAAATTCAGATAAAAAAGTAACTCATAAAAAGCGCAAACTCTCTTCAAGTCTTTATATATCAGCATTCCTCTTGGGCGAGAACTCTTCGAGTCTTTACAATTTTTTTTTTTGCATTTTGTTTAATCAAGATCTTTTTGCCCAGGATTTCTTCCTGGATCATTAGATAAAAAACCAAATATAAATAAAGAAACAAAAAAAGTAACTACAGTGTAAACAAAAATTTTTAATGTTAACATAATTTTTTTAATAAAAAGTTTTTTTTATAGGCTACCTTTATTTTGTATTATATCATAGATAAATTTTTTTTGAAATTTTTAGAAAAAATTTGTGATTAATAGTACAAAATTTAAAAACCAAATCAGTCCCCTCATGGGTGAGAATTCTATTCGAATCTTCACTTTTAAATTTTCTAAAATACTTCCGTATGATGAGTTTTAACAGTTTTTTAGGTCTAACTTTTAACAATTCGCTATGATTTAACTTTTCTCCGTTTGCTTTTATTCTCTAAACTGATTCTAACCAGTTAATGGTACAGATGGTTAGATTCTTAACATCTACGATGGTATGAATGCTCATCCATCAGGAATTTTCGAATTATACCCATTAAAAATCGTGTGATATATGAATGCTTTCGCAATAAGACTTACTTTCTAATTTAACTAGAATAAGTAATAAAAAGTTGTTGATAAATATCTTGAGGATTACCAAGTTGGTGAATTCGTCCTTTTTCAAAAACAACAATTTCATTTGCTACTTCTAAAGCCTCTTGATGATCATGTGTAACAAATATAGTAGTAACTGGTACTTCTTCATGTAAACGACGTAACCAATTTCTTAATTCTTTTCTTACTTTTACATCGAGCGCACCAAAAGGTTCATCTAATAATAAAACTTTTGGTTCAATAGCAAGAGCTCGAGCTAAAGCTACTCGTTGCCTTTGTCCACCAGACAATTGATTTGGATAGCGATTTGTAAATTTTTCTAATTGAATTAATTGTAAAAGTTGATTCACTCTATTTGAAATCGTTATGGAATCTGTACTTCGTATATCCAAACCAAAAGCAATATTTTCATAAACTGTCATATGCTTAAATAAAGCGTAATTTTGAAAAACAAAACCAATTTCGCGCTCTTGAATAGATAAAAAAGTGGCATCTTGTCCAGCAAGCCAAACTCTTCCTTTATCAGGGTAATCTAAACCAGCAATAATACGTAATAATGTGGATTTACCTGAACCAGAAGGTCCCACTAGTGCTACTAAAGATCCGGTTTTTATTTCTAAATTAATATGATCAAGTGCTTGAAATGTCCCAAATTTTTTAGAAAGGTTTTCGATTAATATACTCATAATAATTTTTGTATTCTCAAACTAATATACAAGGTAGGATAAGATTCACTAATCCAAATTAATCTTCGCAAGTTTGCTTAAAAATCTGGATTTAAAAAATTCAACTTATACAATTAACATCAACTAAAAAGACTCGAACAGAGTTCTCCTCATGGGTGAGAATTCTATTCGAATCTAACCATCAAAGATGGTAACAAGAGGATAATTCTTATATATAATGATTCTTTAGAATTTTCTAATTCTAAAAATTTTGTAAATTCCTCTTGGTAAGCTAGTCTGAATAGAATTCAGATAAAAAAAGGTAACCCAAAAGAGGCGAGAACTCTTCGAATCAAATAGCCTGTTAGTTAAAAATTTGCAGAAAAAGAATTAACTTTAATTTTGGAGAGTTTAGCAAATCTTAAAATTTTAGTAAATCATATCGGTATTCACCCAAGGGTAAATCTAATAAATTTTTTTTGCGTTTGGCTTCTCCTGGTATCGTTTTGGATGGTAGGGTATTTTGGTGACTCTTCTGGGCCATTTATGGTTGTTGAAGGGGTGAAACCCTCCCCTTCTGGTAACTTCTTTTATTTCAGAAAAGTTGCCAAGAGGAATAATAGTTTCTCAACTCTTCTTGGTACCATCTAATATGGTAGAGAACTCCTCATGACTCGAAAAGTTGTCGCCCAACAATGATAAGCATTCTGCGAATCTTCGATTAAATGTTTAAACATGGTAGCAAAACGGATCAACATTTCTGAAGACTCATTTTTTTATGTTAAAATATCAAAATCGATAAATCTTGGAAAAACTCGTCTTGAATTCTCGCCCCATGATTTTTGTAAAATTTTTTGTGTATTTTTTACTTCTAGTCGCTTTTCACTGTTCAAATTTTGATTTGGATTAAAGTCCTCTTGGGCGAAAACTCTGTTCGAGTCAAGACTGGTTTCTTCTTTAGATTCGCCTGAATGCTCATCTAAAGAAGATTTTACAATAATAGAATTTTTAAATTGTAAAATAATTTCATTAATTTCGTGTTGTCGAATTATTTCGTAACGTGTTAAATAAGCAGCAAAAAAATCTAAAAGTTCACGGTTTTCATCTAAAATACAAAATGCTTTATTAAAACATGTAAGAACTAAACTATGATAAATATAATCTCGATTTAATTCATATAAATCATTCCAATTTATAGAACAAGTTGAGATCATTTTTGATGGGAGAGAATCACGAGAATTTTTTTTCTGTAAATTACCATTTTGTTGACTCGAACTGAGTTCTCGCCCAAAAGGAGACACTTTTTGAGAATCAATCCGACCTACATTTGAAAGATTCTGATTATTATGATAATATTCATCTGGAGCGATCCATTCTTCATTTCTTTCAGTTTCTTCAGGATCAGGAAGGTAAATTCTATACCAATCGTCATAAGCTGGATCTAAAATTCCCGTTTGTTTTATAATTTGTGCTTGCCACCAAGGTCTTATAACCCATTTTTGAAAATATTGTTGACCAGTTGAAGAACTGGTTTCACTGGTTATTTCTGTTTCATTCTCAGATGCAATTTGCTTAAAAAATTCAAAAATATCTGATTCTTGGAATTCTTGAAAATTTTGATTATTAAATAATTTATTTAATTTACGAGTTGCAATACTTTTTGAATAAAAATACCACTTGTTAATCATAGAATAAGCTAAAGAACTGGCAAACGTTAATTCCTCTATCCCAAGATCAGAATACCAAAACTTTGATTTTTTAGAATAAATAGAATTATCAGATAAAAGGAGTAATTCCGCTGCTTTTCCAGCGTATAATCCAATAAGTCTAGATTCTAATTCTATTCGACGATTAATTTCAAAAAAATCTTTTTGAAGAACATTACTAATATAGGCATGTCGTACATTTTTTGGTCTCGGCCAAAGATGAAGTACAATAGCTGGAGGATGTTCCGACAAAAGCGTATGAATTACGGCTTTTCCAGCTTGATAATAAGCTAATCGGCTAATAAAAAAAGGATCTATATGTTTTTTCTTTTTAAATTTAATTTTTGTTGTACTATAACTTGTAATTGAATCAATACCTTGTTCAATACTTTCGAGAGTATGAAGTGTATCTTGTAATATAGCTTTTATAGAAGATTCATTCATGGCTGCTGCTAAATCCGCAGCACTAAAACCTATTGTACGATTAGCTAAATAATCCCAATAGTTCCTAGAAAAATTTGTCTTTTCTTGGCTAAACGTTTGCGAATCTTGCAAATTTTGGGAATTTTCCTCTTGGGCGAGAACTCTGTTCGAGTCAAGGTCACCAAGAGGAAAAATATTTTTTTGCAAATCAATTCCAAGATTTTTACTATAAAGTTTTAAAATTTCAATGCGTTTTTGTTTACTAGGAAGTTCTAAATTCATAATTTTATCAAATCGGCCTGGTCTTGTTAAAGCTGGATCAAGTACATTTGGACGATTAGTAGCACCAATTACAATTACACCTTTGCGTGATTGTAAACCATCTAATTCAACCAAAAACTGCATTAAAAGACTTAACTGCTCTTGTTTTGCTTCTTGTTTATCCACATGCTGTTGAACTGCATTAAATTCTAAACCATTATTGGTTTCTGAATGCCCCTCCATTAGAAATAAATTATTCGAAGTTTGGTTCTGATCTGAAAATTTATGCTTATTTTGTTCATCACCATTTTCTGAATTTGTTTCAATTTCTGGTTTGGGTATGAAATTAAAGGAGTCTTCCTCAGTATTTTCAACCATTTGTTGAGTATGTTGCTGAAGGGATTCAATTAACTCATCTGTTCCCATTGGATTTTGAATTACATTTTCTCTTCTTTCACCAAGAGTATCAATTTCATCAATAAAAATAATACAAGGAGCAATTCGGCGAGCTTGTTCAAAAATAGTTTTTAATAGTTGAGCACCTCCTCCCTCTTGTTCTGGATCATTTAATGAACTTCCGGATTGAACTAGCACAGGAACTTCAGCTTCGCCAGCAATTGCTTGAACAAGCAAAGTTTTTCCAGTTCCCGGAGGACCTACTAGAAGAATTCCTTTTGGCAGTATATTCCCAACTTTGAACGAACGGCCAGAGTTTCTCAAGAACCAAACAATTTCACCTAATTCTGGTAAAATATTATCAATACCAGCAATATCTTGAAATCTTTTTGTTACTTTTTTAATTAATCGATATCCTTTATCATTATCATTTAGCTCAAGCTCGTCTTTTAGACCTTCGTCCACGATACCCAAAGACGCTACTAAGTCTAAAAGGTAGGACACTAATTCTCGTCCGTAATTTTTGTAAAAATTTTGCAAAATATGTAAAACAAAAAACCCAAAAGTAAATTGAGTAATGGTTAACCATGATTGGGTGGTTATTGGTTCCCAAGATTCCCGAAATGGAGCACTTAAAATATTGATATTTAGGTGATCAAAAAAATTTTTTCTTTTTTCGTATATAGCTTTTTGGCGCCCATAAATACTAAAAATTTTCTGAGAAATCCCGCCAAAAATTGTTTTCTGAGGTAAATTGGAATTTACTAAAGTTTCGGAAAAAGGTAAATAATGATACTTTATTGTTACTAAATCTTTTGGTTTGTTAACTAATTCATTTATATTCACAATTTTACCATTTTTAATGGTACTCAAACTCTTCGAATCTGATTTTTCCTCTTGGTAACCTTGAAAAGGTAACCCATAAGGGGCGAGAACTCTGTTCGAGTCAAAGATTCGAACAATGTTTAAATCTTGTTGAATTAAAAAATTTTTAGTTGGTTCATAATCAATTTGAATTAAAGGCCAGTCAATAGGTTCATTTCGAGGATTTCTTACACGAATTAGAGGAACAGAAATCGGCGGAGTTTGATTTTCCTCATGGGTGAGAATTCTATTCGAATCTTGCAAATCTACTTTTTTATTTAAAGCGGTGGCTTTAAATTCCCTTTTGATTTTTTCAAGAATTAAATGCCATTCTTGTTCTGTTAAATAAGGAACTTGCAGTTCTTCATCACAGGCAAGTACAGGCAGATTTTCGTAACTAAAAAAAGTTTTTTTACTTTGAGTATTTATTGGAGAAATTAGCTTTTCCTCATGGGTGAGAATTCTATTCGAATCTTGTACTTTTTCCTCTTGGGCCAGAACCCCATTTAAATCTAATTGTTTTAAAAAAGAATTTTTTTCAAAATACTTAAGCTCGTCTTGAACACGCAATTTCTGTAAATCCACTTTTTCAGGAGAAGAAAAGTGGAAATCCATGTCACCTTGTTTAGAGAAGTTTTTTCCAAAAAATGAATTCCGTCGATCAGTCAATGGATTATCCGGAGAAAGATATTTTTTTAACCAATTTTGAACATATTCTTTATTCGTAATTTCTAAATCTTTACTAAATTTATTTCGTACTACCCCAGGACCTTGATAAATAGTATTAGTAATACCTTCAAGAAAAGTAGGACGGTATTGAAGACCTAGTTTTGGTTGGGTTAATTTTGGAATATTATAAGTTGAATGAAATACAAAGCTACTTGGTAATTCAATTTTTAGAAGGGGAGAAAAAATATTTTGTGTTTCCTCTTGGGCGAGAACTCTGTTCGAGTCTTGTGTTAATGGATTTTTAAAAAAAGAAATTATATTCGAAATACTATTTCGATAAAAAAATTGTAAAATAAGTGATCGAATTTCACTAGTTTTCATGTCAGGAAATTTATAACCAGACATAACTCGCGGCCTAATAATAAAATTTTGTTCGATTTGTTCTTTTTTCAGAAATGAATCTTCACGAATTTTTATGGTATCATCTAAAATAGTAGACAACTCCGTTGGAGTCAACATTTTATTAGTAAAAAATAAATTTTCATGAGTCGCCACTCTGTCAGCAGAAATTGTAGAATTCAAACTCGAATCGAGTCTTACTAAGTCTAATTTTTTTAAAATTTGTTCTGAACAATAATCATCTAAATTTAAACCCTCTTGGGTGAACATTTGCGAATTATTAGAATAATCATTTAAAGAGGAGTCCTCTTGGATGAGCATTTGCGAATCAAAAAATTCTAAAAAATTAATAGGGTTTAATCCTTTTTTATAAAAAAACGTTTTAAATTCGTTCTGTAAAAAATTAGACTTTTTATGCAATTTATCACGAGTTTTAAATTCATCTTGAGAAAGTTTTAACGCAAAAGATTTTTGTTCACTAACTTTATTTAAGTCAAACTTGAAATAATCTATTTTAGTATTAAAAGCAAATAATGATATTTTTTGTTGAAAAGGATTGATTAGTGAAGACTTTTTTTTCTCTAATGTTTTATCAAAAAGAGATTTTGTTTTTAAAGGAGTGTATTTTAAATGAAAAACTTTTTTCCTCTTGGGCAAGAACTCGGTTCGAGTCAAATTATCTTTCAATGGGTATTCTTTACTAGTTGAAGATTGATTAATTCGCGAATGCTCTCCCTTCTTGGTACCATCATCGATAGTAGAGAAATCTGTTCGAGTCAATGTAGATGGTAATTTTTTGATAAGTAAATTATTAGTTTTTTTATCATAACTTTGGTTTAATTTTATTGGTAATTCATCCAAGTTATGATAAAAAAAAGATTCACGACTGCTCATCCATGAGGAATAATATTTTTGACTCGAACCGAGTTCTCGCCCAAGAGGAGAAAATGATTTTCCAATAAAATTTATTTCTGAATTTATGATATTAGTAAAAAATGAACTCAAATCTCTTCCCGAAATGTTATACCAATTATTACCAATACCTTTATCCGATAAAGTATTTAAAGAGCTTTTTTTACGGTTTTTAACTCGCCCATCCGAAAGTGTTTGTTTTTTAGGAGGAAACGTTCCAAAATAAATTTGATTTTTTTGTTTTTGCCATTTAGATGTTAATTCGATCAAAATTGAGTCACTATAAAAATCTACTCGTTTTAGAAATGAAATAGAATTTGATACTTGATCCAGTAGTTGATTTTCACTCAAATTTGATTTCTTATTGGTAATCATTCGAGAATCTTTTGTCAAATCAAATTGCAGCTCTGAGGACAACTCGGTTTTTAGTTTTTCTAAATAAGAATTTGTTAAAAAAAAGTTTTTTAAATTTAAATTTTTTGACGTAATATGTTCATAAGTTTCCCAGGATAGTTTTTGAGGTGATAGTAAAATTGATGGTAAATTTTTTTGAATGAAAAGAGAAAAAGTTTGATCTTGATATCGTAATAATATCATTTGAGAAATACCAAAAACAAAAGGAAAAAAAGTTAATCCAATACGAAAATTTATATTTTGTTGCCAATTAGAAACTATTGAATTTCTTGTCCAATTACGATATTCTTGAATAGAAAATTTAAATTTGATAAAACTTATTTTCCAGATTTTAAAATTAGTTAATATTTTTAAAAAATTTAATTTTTTAGTAATTAAAGAAGTATTTTTGTCGTTTTTATTCATATGCATTTTTTATTTAACATTTTAAAAATTATAATTTTTTGTTAGTATTATATTCCTTTCCTCTTGGGCGAGAACTCTTCGAGTCTTTTAAAAACGTATTTCCTCTTGATAATATAGTCTAAATAAAATTCAGATAAAAAAAGCTAACTTATAAGGAGCGAAGAGTTTTCGAGTCAAAAATAGAAATTTTTTTACTTTAGTAAAAACACATTGAAAATTTTTTAATTTCAAAATTTTTCGTCTAAAGAGTCAAAGCGAAATAAATATATTTTACTATTTAAAATAGTATTATATGGGTTACTTAAAGGTTTTGGCATAAAGAATTTTCCTCTTGGTAACCTGGAAGGTAACCCATAAGGGGCGAGAACTCCTTATGGATAATCATTCTGCGAATCTTCGAGTCAAATAATTACAAATATTTTCCTTAGTAGGTGAATATTCATACCATCGTAGATGATTACAATCTCAACTATTTTTTTAGAAAACAATAAATTGAGTCTTGTTTAAACAAAGTTTTAAGATTATTTTTTTAGTAATTACTAATGTTTGATTCTAACCATCAGAGATGGTATGAATACTCACCCCTCTTGGCAACCTTTAGGTAGCCCATAAGGGTCGAGAACTCTGTTCGAATCTTTATAAGTGACCTTTTTTTGTCCTTTACCTAGAAAAACCTTGATTCTCCTCTTGGTAACCTGGTCTGAATAGAATTCAGATAAAAAAAGGTAACCCATAAGGGGCTACCATCGTAGATGGTCAAACTCCTCTTGTTACCATCTTTGATGGTTAGAGAACTCCTTATGGATAAGCATTCTTGCGAATCTTCGAGTCAAATAAATATAATTTTACAAATCCTCTAACGAGAAAAAATTTTCCTTATGGATAAGCATTCATACCATCAGAGATGGGCAGAATCTTCGAGTCGATTTTATTAAGTACCATTTGTAATTCTAGAACTCTGTTCAGATTAGGGTACTAATAAGATCATTTAAGAGGATGATTAGATCCTATTCAATTTAGTAATTTAGTGAAGTTAACAAGAGAAAAAAATTAGTAAAAATAAAAATTTTTTCTACCTTTTGTGCGAAGAGTATTTTGTTTATTTTACCAAAAATATTGAAACAAGCAATTCACTTTCTCAATTTTGAATTTAGAAAATTTTTTAGAATTTTCTAATTCTAAAGAATTTTCTAATTCTAAAGAATTTTCTAATTCTAAAGAATTTTCTAATTCTAAAGAATTTTCTAATTCTAAAGAATTTTCTAATTCTAAAGAATTTTCTAATTCTAAAGAATTTTCTAATTCTAAAGAATTTTCTAATTCTAAAGAATTTTCTAATTCTAAAGAATTTTCTAATTCTAAAGAATCCTCTACGATTTTGAAATTAGTACCAAATAATTGAGATGGAACTTTTTTTTTATTTTTAAGGTGGTAAAACCAATTTTAATAAAGGGAAATCCTCTTGGTACCATTTTAACAGTATACGGTTTTGAGGATATAGAACCCTCTTCGAGTCATTAAAAAACTCAGTTTGTATATTTTGTTATAAAATACCCAAAGTAGTGCTTCAATGTTTTCATGGATAGGCATTCTCGAATCATAATTTATTCAAAATTTGATTAAATGTTGGTAAAACATAAGCAATAAAATAATTTTTTACTTTTACTAGACAAAAGATTATTCTAAATGCTAGCATTTAAATAATTATAAAAAATTTTACTGCTATTTCGAATGTTAAAAAGCCTTTTTAACTCAGTCGGTAGAGTATTTGCATGGTAAGCAAAAAGTCACCGGTTCAAATCCGGTAAAAGGCTATTTTTTAAAAAATAAGTTTTTACTAAAACTAAATCGAATCTTTGTGGCACCTTTAAATATGCGAAGGGTAAAGTATCCTATCAAGAGTCGGCATTCCTCTTGGCTCCTGAAAGGTCGCCCATAAGGGGCGAGAACTCTTCGAGTCATTAAAAATTTTTAATGGGTACGAATAAAGTTCAAATGGTATGAATGCTCACCAAAGAGAAAAGATGCTAAAATTAATATAAACTTATTATAAAAATTAATGTGCAAAAAAATCGAAACAAAAAATATTTGTTAACTTCGAACTGAATTAGTATTTAAAATTACGTGGCTACCATCTAAGGTGGTACTATAACGAACAAATGTTTTGCCGAACTTTTATATAATAAAGTTAAAAACTAAATATTAAAAATTATTAACTTACCTCTGAATTGTTGTTCAGAATTAAATTTAATTAGAGGAGTTTTATATTTATGTCTATTTTAGCTTGGATTGAAGATCAACGAAAACTTAAACTTTTAAATGCTCCAAAATACAACCATCCGGCTTCTGATGGAAGTCAAGGATTATGGACTCGATGTGATAATTGTGGAGTTATTCTTTATATTAAACATTTAAAAGAAAATCAACGTGTTTGCTTTGGATGTGGTTATCATCTTCAAATGAATAGTCAAGAACGGATTGAACATCTTATTGATTCAGGAACTTGGCGGCCATTAGATGAAATTCTTTCTCCGTGTGATCCATTAGAATTTCGTGATCAAAAACAGTATACTGAAAGATTAAAAGAGGCACAAGAAAGAACAGGTCTTCAAGACGCTGTGCAAACAGGAACAGGAATGCTTGATGGTATTCCAATCGCTTTGGGTGTTATGGATTTTAATTTTATGGGTGGAAGTATGGGTTCGGTAGTTGGGGAAAAAATTACTCGGTTAATTGAATATGCAACACAAGAAGGTCTTACACTTATTTTAGTTTGTGCTTCGGGTGGAGCACGAATGCAAGAAGGGATTTTAAGTTTAATGCAGATGGCTAAAATCTCAGCTGCTTTACAAATTTATCAATCGTGTGCCAATTTGTTATATATCTCAGTTTTAACTTCACCAACAACTGGTGGTGTTACGGCTAGTTTTGCTATGTTAGGTGATCTTATTTTTGCTGAACCAAAAGCATTAATTGGATTTGCTGGAAGACGAGTTATTGAGCAAACTTTGCAAGAACAATTACCTGATGATTTTCAAACAGCTGAATATCTTCTTCATCATGGTCTTTTAGATCTTATTGTACCACGTTCTTTTTTAAAACAAGCATTATCCGAAACAATTACTCTTTATAAAGATGCGCCTTTTAAAGAGTCTGGAACTATTCCTTATGGAACTCAACAGAGTTTAGATTTTCTTACTGAAGAAAAAATTCGTCGCAAATGTCAAGATTGGGATAAAAATTTACTAGTAGATTCATCTTGGATTTTGAAAAATGATACAGAAAATGAAATTAATGATTCACGATTGCTCACCCAAGAAGCATTAACTGAAACTTTTTCAGAAGACAAAGACTCGAACAGAGTTCTCGCCCAAGAGGAAAATTCTCTAAAAATAGAAGGGGCGTCAATATTATCATTTCCTAAGGCAGACGAAAAATCGTCTAATTTACAGAACTCTGAAAATATTTTTAAGAATTTATATTTTTCTTATCAAAAATCACCTTCCGATTCTTGTTATAGAGAAATATTGTTATCTTTTCAAACAATGTTTACTTTTTTCCAACAAAAAAATTTATCACAAGAGCAAACTTTAGAAACTATCTCTTCATCGAGTGAAAATTATGAAAAAGATAAAAATACAGAAAGAACTAAAGAATTTATTCAAAAATCTATTGCTTTAGCGAGTAATGAAACTCTTGAATGGCGAACTCTGTATTTTAACCAAAATATACCGGCAAAAAACAGTTTTTTTACAAAAAAAACTAATTCCATTTTATCCAACAAACATATTTAAAAAAGTTTTTTTATAAAACAATTTTTGCTAAATTAAAAAATAAATTTTTTTGGTACCCTAATCTGAACAGAGTTCTAGAATTACAAATGGTACTTAATAAAATCGACTCGAAGATTCTGACCATCTCTGATGGTATGAATGCTTATCCCTCTTGGTAACCTGAAAGGTAACCCATAAGGGTCGAGAACTCTGTTCGAGTCATAAGGAAAATTTTTTCTCGTTAGAGGATCTGTAAAATTATATTTATTTGACTCGAAGATTCGCAAGAATGCTTATCCATAAGGAGTTCTCTAACCATCAAAGATGGTAACAAGAGGAGTTTGACCATCTACGATGGTAGCCCCTTATGGGTTACCTTTTTTTATCTGAATTCTATTCAGACCAGGTTACCAAGAGGAGAATCAAGGTTTTTCTAGGTAAAGGACAAAAAAAGGTCACTTATAAAGATTCGAACAGAGTTCTCGACCCTTATGGGCTACCTAAAGGTTGCCAAGGGGGGTGAGTATTCATACCATCTCTGATGGTTAGAATCAAACATTAGTAATTACTAAAATTGGTTTATAGATTTTTATCTTACTTCTATTTAAACTATAAAAAAATTTGTAGAATATTCACCTAAGGAGAAATTTTTTAATTCGAAATAATCTTTATTTTGACTTTATCTATCAATCAACTTTGTCATTTTACTATCCTTTTGACTCGATCATAATTTTCTTATTTTCTTTTGTCTGAACTTAGTTCAGACAAAAGAAAGTAAGTAATTAAAAAGAGTGAACCTTTGATAATTTGAAGCTAGCCTATAAAAAGAATAAAAAATTTATTTTCTACTTTTTCAATAATTATTAGTAAATTATTAGTAAACAAAGGGCATGTAGCTCAGTGGCTTAGAGCACACGTTTCCGAAGCGTGTTGTCGAGGGTTCAATTCCCTCTTTGCCCAAAAAAGTAGAATAAAAACTTGAATATTTTTTAGTTTTTTAGTATAGTATATTTATAATGTAATTTTAAAGCCTGCTTAACTCAATTGGCAGAGTATCGGTTTTGTAAACCGAAAGTTATCGGTTCGACTCCGATAGTGGGCAAAATGAAAGTTAAGATTGTTAGAAAGACTAATTTATAAAAAAATTGATTCGAATAGAATTCTCACCCCTTTTGTTACCATCTTCGATGGTTAGAGAACTCTTCGAGTCATGAGGAATTTCTTTTTGTTATTCCTTCTCATTCTCGTAAATGATATAAATGCTTATTTGATAGGATTATATTAAAAGATTTATTAAAAGTTTTTTAAATATTATTAACTATCGAAAGATTTTCGTACGTTCTAAAATAAGAGAAAATTTTTTCTTACTAAAATATTCTGCGAATTTTCTAAGCAAAATTTTGCTTAGAAAATTCGCAGAATACTCTACCATATCTAATCACACCGTGAAGAGTTTTCTTCCTTTAAGCCTATTTCATTTGAACTAAGTTCAGACAAAAGCAGGGAGAGATTATCAAGAGGAAAAATTTTTTGAGTTCCCCAACTCAATTAGGGTAACCTAAAAAGGATAAGTATTCACATTATTAAAAAGATTATCAAATAAAACAAAAGAACCAATTTCTAAAAATTTTTATAGAAACAAGGTTTTTATAACAACTTTATCAAAATTAAAAAAGAATTGATAGAATACTAATTATAAAGAATTGTTTTTATTTTATAAAATCAAATCTTCAATATAAAATTGAAATTGTATCATAAAAAACTATTTAAATTGAAAAAAGTTTTGACTCGAAGAGTTCTCCTCATGGGTGAGAATTCTATTCGAATCTAACCATCAAAGATGGTAACAAGGAAACTTTTACAGAATCATTGTATTAAGAGGAATTTTTTCAACTCTTTCTATCTCAATTCTCAGTTTTTAATAAAAAATCAGATAAAAAAATAAGTATTTACAACTAAAAAATTAGTTTAATTCGCTTCTAAAGAAACTTGTAAAAATTTGGCTAATTCGGCCGCTTGTTTTTCAATTTCTTCTAATGTTAAAGGTTGACCTATACGAGTTAATGGAATATCTCGTTTTCCTTTAATTCGCATATAAATAGTTCGTTTAGGATTTAATCCTTCTTTCAATTCTACTCGAATTGCTTCCACTTCATTAATAGGATAGGACAAGTCGATACGTCGGTTTTTGCCTGGAAAACCCCAGCGAAAAATACGAATAATTCCTTCTTTTTTGTTAAATTCGTTAAATCCTCCACCAACGCTCCAAAAAAGCGTTAACCCTAAATAAATACTAAAAATTAAGCCTAAAATACCATAAAAACACATTACTAAACCTTGTGGAAAAAAAATAATATTTTTAGATTGAATAAATGGAAGCAAATTTAGCCATTGTACAACAGTATTATCTTCTCCTAAGTAACTTGAAATACCCGTTAATAAAAAGCCTAAGCCACCTAAAAAAATGACTAATGCCCACCAATAATTACTTAATCGTCGCGAACCAATTACGATATAACGTCGAATTAAATCAGATTCTGGAGTTTCGTATGAATCAGTCATATATGATTTAAAAATAACAGAGAATTAATAATTTTTTAACTTTTTATTTACTCCAATGGAATTATACCCTGAGCCAGGGTAATCCTTTTTGGAGAACCCTTCGTCAACCTTAAAGTAGTCCCTAAAAGAAACAAAAAAAATTTATAAGAATACTTATCCAATAGTCTCTAAAAAATTACTTAACAAAGTTCTTCCTTTTACTAGTTAAAAGACTCGAAGAGTTCTCCTCATGGGTGAGAATTCTATTCGAATCTAACCATCAAAGATGGTAACAAGAGGAAATAGGTAGATTTTTAGAAAGATCCTCTTGCTACCATCTAAGATGGTAGAGCACTCTGTGAATTAAAACGTTCTTTAAGTCGAGTACCTTTTCCAACACGATTTCGTAAATAATACAATTTGGCTTTTCGTACTTTAGCCCGACGTATAATATGGATGTCTTGAATCCAAGGTGAATGAACAGCAAAAATTCTTTCCACACCTATACCTTGAAAAATTCGACGGACTGTAATAGTACTACTTAACCCAGCACGATGTTGAGCAATAACTACTCCTTCATACGGCTGAACTCTTTGTTTAGCCCCTTCTTGAATTAAAACACCGACTTTAACTGTATCTCCTATACAAATTTTGGGTAATATAGTTTTTAATTGATCTTTTTCTATGCTTCGTACAAGCTCCTGCATTTTCATAATTTTTTACTCCTTTAAATAAAAGATCTAAGATTTTATAAAGTTTTTTAATTTGAGTAGAATACAGTTCCTTCTTGATAACCTCACTTTCGTTTGTCTGAACTAAGTCCAGACGAACTAGGCTCAAACAAAAGGAGGAAAGATAACCCCTCGACCATCAAAGATGGTAGGATAAACATTCATACCATCGTAGATGGTAAGAATCGTCTATTCTTAAATAAGCAATCGTGAATTTAAAACAAAAGTTGTGAAATTAAACAGCAATGTAACTAAAAAAATAAAGTATTATGGAGCAATTAGTGTACTTTATTAGAAGTCTCATAAATTAAAATCTTCTACTAGTGATACTAAAAAAATTGTGTTTTTGTTGACCCAAAAAGACAACTTTAATTAGAGTCGAAGATTCTTACCATCTACGATGGTATGAATGTTCATCCAAGAGGAATTTCCGCCCCTTATGGGGTACCTTCCAGGTTACCAAAAGAAAAAGTAAAAATTTTGTATTGTTTTAATTTTATATGTCAGAAAATTATATGAATACTTTTCTTTTTTGGGTTACTTTTCCTCATGGATGAGAATTCTATTCGAATCGATAAATAATAATATTCGCATCCAAACAAAATTTTGTTTGGATGCGAATTATAAATTACTTAATAATTTTTCTAATTACTCAAAATACAAAAGACATATTTTCTTCATGGTAACTTCTCTTCTTGGGCGAGAACTCTTCGAGTCTTCTTTTTATTTTCCGAGAAAATAGGTTCAGACAAAAAGAGAGAAGAAAATTCTTCATGCTCCTATCTATGAGTAGAAATTATTCTGTAGATTTCGAAGTCACTAACTAAAGAGTTAGAAAATCTCAGCTTAATCTATTCCAGAATTACAGAAACAACACCAGCCCCAACTGTTCGCCCACCTTCACGAATAGCAAATCTCATACCTTTTTCAATTGCAATTGGTTCAATCAATTCAACAATCATTTTAATACGATCACCTGGCATAACCATTTGAGTTGCAGTATCGTCATCTGCACGGAAAGATTCAATTTTACCAGTAACATCCGTAGTACGTACATAAAATTGAGGTCGGTAACCAGGAAAAAAAGGAGTATGGCGTCCACCTTCTTCTTTTTTTAATACATAGACTTGTGCTTCAAATTTTGTATGGGGTGTAATAGTTCCTGGTTTTGCTAAAACCATTCCTCTTTGAATATCATCTTTTTGAATACCTCGTAGTAAAACGCCTACATTATCACCTGCTACACTTTCTTCCAAGGTTTTTTGAAACATTTCTAAACCAGTAACTGTTGTACTTCTAGTATTTGCTAATCCAACAAGTTCTACTGTTTCACCAACTTTCACGGTTCCTCTCTCAACCCGACCTGTAGCAACAGTTCCACGACCAGTAATCGAAAAAACATCTTCAACTGCCATTAAAAAAGCTTTATCTGTTTCTCTTTCAGGAGTAGGAATATAAGTATCAACCTGATTCATAAGATCATATATTTTGTCTACCCACTTATTTTCACCTTGTTTTATTTCTGGATTTTCTGATAATGCTTCTAATGCTAATAAAGCTGAACCAGAAACAATTGGAATTTCATCACCAGGAAACTCATAATTTTCTAAAGTTTCACGAACTTCTAATTCAACTAATTCTAAAAGTTCTTCATCATCAACTTGATCTTCTTTATTTAAAAACACAACAACATTTGGGACACCAACTTGTTTAGCTAATAAAATATGCTCTTTAGTTTGAGGCATTGGTCCATCAGCTCCAGAAACAACTAAGATTGCGCCATCCATTTGTGCTGCTCCTGTAATCATATTTTTTACATAATCTGCATGACCTGGACAATCCACATGTGCATAATGACGACTTTCAGTTTCATATTCTACATGTGCAGTATTAATTGTAATCCCGCGAGCTTTCTCTTCAGGAGCAGAATCGATATCATCATATTTTCTTCCTTTTCCACCACCACGAGCAGCTAGCGCCATAGTGATAGCTGCAGTTAAAGTAGTTTTTCCATGATCAACATGACCAATTGTACCAATATTAACATGAGGTTTTTTACGTTCAAATTTTTCACGTGCCATAATAAAATTATTCCTTTTTGATTAATTAATTTCTTATTTTAAAATTATTTAATTCTAATTGAAGACAAGTCGTTAAATTTTTTGATTCGAATAGAATTCTCATCCTACCATCTTTGATGGTTAGAGGAATAATGTTTATTTTTTAGAACGAATCTTTTTATTCACCTCTTTCAGGTAAAAGTATTCATATGAGTCGTTAAAATCAACAATTCCAGCTTTTTCCTCTTTTAAAGTCGAGTAGATTCGTCTCATTTTTAAAAATTTTTTTATGAATCAGCATTTGCGACGATTTTTGGTAACCTTGAAAAGGTAACCCATAAGGGCTAAGAATTCTGTTCGAGTCCTCTTGGAGGAGCATTGGCGAATTAGCTGAATTTTTTTTATGAGAGGGAAGTTAAATTCTCCAATATTTAAACTATTTATTTCAAATATAAAACAATTTTGCTTTTTTTTAACTCAAAGATTCTTACCATCTACGATGGTATGACTCGAAGAGTTCTCGCCCCTTATGGGTTACCTTTCAGGTTACCAAGAGGAATGCTCATCCCTCGTGGAAAACACTAATACCAACTTCATGGTTAGAGAACGTTCCGAGTCAGAAGGAGTTCTCTACCATCTTAACAATATATTTTTGATTCGTGAATACTCATTCTACCATCTTTGATGGTTAGAGGAGATGGGACCAAGAGGAGTCCAATATTTAGATGAATAGCATCCATATATATAAAAATTAAATATGTGTAGAATACAAGTAAATAAAATTTTTTATAAAAAATTGACTCGAAGATTCGCAGAATGCTTATCCATAAGGAGTTCTCGCTCAAGAGGAACTAAACCAACTTAAACACGATATTTTGCAAAAGCTTTATTAGCTTCTGCCATACGATGAATTTCATCTCTTTTTCGAATAGCATTTCCCATATTTTTAGAAGCATCTAAAAATTCATTAGTTAATTTTGAAATCATATTACGACCAGAACGACTTCGACAAGAAGATAAAATCCAACGAATTGCAAGCGCTGTTCCTCGTTCTGGATTTACTTCTAAAGGTACTTGATAAGTAGAACCCCCTACACGTCTTGCTTTTACTTCAACTAATGGCGTTGCATTTCTTATAGCTTGCTCAATAATTTTAACGGGGTCTTGCTGTGTTGTTTCTCCGATTTGTTTCATGGAATCATAAAACATTCTGTAAGCTAATGCTTTTTTGCCTTTTTTCATAAGATGATTTACAATCATATGAACTAAATGGCTATCGTAAACTGGATCAGGAACTAAACTTTTTTTTTTGCGTACGTCTACGGGACATAAATTAGAAAACTCCTCTATCTTTTAAATCTAAATTTTGCTGAACTTTTTTAGTGTATAAAAGCTAAAAAAGAACATTTACTTTTATCTAACCAATAGTTTGTATTTGCTATTTTGGCCGTTTAACACCATATTTTGAACGACCTTGAATACGATCTTTTACACCTGCTGTATCTAATGTACCGCGAACAATATGGTATCGCACGCCAGGTAAATCTTTAACTCTTCCGCCTCGTACTAAAACAACTGAGTGTTCCTGAAGGTTATGGCCAATACCTGGTATATAGGCTGTAACTTCAAACCCAGAAGTTAAACGAACTCGCGCTACTTTTCTTAAAGCAGAATTGGGTTTTTTTGGGGTAGTCGTATAAACACGAGTACAAACACCTCTTCGTTGAGGACAAGATTGAAGAGCAGGAGATTTTGTTTTTTTCGAAATTTGTTGTCTTGCAGATCGAACTAATTGTTGAATGGTAGGCATAAAAAAAAGGATATATTTATAATTTTTACAATCAAATGGGAATATAAATTTTTCTTCATTTCTATTTTTCTTTATAATGGTAGTTTACAAAGCCTTAGAATTAGCTAAGTATTTTTTAGAGCAACCCTATAGTAGGCTTTATTGCAGCAACCTCCCATATTTTCTGCTTACTAAAACCAAATTTATTTTTTAAAAAGACGACTTTTACAAAAAATTTTAACATGATCAATAAAATTCAGAAAAAAATTTTTATATGATTTAAGAGATTTAAGAGAGAATTGAAACATTACCGGCAAAAATGCTTGCCCACTCGATTCATTAAAACTGATTTTGAAATTCTCTTCTTTTCGGTTTTACTTTGTAAAACCTTATAATAATAAAATAAGTTTTCCTCTTGGGCGAGAACTCTTCGAGTCAAAGATGTCACCTTGGGAATAAAATAGTAAAGTCCTCAATATTATCAGAGATAGTAAAATATTCTCACTCTCTAAACATTTGAAATATTTAGAGAGTGAGAATAAGTATGAAATTGCGTTAAATTTTTTTAGTCAAACTTATGTATTCGATAAGAAATTAACTCCTTACTTTATAATACAAAATATGTAATTTTTCTACAACACAATATTTTAAACTTTTTAAAACTTTCCAATTTTTTACAGAATTAATTGAATAATAAATAGTACTAGGATCTTTTACCCGTGAATCAAAATAAAGGAAATTTTAATCTTTTATATGAAAATATACATTTCTTTTTTTCTTGGGCGAGAACTCTTCGATTCAAGTGGACTTTATATTAGATGATTAGCTCAAAAAACTCTAATATTTAGATACAAATATTAATAGGAACTTTTACTACATGAGACTTAATTAAGAAACTTATCATTATGTAAAAAATCTGAAATAAATTATATATTTATTTTATAAAAATTTTTCCTCTTGTTACCATCTTTGATGGTTAGATTCGAATAGAATTCTCACCCATGAGGAGAACTCTTCGAGTCAAATTTACGTTGTAGTAAACTAATGGCGAGAGTAATTACTCTCGCCTAATATAAAATAAACTGTCAAGTACTAGAAGGCAAAACACGTTACAAAACTTATTTAGTAGTAATTACTACCAATTTTTTTTTAACTAATTTAAAATAAAGATGTGTATTAAAATGAAAAAACTAATGGATCTGGAAAAAAACGATTAATTTCAATTAATAAACCTGCTGTAAAAGTAAACCAAAGTAAAGCAACAACTGGAGCAGTTGAAAGATAAGTAGTAAAATATTTCATTAAAATGTTCCTTTTTTACAAATTTTTAAGCATTATAAAAAATAATCTAATTCTATAGTCGATACTATTTTTAATAGTAAGAAAATTCCTCTTGTTACTATCTTTGATAGTTAGGGGAACCTTTTATTTTTATGAATTTTTTTCGCTCTTCTCCTAATAGCGTCTAAACATTTTATCATAAGCGAGGTTTCTTGAAATTTAAAAACTTTTTTAGAATTTTCTAATTCTAAAGAATCCAATCACACCATTCAAAATGGTACAGATGGTAGAATATTTCTATCATAAGGGATGATCATTTTTCCTCTTGGTAACCTTGATTCGAATAGAATTCTCACCCATGAGGAAAAGGTAACCCATAAGGGGCGAGAACTCTTCGAGTCAAACCACGAGCAATTAGAGAAAAATATAAAAACTTTAAACAATTTCAAATTTTATTATAAAACTAAAAAATTAAAGAAGCTATTTTTTTATATAAAAAAAATTATAAAACACTTGCATAAGTTGGAATGAGACTGTAAATTTTAAATAGATTGATTATCGGGATGTAGCGCAGTTTGGTAGCGCATCTGTTTTGGGAACAGAAGGTCGCAGGTTCGAATCCTGTCATCCCGATTTAATTTTCTCTAAGTAGTAACAAAAAAGTCTAACAAGTTTTAAGTAAAAAAATACTGTACGATAACAACAATATTTTTTCAAATCGATATAAATTAGTTAAAATTTATATTTTTGTGTACTTATAAATGAGTATTCGAATAAATTTTGTAAATATTTTAGCGTTAACTCCAGAATTATCTTACTTTCCTTTGTCCTCTACCGAGAAAAAACTTTCCTTTTGTTTATATTTTAGCTAGTACCATTTGTAATGATAGAACTTTGTTCAGAATAAAAGTTACTAAAAAGAAAATGTTAGAGCAAGATTTCCAATAATAGAGCATTCATAGAAATCATTTATAACTTTAAATAGTATTTTAGTTTTTTTTTATACGTCCTTAGTTCAGATGGTAGAACGTAGGTTTCCAAAACCTAATGTCGTAGGTTCGAGTCCTACAGGACGTGAAGATATAAATTGAATATAGATTTCAATATTTTTACTAAAAATAACATTTTAAAAAATTCGATTCGAATATAATTCTCATCCATGAGGAAAAGTTCTTGCTTCTCATGGATTAGCTTTTTTTATCTGAATTTTATTCAGACTAGTTTACCAAGAGGAATTTTTAGATTCGAATAGAATTCTCACCCCTCTTGGTAACCTTGACTCGAACAGAGTTCTCGCCCAAGAGGAAAAGGTAACCCATAAGGGGCGAGAACTCTTCGAGTCATGAGGATTAAAATTTTTTAAATCGAACAAAATTGTAATAAAAATTTTATTTAACTGAAAACTGTGCTTTAATCATTTTAAAAGAGACGGAGCTTTCATTTAAAAAGAAGGTTCGGGACCAACCTTCTTTTTAAATGAAATGGTTTCAAGTGCAAAAAAATAAATTAATAAAAATTTGACTCGAACAGAGTTCTCTAACCATGAAAGATGGTAACAAGAGGACTTAGACTTTTTTAATACTAGTTAGTTTTAAGTAGTAGATGTTTGACTTTTATTGATAAATGGTAGTAACCCTATCATTCTCGCATTTTTGATAGCTTTTGCCATATGCCTCTGTTGTTTTGCAGTTAAACCACTAATACGTCTTGGTAATATTTTCCCTTCAGCAGTAATAAATTTTCTTAATAAACCAATATTTTTATAATCAATTGTTCCTTGAAAACCAGAAATTTTGGTTTTCGATTTACGTTGAATAATAGGAACTATTCTTTGATTTTGAGAAGATTTTCTTCTTGTTGTATGAATAGAAAAAGTCATAATATACTCCAATAAAATAAAAAATTATTTTCTTATGATTTGTCTGAAATCAACATTAGAACATCATAACATCATAACATTTGAAGGTTTCGATACTATGATTCGCAGAATGGTGATCCATGAGGAATGCTCACCCCTTATGTTACCATCTTCGATGGTTAGACCTTTCAGGAGCCAAGAGTAGTAATCTAACATTCTTGGAAGGCTTATTTAATAAAAGTAATAGTTTACAAATCTGACAAGTCGATAAAATACTATTCTTATTAAAAATTAATTTAACGATTGTATTAATTGTTGAAAAGCTTCGTGATCACGAATAGCTAATTGCGAAAGTATTTTACGATTTAAAAACATATTAGATTTTTTTAAACCATGTAAAAATTCACTATAACTTAAACCATAAGCTCGTACAGCAGCATTCATTCGAGCAATCCAAACACGTCTAAATTCACGTTTTCGTTGATTACGATCACGATAAGAATATTTTAATGCTTTCATTTTTTGTTGATTAGCTGTTCGAAATAAAATAGACGACGCGCCTCTAAATCCTTGAGTAATTTTTAATACTTTTTTACGTCGTTTACGAGCAATATTACCACGTTTTACTCGAGTCATTTTTTCTCCTTTTTAATAAAATAAAATGTTTTTTCCTCATGGGTGAGAATTCTATTCGAATCGAAAAGCATTCTGCTTGTTTTAGCTTTTACAAATTTCTGGTAGGTTAGAATACTAATTTTAACATACTAACGAAATACTAACTTTATAAAAAATAATAAAAAGTTCACTTTTTATTAAATTAAAATTTAATTAGTTTAGAAAAAAAGAATTAAATTTTTTTTAGACGATACTTTCGATGTTTTCTTAACTGAAGTCTCTTTGAGTAACTTTAATTTTTCAAAAAAATGTGGACTCGTGACTATTTTTACTTTAAGAATAATTGTATTTAATTTATAAATTCTTTTACATAAATCTTTTGTTTATCGGTGAACTTTATTTTCTACCATTCATTCGAACAGAGTTCTCCTCATGGATGAGAATTCTATTCGAATTTTACCTCATAGAGGTTACCCTTATGGGTGACCCTTTGGGAGCCAAGAGAAAAAAGGTAAAGTAAATATTTAGATTATCTACGATGGTTAGAGTCTTGTATTAATTAAAAATAACTTAAAAATTTTTAGATTTTTCTTGTTTAATTACTTTGACAAGTAAAAACTAGAAATTTAAACAAGCTGTATCAGTAGTTGGTTTTTAATTATTGTGGCTGTTGAAAAAACTTATGTTCAAAACTTATTTGTGAATAAGATATTTTTTTGAATGAGCATTTTGTCAAAGTATCAAAGAAGGTAAATGAATTCTTTTACCATCGTAAATTTTAGAATAAACACTCCTTTTGGTCAATTTTTTTTTGTTGAATAAATTTTGTTCAAATTAATAAAATTTATTAAAAATAGAAATTTTAACCATCGAACTAGTGGACTCGACTAGTTCTCTAGTATATTAACATTTAGAATGTTATGATGATACCACAAAAAAATAATCTCATAGTTAAATTGTTTAGAAGAAGAAGAATTTTCTTTAGAGGAGTAGTCTACCAAAAATTTTATAAACTCGTAAAAATACTGTATCATCCCTTTTGAGTGGTCTGTATCGTACTTTAACGAGACTTTTTAGCCTTATGTTTTACCTGAAACATTAGAATGGGATTCATTTGACTTGAAGATTTAAAAAATTTTTAGATTCCTCTTGGTCGAGAACTCTGTTCGAGTCGAATAGAATTCTCACCCCTCTTGGTAACCTTGACTCGAACAGAGTTCTCGCCCAAGAGGAAAAGGTAACCCATAAGGGGCGAGAACTCTTCGAGTCATGAGGATTAAAATTTTTTAATCTAAAGATTCTTCATAGATGATCATTCGCGAATCAAACAAAAGGACAAAAATGGTAAATATTAAGCTTATCCAGTAAAAATAAAACTTCGGATAAAAGTGCCATTTTGAATTCTTAAGATGATAGGAAATCAGTATGTTACAAGAAGGAATATTAATTTCTCTTGCTATACCCTTTGTGAGTCAAGAGCAAAAATTTTATCATGTTACTAATAAATTTCTTACTTAGTTTTTTCTTAATTTTAGTGGGAAAAAAGACTATCAAAACTAGCAAAAGTTAAGAGCATTTTTAGGCATTAAGTTTTACGAATTAGACAGAATACCCTAATTTTAATTCTAACAAATAAAAAGAGTTGATTTTAAACTTACCAAAAAGACTGTGGATTGAAGTAAGCTAGATTCTTTTAGCCAGAATAAAAAATTATAGATAATATATAAAAATAGTATTTTAAAAGGGCGAACAAGCTACTAATTTAATAATAATTTTATTCTTAGTTTAATATAAAATATTAAATAAATCAAAATTTAAATTAAAATTTACAATTACGGTTTAATTCACGATTTTAGTAGTAAAAAAGGTAATTAAGGTTTATTAAGATTTATTTACCCCCAGGGGAATTCGAATCCCCGTTTCCTCCGTGAAAGGGAAATGTCCTAGGCCTCTAGACGATGGGGGCTTAAAATATATTTAATATATTAATACATTTTTATAAATTTGTCAATAATTTTTTAGTTATAAAAAATATTTATTACTTAGTAAAAGCTAAGAAATTTTTACTTAAGTGAAGATTTTCTCTTCTTGGTAACCTAGTCTGAATTTTATTCAGACAAAAAAAGTTAACCCATAAGGGGCTACCGTCTTTCATGGTAAAATTCTTTTTCTAAAAAAATAGATTTTTTCTGACATTTTCCTCTTAACTCTCAAAAGGTCGCTTAGAAGGGTACCCTCTATGAGGTAAAAGAACTCGGTTCGAGTCAATGGTAAGAGGAGCAGTCCTCTTTTGGGCGAGAACTCTTTTTCCAAAAAAGTACATTTCCTCTACTATTGACTCGAACAGAGTTCTTTTACCATCAAAGATGGGAACAAAAGGAAAATAGTAGGATTAGCATTCTGCGAATCTTCAACTCAAATTGAATTTCTCTATTAGCGGGAGCAGGATTTGAACCTGCGACCTCAAGATTATGAGCCTTGCGAGCTACCAGACTGCTCTATCCCGCATATTATTTATCTTAATCCTACCATAAAATAATTTTTCTACAAACTTAAAATTTTATCAGCACTTTTTATTATGATTTTCGACGCTCAAGTTCTATTTAGACAAAATATTCATGAAAATTCCTCATAGGTGAGAATTCTATTCGACTCGAACAGAGTTCTCGCCCAAGAGGAATCTAAAAAATTTTCTAAATTTGTGAATACTCATTCATGAAGAATACTCACCTCTTTCGGTTTACCCTCACTAAGTGAGGGAACCAAAAGGATTTTTCTACCTTCAACTTTAACCAGTTGTTTACATAAAAGGAGGTTTTCGTAAAAAAAATTACCAACTTGATTTTGTAACACCTGGCAATAACCCTTCATGAGCCATTTCTCGCAAAACATGTCTAGATAATCTAAAATTTCTAAAATATCCCTTTGGTCGTCCTGTAATTATACATCGATTATGAAGTCTTATCGCTATACTATTTCTAGGAAAACCTTGTAATTTTCTATGAAGAGTTATTTTTTCTTCTAAAAAAGTAGCTTTTACAATTTCTTTCTTTAATTTTGCACGTTTTTCTGCATACTTAATAACTAGATTTTGACGCTTTTTTTCGCGCTGAATCATACTTTTTTTTGCCATAATTGTAAAAATATTTATATATATAAAATTTGAAAATTCTCGCTTTTATAAAATAAAAGCAAAAATTTGAATCATTTTTCATGGTATACCATGAACACCGTTTATCTTTTTCGGATTACTTTTTGGCAACTAAAAAGTAAAGCTAACATTTTCCTCTTAGTCGAGAACTCTGTTCGAGTCAATGATTAAGAGTTGAATATGTTAACCATCATTGATGGTAAAGAATACCCACCTATTACTAATAGAGAAAATTTCTTTATGGGCTTGTTTAAACATTGCAAATGCTAAAATTACCATCATGGTGACTTTTGGTTCGCCAAAAAGCATTTTCTTATTTTAAATTTTACTTGGTAAAATCTTCTTACAGATTACCAAAAGGAAATTATTTTATCGTGAAATGAAAGATAAAAATTGAGTTTGAAGTATTCCTAAAACATTATTGTAAATTCCTCTTGTTAGTATAAAACAATTTTAAATAAATAGAAGCTTTGCAAAGAGTCTATCATTTTGCAGGGTATCCTAAGAAATTCTATAAGTAGAATAATGATACATCTGATTTTAAATGAAATCAAGTTTTTATCGCTAATTATTCTGAAGCATCTTTAAACTTAAAATTTAATAATTTTAATAATTTATGAATGCTCCTAATGGGTTGCTAACTCTGGATTGCCATAATTGAATACGACGTTTAAATTTTTATCGTATTGTCGACTATTTTGTGTTTTTTATCGATGATGAATTTAGAAAATTTTTTTGAATTTTATAATTCTAAAGACTCGAAGAGTTTTCGCCCAAGAGGAATCGTAAATCAATTGAAATGCTGTAGGTAAACTACTACTACAAATTTATCCACGAATAGTTTAACATCATAAATCAATAAATGCCAAACGCATCATTTTTGTTTCGTATTTTTAAAATTAATTTTATTAAATTTTTTTTATGGAAAGTTACTTTAAATAATTAGTCACTCAATTAACTTTTTGTCTAAAAAGTAAAAAACTTAGAATGATACGACATTTTATTGTTGAATATTCTATTCATGCGAATCATTATTTAATTTATTATTATTAAGTCGTTTCTATTCTAGAACTCATTACAAAAAAAAAGTTTATCTAATAGAAAAGTGGGTTTTCGAAGTCATTTCCATTAAATGGAAATGACTTCGAAAAGATTTCTTATAGAAGAACCACTACTAATAATACCAAGTAAACAAAATGGTTGCAAAAAACTTAATTCCTCTTGGTACCATATAAGACGGTATATAAATCTTCAAGTCAACAATTTATAAAACGACTTGACTCGAAGAATTTTCTAACTATCAAAGATGGTAACAAGAGGACTTAACTTGATTAAAAAATTCGTAGAATGCTAACCCAGAAGGAATTTTCTTCATGGATGATAATTCCTCTTGTTACCATCTTTGATGGTTAGAGAACTCTTCGAGTCTATCTGAATCTACCATTAAAATTAACCAAATTTACCAGAAGTAGACGCAATTAAGAAAGCAGCATAAGTAAGAATATACCCTGCTGAAAAATGAGCTAAACCAACAAGACGTGCTTGAACAATTGATAACGCAACTGGTTTATCACGCCAACGTACCAGATTTGCTAATGGTGTACGTTCGTGAGCCCATGCTAATGTTTCAATTAATTCTTGCCAATAGCCACGCCAAGAAATTAGGAACATGAATCCAGTAGCATAAACAAGGTGCCCAAAAAGAAACATCCAAGCCCAAACAGACAGACTATTCATACCAAATGGGTTGTATCCGTTAATCAATTGTGATGAATTTAACCAAAGATAATCTCTTAACCAGCCCATTAAATATGTGGATGATTCATTAAATTGGTTCACGTTACCTTGCCAAATCCCAAGATGTTTCCAATGCCAATAAAATGTTACCCAACCAATAGTATTAAGCATCCAGAAAACAGCTAAATAAAAAGCATCCCAGGCCGAAATATCACATGTACCACCACGTCCAGGACCATCACAAGGGAAACTATAACCAAAATCTTTTTTATCTGGCATAAGTTTTGAACCACGAGCATCTAACGCACCTTTTACAAGAATTAATGTCGTAGTATGAAGACCAAGAGCAATAGCGTGATGAACTAAAAAGTCACCTGGTCCAATAGTTAAAAATAAAGAGTTAGTATTGTTATTAATAGCCTCTACCCAACCCGGAAGCCATAAACTTTGACTTGCAGTAAAAGCAGGACTAGTAGAGGAAGACAATAATAAGTCAAAGCCATAAAGAGTTTTGCCATGAGCGGATTGAATCCATTGTGCAAAAACAGGTTCTATTAAAATTTGTTTTTCTGGAGTTCCAAAAGCTTGTACAACATCATTATGTACATACAGTCCTAAAGTATGGAAACCTAAAAACAAACTTGCCCAACTTAAGTGAGAAATAATAGCTTCTTTATGATCTAGTATTCTTGCTAAAACATTTCCTTTATTTTGTTCAGGATCATAATCTCGAATAAAGAAAATAGCCCCATGTGCAAATGCGCCACAAAGAATAAAACCAGCAATATATTGATGATGAGTATATAATGATGCTTGTGTTGTAAAATCTTGGGCAAGAAAAGCATAAGGAGGCATTGCATACATATGTTGTGCTACTAAAGAAGTAATTGTACCTAGTGCCGCAAGAGCAAGCCCTAATTGAAAATGTAATGAATTATTAACCGTATCAAAAAGTCCTTTATGACCAGCTCCAAGACCACCTGCAGGTGGTGTATGTGCATCCAAAATTTCTTGTAAACTATGACCAATACCAAAATTAGTACGATACATATGACCTGCAAGAATAAAAACAACAGCAATAGCTAAATGATGGTGTGCAATATCAGTTAACCAAAGACTTTGTGTTTGAGGATGGAATCCCCCTAAAAAAGTTAAAATAGCCGTACCAGCCCCTTCAGAAGTTGCAAAAATATGAGTTGTAGAATCAGGATTTTGAGCATATGCTGCCCAATTACCATTAAAAAAAGGTGCTAATCCTTGGGGATGAGGTAGTGTAGTTAAAAAATTATCCCAACCAACGTGTTGACCACGAGATTCAGGAATAGCCACATGAATTAAATGTCCAGTCCAAGCTAAAGAGCTTACACCAAATAATCCCGAAAGATGATGATTTAATCTAGATTCTGCATTTTTAAACCAAGAAAGAGAAGGTTGGAATTTTGGTTGAAGGTGCAACCAACCAGCAAATAAAAATAAAGCAGCTCCAATAATAAGAAAAAGAGAACCATTATATAATTCTTGATTAGTACGTATACCAATAGTATACCACCATTGATAAACTCCAGAAGTAGAAATATTAACTGGCCCTGATGCTCCGCCACGTGTAAAAGCTTCAACCGCTGGTTGTCCAAAATGAGGATCCCATATCGCATGAGCAATTGGTCGAACATGCAACGGATCTTGAATCCATTGTTCAAAATTACCTTGCCAAGCAACATGAAAAAGATTGCCAGAAGTCCATAAAAATATAATAGCTAATTGTCCAAAATGAGATGCAAAAATCTTTTGATACAGATTTTCTTCAGTTACATTATCATGACTTTCAAAATCATGTGCAGTAGCAATTCCGAACCAAATTCGACGCGTAGTAGGGTCTTGTGCCAGACCTTGGCTAAATTTTGGAAACTTTGTTGCCATAGTCTTTTATAAATCCTCCGTTTCTTTAAGAAACAAGCATTTTAATTTTGTTTTTCTTTTGTTTTGATTCTTACCATCGTAGATGGTCTGAATTTTCATCCTACCATCTTTGATGGTTAGAGGAACAAAGTTCCTCTAATATTTTCAATAGTAGGATGAGAATTCCTCTTGTTAAAATTTTTGATGGTTATCCGAAAGAAAGAGCATTTTTGCGATTAATAAAAATTCGATTCTTACCATCAAAGATGGTCTGAATTCTCATCCGAAGTACTTCACCATTTACAATGGTCGAGGAAAAGTTCTTTAACCATCAAAGATGTTAACAAGAGGAAATATTAAAATCTTAACAATAAAAATAGAAATCTCGCCTGTTTTCTTTTTTACAAATAGTTTTTTATACTCAGAACTTTGTTTTTGTGTATACTTTTGTCTAAAATAAGAACTTCTTTTAAAATAAAAGATTCTTACCATCTACGATGGTATGAATGCTCACCCTACCATTTTCAATGGTAGAGGATTAAAAAAAGCTGTACTATCCTACTGCAATAATTCTTGCTAAGAAGAAAGACCAAGTAGTAGCAATACCACCTAATAAATAGTGAGCCACACCTACTGCACGACCTTGAGTAATACTTAAAGCTCGCGGTTGAATTGCAGGAGCTACTTTTAATTTATTATGAGCCCAAATAATTGATTCAATAAGTTCTTGCCAATAACCACGACCACTAAATAAGAACATTAAACTAAATGCCCAAACAAAGTGTGCCCCTAAAAAGATTAATCCATAAGCTGATAACGCAGAACCGTAAGATTGAATTACTTGTGAAGATTGTGCCCACAAAAAGTCTCTTAACCAACCATTAATAGTGTTTGCACTTTGTGCAAAATTACCACCAGTAATGTGAGAAACTCCAGATGCATTTACTGTACCCCAAACATCTGATTGTAATTTCCAACTAAAGTGAAAAATTACGATAGAAATAGAATTATACATCCAGAAAAGACCTAAAAAAACATGGTCCCAAGCAGAAACTTGACAAGTACCACCTCGACCTGGCCCATCACACGGAAAGCGGAATCCTAAATTTGCTTTATCTGGAATTAAACGAGAACTACGCGCATAAAGAACACCTTTTAAAAGAATTAAAACTGTTACATGAATAGTAAATGCATGAATATGATGAACTAAGAAATCGGCAGTACCTAAAGAAATAGGCATTAATGCTACTTTTCCACCAACAGCAACTAGTTCACCTCCCCAACTTGGACTTGTACTAGCTAAAGCATTAGGTGCTGTGAATTGAGGTGCTAAAAAATGAGTATTTTGAATCCACTGTGCAAAAACAGGTTGTAATTGAATTGCTGTATCTGAAAACATATCTTGTGGACGACCTAAGGCACTCATTGTGTCATTATGAATATAAAGACCAAAGCTATGAAATCCTAAAAATATGCAAACCCAATTTAAATGAGAAATAATCGCATCTCTATGTCTAATAACACGATCTAATAAATTGTTATAGTTATTTGTTGGATCGTAATCACGGACCATAAAAATAGCGGCATGAGCTCCAGCACCAACAATACAAAAACCTCCAATCCAAGTGTGATGAGTAAACAACGAAAGTTGAGTTGCATAATCAGTTGCTAAATAAGGATAAGGTGGCATTGCATACATATGATGAGCAACAATAATTGATAAAGAACCAAATAATGCTAAATTAATAGCTAATTGGGCATGCCAAGATGTAGTAAGAATTTCATAAAGCCCTTTATGCCCTTCACCGGTAAAAGGCCCTTTATGAGCTTCTAAAATTTCTTTCAAACTATGACCAATTCCCCAATTAGTACGATACATATGACCTGCAACAAGAAAAAGGACAGCAATAGCTAAATGATGATGTGCTGTATCAGTTAACCACAAACCACCAGTTACAGGGTTTAAACCACCCTTAAATGTTAAAAAATCAGCATATTCACCCCAGTTTATAGTAAAAAACGGAGCAAGTCCTTTTCCAAAACTAGGATAAAGTTGAGCAATTAATTCACGATTTAATAAAAACTCATGTGGCAAAGGAATTTCTTTTGGATCAACCCCAGCATCCAATAATTTATTAATTGGAAGAGAAACATGAATCTGATGTCCTGCCCAACCTAAACTTCCTAAACCAAGAAGTCCAGCAAGATGATGATTTAACATGGATTCTACATTTTGAAACCATTCTAATTTTGGTGCAGCTTTATGATAATGAAACCAACCTGCAAAAAAAAGAGCAGCTGCTAATACTAAACCACCAATAGCAGTACTATACAATTGTAATTCGCTAGTAATACCACTAGCACGCCAAAGCTGGAAAAAACCTGAAGTAATTTGAATTCCTTGGAATCCTCCACCAACATCACCATTTAAAATTTCTTGACCTACAATAGGCCAAACTACTTGTGCACTTGGTTTAATATGAGTGGGATCACTTAGCCACGCTTCATAATTTGAAAAACGTGCTCCATGAAAATACATACCACTTAACCAAATTAAAATAACACCTAACTGGCCAAAATGAGCACTAAAAACTTTTCTAGATATTTCTTCAAGATCACTAGTATGACTATCAAAATCATGTGCATCAGCATGTAGATTCCAAATCCAAGTTGTAGTAGCCGGACCTTTCGATAAAGTTCGAGAAAAATGGCCAGGTTTTGCCCATCTTTCAAAACTAGTTTCAACTGGATTGCGATCGACTACAATTTTCACCTTTTTTGCTTCTCGTTCTGGTGGACTAATTGTCATCCAATTTCTCCTAAAAAAGAATATTTAATTTGCTAGAATATTTTCTCTTTAGAATCTTTTGTAAGATTCTTTAGAATCAGGAAATTCTAAAAAATTCCTGAATTCAACTAAATTTTTAGATTCGAATAGAATTCTCACCCCTCTTGGTAACCTTGAAAAGGTAACCCATAAGGGGCGCGAACTCCTTATGGATAAGCATTCCTCTAACCATCAAAGATGGTAGGATAACTCGAACAGAGTTCTTGTCCACAAGGAGAATTCTATTCGAATCTTGCGAATCTTCGAGTCATGAGGATTAGAATTTTTAAATCGGTATTTATGAGAAAAAGAGTTGAGATTCAAAAAATTCTCATCCATGAAGATCGTAATGATCCAATTTTAGTTTAAAGCATTGTGAAAATAGTTAAATTCATAATTAACTAGAAAGATGTTTCCTATTGCTTAACCTCTTGTAGGTAAGAGCATTTTAACCACTATAACATTTCTAATGTTTAGCTGGTTAAAATCATAGTACTAAAAAGACTTTTCATTTTTACAAGGAAAAAACAAAAAAATTTTAGCCTAAAAAGATTCGGATCAATGCTCAGCTAATCAGGATAGAAGAATATTCTAGTTCAAACAGTTTAAATAATTAGTATGTTGTCAGTAAGTTACCATAATTTTTTAAATTTTTTTGGTTTGTTCCTCTCCCAGCAAACCTAGTAAAATAAAAGTTCTTCGAATTTAATTATTTAATTTCGTCCTAGACGAATACTACTTTTTAAAAAATTTTATTTTTTAGTTAATTTAAAATTTTAGATAAATAGTAAATTAGAACAAAATTTTTTAAATTTTGACTCGAACAAAGTTTTCGCCCCTTCTGGATTAGCTTTTTTATCTGAATTCTATTCAGACTAGGTTATCAAGAGGAGTTCAACAAAATAAAAAATTTGGAGTCGAAAAATGATCATTTCAGAGAAACAATACCAAAGAAAAAATTACTATACCTTTACAACTAGTGAGATAATTTTGTTTGTAATTTTTAAATTTAGAATTTTAAAAGTTAGATTTCATGTATTACAAAAATTTATTTAATTAAAAATTATCTAGTTTCACTAGTAATGTTTTTAAATTGATAACGTCTCACGTTGCTATCTTTCCATAAATATAGAGTGCTTTAGGGGTTAAAAACTATTTTTCTTTCACAACCAGATTTTTTGTATATTAGATCGTAAATGTGCATTCTTGTAGATAAAAGATCTTCTTATCCTTTTTTGAACTTCTTTTCTGAACAAAATTTAGGCAACATGAGATGAACTTCTCATGAATGAGCATTCCTCCTGGCTCCCTATCATTGTAAATGGTCTAGATCAACCAATAATAAGCTAGTATTAAATATGGTAGAACTGTTTTTCCAAAAAAATGTATTTCCTTTACCATTGACTCGAACAGAGTTCTCCTCATGGTAACCTGGAAGGTAACCCATAAGGGGTGAGAATTCCTCTTGGTAACCTGGTCTGAATAGAATTCAGATAAAAAAAGGTAATCCATAAGGGGCGAGAACTTGGTTCGAGTCTATTCGAATCTAACCATGAAAGATGGTATTAGTGTTTTCCAAGAGGAAAATGGGAGTATGAGCATTTATACCATCACACCAGTCTAAATGGTACAAATCGTTAGATTCGCAGAATGCTCATCCATGAGGAATCTTTAGATTAAAAAATTTTAATCCTCATGACTCGAAGATTCGCAAGATTCGAATAGAATTCTCCTTGTGGACAAGAACTCTGTTCGAGTCATCCTACCATCTTTGATGGTTAGAGGAATGCTTATCCATAAGGAGTTCTCGCCCCTTATGGGTTACCTTTTCAAGGTTACCAAGAGGGGTGAGAAGTCTATTCGAATCTAAAAATTTTTTAAATCTTGGAGTTATACCAGCACAACATTCTAAATTATAGATGGTTAAAATTTTCCTCTAACCATCAAAGATGGTAGGATGACTCGAACAGAGTTCTTGTCCACAAGGAGAATTCTATTCGAATCGAATCTTTAAAAATTTAAGCACCAGCAGCTTCTTTTGCGGCATACATCACTTCTACAGTAATTTCGGTAATTCCATTTTCTCGGGCAAATTTTTCTGTATTTCTCTTAATTTTACCACGAACAAAACCTGGAATTTTATTTAATTCAGCTAATCCATCTGTTGCCCAACTAAAAGTAGAATCAGTTGATAATGATTTTGTAATAACTTCTTTTGTATCATGACCGCCAAAAATTTCAAGCAAATGATCTTCCATACCTAATGTAAATGAATTATAAACTAAATCAGCTATTTGATTAGTTCCTTCATATCCAAGGAAAGGACGATATCCTAAAGGAAAATTTTGAATATGCACAGGAGCAGAAATAACTCCACACGGAATATCTAAACGTTTACCGATATGTCGTTCCATCTGAGTTCCAAAAATCGCTGCTGGCTCAATTCGAGCAATCATATCCCCTACTTGTGTATGATCATCGGTAATTAATACTTCATCACAAAAACCTTGAACTTGTTCTCGAAACCAGTCAGCATCATGCTTACAATAAGTTCCAGCACACGATACACGAATTCCCATTTCACGAGCCAAAATTTTGGTCATAGAAGCTGCATGAGTAGCATCCCCAAAAACGATTGCTTTTTTACCTGTTAAATTTTGACAATCAATAGATCGCGAAAACCATGCTGCTTGTGAAACAAAACGGCTTTGTTGATCAATATATTCTTCAAAATCAAAACTTGATTCAGAATTTTGATTTGAAGAGAGTTTTCTTACTTCATGGAAGTTATCAAGAGTATCATCAAAGGTTTTCTTTGAATCTTGTTGACCACTCAGGTTGTTTAAGCTAATGTTTTTTAAAATTTTTTCAATTTCACGAATACACACAGCTGTATCTACAACACCCATAGGAGTTGTAGATACATAAGGCATATTTAATTCTTTTTCAAGATAATTTGCAGCCATTAAACCTACTTCCCGATAAGGAATAAAATTAAACCACGCCTTTGGTAATTTTTTTAAATTTGTAACAGACCCACCTTCAGGAATAATCTCATTTACTTCAATTCCTAAATCATTTAATAAACGTTTTAATTCTCTCGAATCATGTTGGTTATGAAAACCTAAAGTAAAAATACCAATAATATTTGCTGACGGTTTTTCAGTTTTTATTGTTTCTAAATCATTTTGTTTTTTTGCTTTTTCAATATAAAAACGAACAACTTGTTCTAAAGTACGATCTGCGGCTTGTAGTTCATTTACTCGATAATGATTAACATCTGCCAAAAGCACATCTGAATCTGATTCTAAAGCTGCTCGATCTACAAAATTTTGTAAATCTTCTTGTAATATACTAGATGTACATGTTGGAGTTAATATAATTAAGTCTGGTCGTTCTTCTTTATCTTTGCGGGTAATATTTTCTACTACTTTTTCTTGTGAACCACGCGCTAATACATGCCGATCTACAATACTTGCCGTTACTGGAGTAAAATCTCTTTCTCGTTCTAACATAGAACGCATTACATTAAAATAATCGTCTCCTAAGGGTGCATGCATAATTGCATGTACATTTTTAAAAGAACTTGCAACTCGCAAAGTACCAATATGAGCCGGGCCTGCATACATCCAATAAGCTAATTTCATAATTTTTCTTTTTTAGTTGGTTTTTATTTTGTCTTCTGAACTCGAAGATTCGCAGAATGCTTATCCATAAGGAGTTCTTGCCCCTTATGGGTTACCTTTCAGGTTACCAAGAGGAATAAACATTCATACTGTCATAAAATTTTAATAGTTATACCTGAAAGATTCACAGACTGCTCATTCTACCATTTTCAATAGTAGAGGAAATCTATTTTTTTGGAAAAACAGTTCTATCATGTTTGATAATATTCCTTTTTGGTACCATTGACTTGAACAAAGTTTTCCTCATGGATGAGAATTCTATTCGAATCTTACCTCAGAGAGGTTACCCTTATGGGCAACCTTTTGGTAGACTAAAAAAAAGTAGCCTATAATCGGAACGAAAAAATTTAAATTTTTTACTCAAAAGATTCTTTGCTTTTGAATGAGCATTTTTCGAGTCTTGTGTCTTTTTGTCTGAATTTTGGTTTTGAATGATTAAAATGGAAGTAAATTTAAAAAATTCTTTAGAATATTTTGATTTTAAAAAATCAAAATAGTACAATAAAAAATGCTCACCGAAAAGTTTTTGTATTTGATAAAGATTAGTAGTTAAAATCAGAATTCTAAAAAGTACTCTTTAGCGATTTATATATGCATTAAAATGAAGTAAAATAATTTAGTCGAGTTAAAAAATTTTTTTCTGAAGTACAGCTAATAGTAGGGAATATTTTTAGAAATCTTTTAATTAAGTTTTTATTTTGCCAAATAAAATAATTTTATAGTAATATAGTATTAATATATTTATTTATTAGAAAATCCAAATTTGTATAAATAATTATTTACCCTACTAATTCGATTTTTTTCTTTTTGGGCAAGAACTTTTTAAATCATAAATTCTATTTTTACAAATTAACTGGTATATATATAATACAAATACTCTCTTTAGTTTTACATGAATAGTTTGTTCTGAACGTTATTTGTAGAGTAAAAAAATAAAGAGAATTTTATATTTATTTATAGTTATTATATATATAGGGAACAAATTCCTATATAAATGAAGGCTTAACTCGAACGATTTTGGAAGTTATCGCGACGGTTTTTATATTTTATCGCGACAGTGTTACTTTTTTTCCTGATTTTGTAAGTTACCGCGACGATTTGTCGTATTTTTAGCAATTTACCGTCGCGGTAACTTACAAAAAAAACAAGATTTTCGAAAAAAAACCATTTTCGGGAAATTTTGGAAATTATCGTGACAGATTTTGGAAGTTTTCGCGAATTATGCTATTTTGTAAGTTACCGCGACACCTTTTTTGTAAAAAAAATATTTTTGCGACGGTTTTTCGTCGCGGTAGCTTGCAAAATCTATCGCGGTAACTTCCAAAATAATTTTTAAAAAAAATTTTATTATTAAAAACTCAATTATTTGAATTAATTCTTCTATTTTTCTCTATTTTATTTTATTTTTTTAAAATGGTGAAACGTTTGTTAAACTTTTTTCTTTCTAAATATTTTGTATATAATTAAATAAAACGTTTTCTAAAATATTTTCATAAGTATCTTACTTTAGGAAATATTTATTTAGTAGAAGTGTACCTTTTAAGAAATCAAACCAAATCAAAAAACTTGCTACCCAAATAAATGATTCGTTAAATTTTAACTTTTAGTAAAATAGGTATATACTGAGTAACTCTCTTTATATTAATTCTTATTTCAACAATTTTTTTAATTTAGAAATACCCGTTTTTTAAAAAGTAAAATTCAGAGAAACAAAATTTTAAAAATTTACTATTTAAGCGAAATCTAAAAAATTTCATAAAAATTTTTTGATAGAATAAAAAATGGTTAATTATACATTTTAGAGTACTACACAAAGATTAATTTTTTTATTATGCTTCATGGCTGAACATTCGCAAATTGACTACTTAAAAAAATTTGTAGACTACCCATCTAAAAAGAATTTGTAAATTCTAAAAAAGTATGTTTACAAAGTACTGTCATGGATGATAGTGAATCAATAAAAGAAAATTGGAGTATTCCAGTTATTAGAAAAATTACTAATTTGTATAGAGTTTAAAGAATTTAAAACTGACTCTATAAAGCCATTCTTCAAAAAGTTGTCAAAATTTAGTTTTAAAATTCATATTTTTATTAAAAAATTAAAACGAAACAGAATAAACGAGTATTGAATTTAGAAAATTTTTTAGATTCGAATAGAATTCTCACCCATGAGGAATTTTCTAATTCTAAAGAATTCATAAAAAATAAAATTGGAATTTTATGATCATAGCTAGTAAAGAAGTTGTACTTAAATGTTATCATTTATAAGAATACCTATTTAATGCTTATTTACTAAAAATACAATTTAAAATTTTTGTTTTATTTTACTAAAAATAAATTTTTTAAAGTAATTTATTTTATTACAGTAAAAAACTAGTATAATTTAAAAAATAGAAAATTCATTACTGTTTAAGATAATTACTATTTAAAATCAAAAATCTCAGTTTCGTTTTTTTATTTTGTCAAACTAAAATTCCAGTTTTTTTCAAGGAGATATTATTTATCTATGATTACTTTAATTGCAAAATTACCAGAAGCTTATGCGCCTTTTGATCCTATTGTAGATGTTTTACCAATTATTCCTGTTTTATTTATACTTTTAGCGTTTGTTTGGCAAGCCTCTGTTAGTTTTAGATAAAAATTTGGTGAAACTTTAGAAAGTTGAATATTATTGATTGAACTTTTGCTTTTATTTTATTTAAAACTTATTTAACATAAAAAGATAGATTATGTTTCAAATTCAAACTTTAAGTTTGAATTTGAAACATAATCTAAAATAAAAATAAATTTTTCTAAATCTAAATAATTTTTATTTAGTAGAGGTACATAATGAACTTAGAAATTTTTTTCCAATTAACAGCACTTGTTTTTGTTTTAGCTGCAGGTCCCCTTGTTATTATTTTATTAGCTAGTCGTGGTGGAAATCTATAAGAGTTAGCAAATTCTTAATTTAAATAACTTTAGTAGCATTTTTCTAATTCTAATAATTCAAAAACGCCACAAACTTTTTTGAATTTAAAACTGATCAGTTTTTTACAATCGTTACAAAATAGTTTTTAAACAAAAAAATAGTTTTACTTTTTCGCTTCTTAGATAAGAATTTTTTTGCTCTTGGTAATCTCTTTTCCTTTTGTTTTACTATGAAAGAAGTTGAGATAAAAAAGGTAAAAGAATTCTTCGAGTTAAGTTTTCATATTTGTAATTTTCAAAAATAAATATTTTAGAACTAAAGTAATTAACTACTTTGACTCGAAGATTCGCAGAATGCTTATCCATAAGGAGTTCTCGCCCCTTATGGGTTACCTTCCAGGTTACCAAGAGGAAAATTCAGCTTTGAAGTAAATCCTGTTCGTTTTAAAACTAATAACATTAAAGTTTTGTTCTTTAAAAAAAATTTTAATGTTAAGTCGTATATTACTTTTTTAGAAAGGATAAATTACAGTTTATGGCACTTTCTGACAGTCAAATTTTTATTGCGCTTTTTACAGCATTAATTACTGGTATACTTGCTGTTCGTCTTGGAATTGCACTTTATAAATAATTTTTCTAATTTTTTGTCTTAGTGGAAGACACCACTTACTCGTAATAGTAGTAAAAATACTACTATTACGAGTACTATCTACCGTATTCTTAAAAACTTCTACCGACTGTTAATAGTAGTATTTTTACTACTATTACGAGTAAGTGGTGTCTTCCACTAAGACCAATTTTCATTTTAGATTAAAAATTCAAACTTTTCCTCTTGGTAACCTGGAAGGTAACCCATAAGGGGCGAGAACTCTTCGATTCTTACCATCAAAGATGGTCTGAATTCTCATCCTACCATCTTTGATGGTTAGAGGAGTCTTTGTCCTTTTTATGGGCTATTTTGAGGTTACCAAAGGGTCGACTATGTTATGTGGTATTATCTAGAAATAAACATTTATACTAGTTAAAATGTATCATCATAGGTGGTAGCGAATTTTCAATAATATTGTTATAATGTGATTATATAGATTTTGGGGTGTGGCCAAGTGGTAAGGCAGTGGTTTTTGGTACCGATATTCGGAGGTTCGAATCCTTCCACCCCAGTAGTTAACACTTTATTTGAATTATCGTAGATGTCTTAAATACTCATTCCTCTTGGGCGAGAACTCTTCGAGTCAAGAAAATTAGTTCAGAAACATGATTTGTAGAATAATTGTTGATAACAAAATTTGATAAAAACAAATGCTTAAGCTTTGTGGACTTAATCAAAATTTGAGTTCAAAAGAAATTCGAATACTTATTGTTAATGAATTGACAAATTTACTCAGAATAAAAACGTTCACAAATTGTTTATCTAACTATTTAGTCTAAGCATCTAAACCTGGTTAATGTTTAGATGATTAGAATGCTTATCCTTCAATTTCTAATACTATAAGACTCGAAGAGTTCTCGCCCCTTATGGGTTACCTTCCAAGTTACCAAGAGGAAAAACCCACTGTACGATGAAATCACTTTTTATTTCAACGCACTAAAAAATGTAATAAATAAAAAAATAAAAATACATGACCAAGTTAATATAGTTAAAACCCTTTTTGCTTCTCCATAATTGGCAAAAATTTTAGTTTCATAAAAAGTTCTTAATAATATATTTTCATTTGGGGTTTGTGGAACAATTAATAAAAGAACAAGTAAAGCAAAAAATAAACGGCTTAAATCAGTCATAATAAAAAGAGGAAAAATATTAAAAATTAACTCAATACTAATTTTATGAAAAAAAAATGTTGTCAAAAGTATCCGAAATATGATATTCTATACAGTATTAAAAAATGCCGAGATAGCTCAGTTGGTAGAGCAGAGGACTGAAAATCCTCGTGTCACCAGTTCAAGTCTGGTTCTTGGCAGTTAAGTTATTTTATTGAATCTTTAGAAATTTAATAAAATAACACTCATCTTTAAAAAAAATAAATTTAATCCTGTATCATTTTCAATAGTAGGTTATGATTTACGGTGTTGGGGCATTCTTTTTTTCATTTGAATAAAAATTTAAATTAAAATTTTTTAAACTACCCCATCAAAACATTTCCAATGTTCTGATGGTAAGAATCATATAAAAATTTAATACACTTATTAATTTTAGCATAGTCGAGTTTGAAATAACAGAATTGTTCTTTTTATATCACTTTTAAAGTAACATGTTCACTAGATAAGTAATTTTATAAAAAATGATAGAAGATTTATTAATTTTTTCATTCAAACAAGTATAAACTTTTGCTAAAACCAGTTTTATTTGATCTCCAAATTTTTCGACTTTGAATCTAAAAGACATTTTAAGTCACAAACAAATTTATTTTTTCATAATACTAGAGAAGATATAAGAAGTACTTTATTACTAAATTCTAAAACTTTCCCTCTTGGAAAACACTAATACCATCTTTGATGGTTAGATTCGAATAGAATTCTCACCCCTTATGGGTTACCTTCCAGGTTACCATGAGAAGAACTCTGTTCGAGTCAATAATTAAAAGCTCTTTTATTTAAAATTCTTGTTTAAAATTTAAATGTTCATCTATCATGAAAGAAAAAAATATTCATTTAGTCAATTCTATTAATGAAATAATTAAACAAAAAAATCTAATAAGTGCAGGTCAAAACATTTTGCTTACAATTTCTGGTGGTCAAGATTCAATTTGTTTGTTATTTATTTTTTTACAGTTAAAAACTCAATGGAATTTAAATGTAAGCCTAGTTTATTGTCAGCATCTGTGGCAACTTGATTCTTTTTATAATATTTCTTTATTAGCCAAACTTGCCTATTTATTTAAATTTCCTTTTTATTCTGCAGTAACTTTAAAAAAACTAGATACAGAACAAAAAGCTCGAAATTGGCGTTATAAAATTTTTCAAAAAATAAGTTACAATTATAATTATACTATTATTACGACTGGTCATACAGCAACTGATCGAATTGAAACTCTTTTTTTCCAATTTATACGAGGAACAAGTCCAAAAGGTGTTTTTTCTTTAAAATGGACTAATGTTATTTTTAAAGAAAAACAAAAAATTTTTTTCCAAAATTTTCTTTAATTTTAAAGGAATGTTTTTTTGATTGTTTTTTAGTTGTTCAATTGTCTGAAAATTCATCTTGGTCAACCACTTTTTTTGGCGATATTTTATTAAAATACTATTTACCAGACTTTTATTTTATTCAATCTTTTTCAGGCAACCCTTCGAGAATCCAATCTCTAAAAAATTTCTATTTTTTTCCACAAAACATTAATGGTCAAAAAAATTTAAAAAATCCTGTTTTTTTTACTATTTTAGTAAAAAAAAGAAAATCGGGAAAAAATAAGATACAAAAAAGATTTTTATATTAATAATTTAAATTACTCACTAAATGAACATTTTTTAGACATAAATAGTCACAAAGTATGTAAATCCAAGAAAATTTTTACTATTAAAAAAAAAATTCACTTAATTTTCTTCGAAAAAGTATTTTACTTGTTTTTTCACCCCAACTTGAATTATTAAAGTATTCTACAATCGGGGCTACTCTACTATTTAACCAAACAGTAAAAAAAGGCACTTTTCCTGTTGATACTCTCTCTGAAACAAAAGACTTTTGTTTGAGTAGTGTTGATTTCCGAATGGTCACCCCTCTTGGGCGAGACCTCTGTTCGAGTCATCTAGATAATTTCATTCAGATAAAAGAATTTGATTCAAGTAATAAATTTTGTTTTTTTACTTTTAAATGGTTGGTTCAAAATTCATTCATTTTAGTATCTGATTTTAGTTTATATAATTCTACTCTATTGTCTGATAAAAAAATATTTTTGTTTTTTTCATTAACACTACCAAAAAACAATTTAAGTTGCGATAGTAATGTCTCTACTGAACTTATTAAAATTTATAAAAAACCATATGTTTTTGTTCAACATAGTTGTATTTTACGAATTTCTCTAAAATATTTTTTTGTTTCAAAACTAAAAAAGAATTATTACAAATATTTTTTACCATGGCTAATTTGGTTCAGTTTAGTATTAAAAAAAAGTATTTAACCAAAAAGCAACATTTACTTTTTATTGGATTTACAAGAAATAAATATCGTTGGAAAAACGAAATTGAATTTTTAGTATCGAAATCTTTGACTCGAACAGAGTTCTCGCCCAAGAGGACAATTAAAAAAATTATTCCTGCCTTATTTTTCAGAAAATTTATTTTATTCACGCATTATTCTATATTTTCTTCTTTGCCCTTGCTAAAGTTAGCCTACCAAGACTATTCCTATTTTTTAGTATCAGAGGCGAATATTTTCTCATTGCACAGAGTAAAATCAAAAACTCGAAAAAAAAGAATTTGTTATTTAAAAAACTATACGATCAGGAATTTTTCGTCTTCTCTTGAAATCAAGCAAAACAAAAGATGTTTTACTAAAAAAGATTCGAATATAATTATCATCCATGAGGAAAAAATTTCTTTGTCTTATGATTTGAAACAATTCTTTGATCAAGATAAGGTTTTTTTCAAATGAGGAACGATTTTACTAGCAAAGATGCTGGAATAAGAATTTCGCAAAAAAAAAGTTAAAAAACAAAAAATTGTCATCCGAGTTTTTAATTCTCAAAAATTGCTTAAAAAAATCATTTATTTGCCAAAAATATTCATCAAAAAATTACATCTCTTTTTGGTTTTCACCCCTCTTGGGCGAGAACTCTGTTCGAGTCAATAACTTTCCAGAAATAAATATTGTTAACAAATCTAATCCTAATTTTTTAATTAAAAAATACCGTAAAATAGCAAAAAAATTTTTAACAATCCCATACTGGAAAAAATTTAAACACAATTTTTCAATTTGCGAATGTTCATCTATTTTTCATGGGAGTACTCAAGAGGGTAGCATGAAAAATCAACTAAAGTTTTTTACTATTTTAAATAGTACAATAATGAATAATTCTACAATTCACACTTTTGCAGCTACTAAAGTTTTAGTTCCCCTTTTTTTCCCAATTACTAATACATTTTTTATGATTGAAAACTCGCAAAATGAAAGTTTACTTATTCGTCCAATTTTATTATTAAATAGATTTGATTTAAAAAAACTTTGTGAATATTGGAAAGTACCGATTTATCCAGACAAAAGTAATCAAAAAGTAAAATATTATAGAAATAGAATTCGTAAACAATTATTACCTACATTACGATTTTTTTTTAATCCGCAAATCGATACTATCATGTTTCAATTTACAGAAATCGCGAATGCTGAGAATTTTTACTTAGATTTTATAACAAATCGTTTATTAAAAGAAACTAAACTCTTCATGGTACCATCAGAGATGCTAGAACATTGGCAAATCAAAAAAAATAAAAGTATTCAGTTTAATATTTATCTTTTTCAAGTTTTTCCACTTGCAATTCAAAGACGAATTTTAAAAACTATTTTAGAAAAATTTAGAACAAAAAAATAAAATTTTTTCATATTGAAAAACTTTTAAAATTTATTCAACAAAAAAACTACAAACGTCTTCTTTATTAAAAATTAAAAATTTTCCACTATTAACAAAATCAAGTTTTATTAATAAGAAAACTATAAATTTTAGTCCTGTAAATTTACTGGATTCACAACTACTTATCTCCTCTTGGGCGAGAACTCGATTCGAGTCAAACGACTTTTATTTAGGGCTAAATAGTCACAAATCATTTTATAACTCTTGTCTTCTTGGTAACCTTGATTCGAATAGAATTCTCACCCATGAGGAAAAGGTAACCCATAAGGGGCGAGAATTCGATTTGAGTCGAATGTTAATAAATTCTTTATTTTTTTCATGGACAAATTTTTTTACTAACTCTTCTCAAATACTCAATTCAAAAACAAATATGTTATGTTTGAAAAGTTATAAAGATAAAAATAATTTTAATCAAAATAATTTTCTATATAAAAAATTTTATACACAACCCCAATGCTTTTTTGTTCCTAATTTGGGCATATTTTTTATATCTAATAAACAATTATTTTTTTTGAGTATTTTTAATCTTACCTGGACCAATTCTATAAATGTTTTATACGTTTTGCTCGTATATAATTTTTGTCTTTTTATTTCGAAGAACTTTTGCCTTAAAAGGTTTTAAATTAATTACTCGAAGAGTTCTACCATATTTGATGGTAACTCCTTATGGTACCATTGAGTTGAACAGAGTTCTCCTCATGGATGAGAATTCTATTCGAATCTTATCTCAGAGAGGTTACCCTTATGGGTGACCCAGACCATTAGCTAAAAAGAAAAAGCATTCTTTTTATTAGAAGAAGTATACACTACTAATACAATTAACAAAAATGGGTTACCCGGGACTCGAACCCGGAACTAATCGGTTAAAAGCCGAATACTCTACCATTGAGTTAGCAACCCTTACATATATAATAGAAGGCTTTTATTATTTTTGCAACTTGAAAATTAAGTTTTTTTAGTAATATAATGTAAAACTAAAACAAATGAAAAATATTTTTCATTTGTTTTAAGAGAGTGAAATTCACGAAATTAGCATACTATTTATAGTTAGAAATTCACAAAAAACTTACTAAAAAGATATACTGTTATACTGAATCTTTATTTCATTAAAATTTCTAAAATTATTTTAGAAATAGCTAATTAGCAAAAAAAAGTATTTTTATCTATTTTATTAATTTTGTCAAAAATTTGAAACAAGATTGTGTTTCAAGATTTTTATAAAGTCACCCTAACATTTATAATGTTTCAAAATTCTTTAGAATTAAAAAATTTTTAAATTCAACTATTTTAATTATCATAACATTCCTCTTGGGCGAGAACTCTTCGAGTCTAAATGTTCTGCTGTTTCTATTGCTCTTCCATTTTGGATAATAAAGCAGTTATGCGAATCATCAAATAATTATTTTACAATTCCTCTTGGCTACTAAAAGGTCTGCCATTTTCCTCTTAGCTCCCTACTATTGTAAATGGTAAAGAAGATATAAAACAAGTATATGCCGAAATTGTTGATTTAACTCCAAGTAATGTGGAGATTCAAAGAGTTGTTGAAGTTCTTATTAATCAATTCAAAGAAATTGATAATAAAATAGAGAATTTTGAGCAGCTTCGAGACGAAGATCATGTTGAACTTACTGATAAAATGGCAAACCTTCTTGAAGTTTGTCTTGATATTAAACAGGCAACAGTTAAGAACAAAAGAAATCATAAAACTTTGCCTCTTAGAGATCCTCTATCAGAAAATATGTATTCTAAAATTATGCAGCTTCCTCTTTCTGATTTAACTCTTAGAAATAAACGGCAACTTTGTCAGTTTAAAATTGCCTGTACTAGTTTATTTTATACAGGATTAAGAGCTAATGCAATTCAAGCATTAACTTTTGATGATATTCAAAAGATGATATTACCCTCTAAATTTACTATTGTTCAATCTAAACAAAAGAACTCTCGAGTTGTAATATTACCAAATGCTGGGGTCAAAAAACTTAAAAAAATTGAAGATATTATTCATTTTTGGTTTATTGACCAAAACTTCAAATATCTGGGTTCTTCCTTTAAAAAACATGGTCTCATAACAAAAATTTCATAAATTTTTGTTAATTTTACTAAACGAGCAAAAAAAATTATTTATGCGGTGGACACTGTTTGTAAAGCTTGATTATTGTTTTCTGTAAAGTTATACTAAATCTGTCTAAGGATATACTATCAACATTATTTGTATAATAATTTTTTGACGAAAAGTTAGTTGGAGTTAAAAAAGAAATGAAAGTATATCCCCGGTTAAAGTTATTAAATTTTTTTAAATTTTATACTGTTTTAACAAATAATTTTTTTTACAATTTTACTAATCTTTTTTGTACCCTCCCATTTGGTTACTTGTTTTATGAATAAAATGAAGACCAAAAAGTAAACTTCAAATAGAATTTTCATCGATGAGGAAAACTCTAAGTGCTAAATTCTTTTTAGGAATTATTTTTGATGAGTAGTTCTACAAAGCAAATAATTCTTTTAAATTATTAATTTTGTAAAAAATTTATTCAAAAATTCTCCCAAATGCGAAGTGGTGAATAAATTGATTAAGATTTCATATAAATTTATAAATTATAGTACCTTATTTTAACAAGTAAATTGGGTTTTAACTAAAAGTATCCCTTTTGACAACTCAAACTGTTAAAATAAAACTTAACGAAACCTCCTTTTTTTAAGTTTGGTTTTGTGACCAGTCTATCTGGAGTTAAAAATATGATAATATTGTTTTTACTTAAATTCTTTTTAGTCAATTTGTATATTGCTACACTTTTTAGTACCATCTTCTAAAGTTAAAGCATTTTCCTCTTGGTAACCTTGACTCGAACAGAGTTCTCGCCCAAGAGGAAAAGGTAACCCATAAGGGGCGAGAACTCTTCGAGTCAAATTATTAAGCTCTACTCGTAAAAATTGAATTTTTACTAAATTAGGAAACAATTTACCACTTTTTTTGTATTAAAAATTGGTTATGCTATGTTAGCTTCGTAAAATCGTATTTTTTTTTGTAATCCTTAGAGAACCAAAACAATAATACTTTGGTTTTTAAAAATTTTTTAAAAAATTTTTATTCAGGGTACCAGAAAGGCTATTATAGCATTTTGACTCGTTTTATAGTTAAAAAAGTAGATATAAGTTTAAACAATTTCATACAAATAAAGCTTAGCTTTGTTAAGTTTTGGAAAAAAATTTAAGGAGTTTATAATGTCTGGCGCTACAGGAGAACGACCTTTTTCTGATATCCTGACCAGTATTCGTTACTGGGTAATTCACAGTATTACTATTCCATCTTTATTTATTGCGGGTTGGCTATTTGTAAGTACAGGTCTGGCATACGATGTATTTGGTAGTCCTCGACCTAATGAGTATTTTACTGAAGATCGTCAAGAAGCTCCGCTGATTACTGATCGTTTTAACGCATTAGAACAAGTTAAACAGTTATCTGAATAATAATCTGACTTACAATAGAACATGACTACAAAAAAATCATCTTATACTTATCCTATTTTTACTGTCCGCTGGCTTGCTGTTCATGCATTAGCTGTACCGACAGTATTTTTTTTAGGTTCTATTACAGCAATGCAATTTATTCAACGTTAGACAGTTTCTATAGGGAGTAATTATGGCTAAACCCAATCCCAACAAACAATCTGTAGAATTAAATCGTACTAGTCTATATTGGGGACTACTTTTAATTTTTGTTTTAGCTGTTTTATTTTCAAGTTATATTTTTAATTAATTTTTATTAATTTTTACAAAAGGAACTTTTGCAAAGATAAACATTTTATAAAATTAAAACTTACGACTGTTTAAATTTATTTACTAACAAAGTATTGCTTTACCATATAGGATTATAGTATCGGAAATGTTAGGAGGAGAATTCTAACGAATAACTAATTTATAAAAATTAAAAAAATTTTTATAGTTTTTAAAGGTCCAAGATACCTTCTCGTTTTTTTGAATATCATAAAATATAGAAAAAAATTCTTCTTGGGCGAGAACTTTTCGAGTCTTTGTTATTAAGCATTTGTAAATTTTGAGTAAAAGTAATTTAGCTTTGTAATTCTTTTTTGAAAATATAAAAATACACATTGAAAATTTTTTTACAGCAAGTTAATAAATTGTTATTTTATTTAGTTACGAAGTTAAAGCAAAATAATAGTTTTTTAAAACCTTAATTCTAAAAAATTTAATTTAATAATAAAGTAGAGTTTAGAATTAAATTTAAATTTGTTTAAAATAATTTTTAAAAATTATTTTAAACAAATTTAAATTTAGTAGAAAAAGTAGTGCTATTAAAATCAAGAGTAAAAAGAAATCATAAGTAATTTTAGTGTTCAATAACTTTGAACATTTAATATTTTAGGAAAAAAATCAATGTCTAACACTGGAACTACCGGACGTATCCCTTTATGGCTTGTGGGTACAGTTGTAGGTACTGCAGCACTTGCTTTACTTTCTACTTTTTTCTATGGATCCTATGTTGGTTTAGGTTCTTCTCTTTAGTTTTTATTCAAAACTAATCTCGATGAGCGAACATTCTGATGAATTCACTGAGTTTAAAAGTAAAAAAAATTAAAAAGTTTATTTCTTTTTGATTAGAGACAGATAAAGTTATTGGTACACAGTACAAACAATAAAAAAATTTTTCTTTCCAACCTCTTTGAAAAAAAAGTATTCTCCTGAGTTTTTAACATTCAAAAAAGAGAATCTCAACGATGGTTTAAAAAGAAATAATTTAATTTTTAGTTGTATTTATAAAATAGAGAACTATTAATCATTAAAGATATTAAAAGATATTAATAGTTCAAATTTTTCATAATCTTGATGAAATATTCTTTATGAGTCGCAACCATCACAGATTTTTTCCCTTTGTCAAATAAAGGTAAAAGTCCTACTAGGCCTATCTGTGATGGTCTAAAATAAAATTTTTTGTTTTAAACTTGCATTTTGTTTTTTTTCAGCAGAAATAAAAACAAAAGAATTTTGACTCGAAGAATTCTCGCCCCTTATGGTTTACCTTCCAGGTTACCAAGAGTAAACCTAATTTTTTTATTTTTTATCATAAGAATTTATTTTGGATTTGCACAATGCTCACCCAAGAGCATGGATAATGGTTTTTACAATGGTTTTTACAAAGAGTAGTTGCTTAAAAAGAGTATTCAAAAAGTTCTATTTTGCTTCAACCTTTTTAATAAAATTTTTTTAATAGTAGTGAATATAAATTGCTTTAAATTTATATAGTGTTTATACCTATTCCAGATTTATTCTTTTAAATACAACTTCAAATTCAGTAACATTCCACTTTTAATTCAAAAAAAGGACTCTTGTTAGTCCTCATCTCTTATAAATGAGAAACCCTTTTACAATTTTCTTTAAAATTATCCCGATTGTTAAAAATATCTATTCTAATCAAAAATTTTTCCTCTTGGTAACCTGGAAGGTAAACCATAAGGGGCGAGAACTCTTCGAGTCAAATCATACCGTAAATGCTTTTTAATGCTTGCCAAGAAAATATATTTCATAGTACTGCTCCGAAGAGGACTCGAACCTCCACACTTTATAAGTAATTGATTTTGAATCAATTGTGTCTACCATTTCACCACCGGAGCCTATTTTAAGAGTATAAAAAATTACAAATTTAATAAAATGGAATTTTATTAAAAAATAAATAAAATAAGCAGTAATATCTTCGAAGTTTTTCCCTTTTGTTATTATGGTTGAAAAATAAAAATTTTTAATAAATCTTCTCATCCACGATGAAAGAATATTGGCTATTATCTAAAACATAAAGACTGATATCATAATAACGACTTTTATGTCATTTGTCTCAAGATAATTCATATAAAATGTTTAGTGATTTAGATAGTATTCTTCATGCTACTATTTAAAACGATATCATTCCTTTTGGCTCAAAAAAAAGTTATGTTACCTTTCTTTGTTTGAACTAAGTTCTAACAAAAAAAAAGAGTACTAAAAGGGTTGACCCTTCGTTAAGCTTAACATTTGCATCTTTTGTCCCGTTAAATATTAACGATGGTTGAAATTTCCGAGTCAAATGAATTACATTCAGATGTTTGAGGGAGTCCGTACGAGGAGCCAAAATTTTAAATCATTTTTATTATCATAGATAATTAAAATCTTTTGATAAAAATAGGAGCTGTTGAGATAGGCGAACGACGGGAATTGAACCCGCGAATAATGGAGTCACAATCCACTGCCTTACCGCTTGGCTACGCCCGCCATTTATTTTATATATAACATTTTTAAGTAAAGTAGTCTAGTTTTTTTTTATTAAAAATTTGAAATAAAAATTTTTGAAAAGCGGATGACGCGATTCGAACGCGCGACCTTAGACTTGGAAGGACTCTGCTCTACCACTGAGCTACATCCGCTTATAATTAATTTTATCATAAAATTAAAGATGTTGTCTACTTTAAAAAATAAATTTATTTTTTTAATAATTTGTGTTTATAATATTTTTATATACTCGTAGATAAGTATTCACATACTTTTCTTATCGGTACTATCAGCCCCTTTATTATGATTGAACATCATTTTGTAACTCTTTGAGTCAATACCTTTAACTGAATTACTTCATGCTTGAGAAATTGAACTTGGAGAACTGGAATTTGAACTCATAGGGAATACTATTTCAGTTGTGAACTTACCCAACGGGAATTATAAATTTACAATGACCTGGAGTATTCCTCCATAATTTTCCTATACAAAGGTTTTCACGATTCTCTGGCCATCAAAGATGGTAAGCCGATTTTAAAAGCTGAAACAAATAAAAACTCTAAAGTATAGTAAGTATGGTATTTACAAATCAAAGTTCATTTTTTTAGTAAAATTTTTAACCATTTAAATTGTTAGAATGCTCAAAACAAGTTCTTAGCTCATTCCGATTTTGAATAGTTTACATTTATAGAATATTCATCTAAAAAATTTTAAAATTTATTTAAAGCACAAAAATTTGAAAAAAGAAAAATGTAAATCATATTATTTTTTAAATTTTTTTATATAAATAAACCTTAACAAAATTATATTTAGTTTAAGTGAATAAAATTTTGACTTGAAGAGTTCTCGCTCAAAAGAACTTTTCGTTTTAATTAGATTACTCTTTATAAAACTAAGATTCGAATAGAATTCTCACCCATGAGGAAAAGTTAATTATTAAAATTATACTTTTATTTTTTAATACTAAAAAATTATAATCTTTAAAAATTTTACATTCTTATTTACTAAATTAATATATAATAATAAAAAGAAGTTTTTATTATTATTATTAATAAAAAATAGCAAATCCTCTTTAAGTGAGTATTCTTACGAATTCATTAAAATTATTTTGGGAATTTATTTTATGACTTTTATTTTTCAATTAACTCTTTTTGCATTAATTGCTGTATCGTTTCTATTAGTTGTTGGGGTTCCTGTAGCTTTTGCTTCTACTGATGGTTGGACACAAAATAAAGGAACTGTTTTTTCTGGTGTTGGATTATGGTTTTTTCTAGTTTTTGCAGTAGGAGTTCTAAATTCTTTTGTTGTCTAATTTTTTGACTAAATTTTTAATTTTTTGAATACACATTAAAAAATTAAAACTTTTTTTTGCCTAAGTACCTTGTAAATATTTACAAGGTACTTAGGCAAAAAAAAGTTTTCCTCGAAGAGGAAAACTCCTCATGGTACCGTTAGAAATGGTAGAACATTCTGCGAATCTTCGAGTCTTGTTTTTTTTCTAGTTGTTATAAGAATTTAACTAAAAAAGCGATAATTTCGCTTTTTAAAATATTTAATTCAATTTAAAATATTATGACTCCAAAAGTTCTCGCCCATGAAAAAATAAATTATCGATTACAACCAACATATTTAGCAATTGACATTAATGGGTTGGAGAATCCATGTTTTTAAATAGTTTTTTTATAACTGAGCATTTGCGAATACTATTAACAACTTCTGTTCTTAACTCGGTTAAAACAAAAATAGGCAAAAAGAACCTTGTTAGAGTCAATTACGAATTAATAAAATAAAAATTTAAAAAAAATTGTACGTTACCTGTTATATCAGTGTAAAAAAATTATAATTTTTAGAACTTTTTCACAACAAAAAAACGTGAATCCACATTTTTATTCAATCATACTATGATAAGTTGCCACCGTTGATGGTGAAATTTGATTTAAATATCGAAAAATCCAGTATTTAAAAACAGTATCCAATAATACTGGAAAAGTTGCTACAAATAAAAAGACAAATTCTTGATTTTCAGGTAAACCGAAATGTCTTAAAATTAATTCTAGAAAAATTTCCCAACCATGTGGAGAATGGAAACCTACAAGTAAATCTGTTCCTAAAATTAATAAAAAAGATTTTGTTGTATCATTTAAACTGTAAATTGATTCTGTTAAAAAAGACTTTAAAATAATAATTTGAGGTTTCATCCAAATAATTAAAAAACTTAAAGTTACAAAAGTTAAAAAATCTCCAAAAACATTAGTCAGAGCTTCAACACTTTGCTTATTATAACGAAGTGCTAATTCCATTGTTTTTTCTTTAAATTCAGTTTGTACAGAAATATGATTACTATTACTAGTTTCCAACTTTACACTGCTAGGATAATTAAGAACTGATTTTTCTTGACTCTGAGAGGGTTGCCTAGAAAAAGCTCTACTTTCTGATGGTAGGGTTGGTTTTGATTCTACCATTTGCGATGCTATATTGCTCATACTATCGTTTTTCATGGTAGAAGATTTTTTAAAATTTGAAGAAAATCTAAGTAAAAAAAGAGATTCATTTAAGGTTTTTTTTGATGAAATCGGTTCTTGAATTAAAAAATCAAAATACGTTTTTTCTTCGAAATCGAGCATTTCTACAAATGCTCGATTTTGCTGATAAGAGTTTAAAAAAATATCATTTTGAAAATTATTCCAAAAATATTCTGTCAAAGGAGTTAATAAAAAAAATTTTAGTAAAAAATTTACTAAAATTGGTATAAAAATCAAACTTGCCAAACATTTTACAGAAACTAATACTTGATATCGTGAAATACGAAATTCTTGTACAACTAATTTTTTGGCGTCAGGTAGTAATTGTGTTCGAAAACGATCAAAGGTCCTAATAATTGAACGTGGAATTAGACCAGTTTGCTCAAATGCTTGTTTTGCCATAGTATATTATATCCTTTTAAAAAACTATACTTTACTAAATTAGATTATACTTGTTTTTTTTGTGGAAATTTTCTTTTTATTAGTTGAGAAAAATTTATAATAAAAATTTTAATCCTCATGACTCGAAGAGTTCTCGCCCCTTATGGGTGACCTTTCGGAAACCAAGAGGGGTGAGAATTCTATTCGAATCTAAAAAATTTTTAAAAGCGTTCACTATTTATTTCATTTTCTAAAATTTTTTATACTACAATATTTACCCTTTAAATGATTCGCAGAAATGCTTACCCTCTTGGTATCAGCTTAACATTTTACTGATAAAATAGTTGCCTACAAAAAAATAAATTTTAGAACTTTTAAACAAATTTTTATTTAAACTTTTAAATAAAAAATAGTACTATATGGTATAAAGCTAATATCCGTAAAATTGAACTGTGTTGAAGTGATTTACTTACGTTTATGCTTCTTTTAAAAATAATTTTTATATGTAAAATTTCATGAGCATTCGTGAAAACTAATTACAAAAATGTTTGTATTTTAGCTCAATTGAATATGTTACATAACCAATGATAGTCTATGATGATTGATTTAGTAAAATATCCTGTTTTAACAGAAAAATCTGTAAGATTAATAGAAAACAATCAATATACATTTGATGTGGATTTACGGCTTCATAAACCCCAAATTAAAAAACTAATTGAAGATTTATTTGAAGTTAAAGTTATTGCTGTAAATACCCACCGGCCTCCTCGACATAAAAAAAGATTGGGTTTTTCTCAAGGAGTAAAAGCTCGTTATAAAAGAGTAATTATTACATTGAAATCTGGTGATTCAATTGCACTTTTTCCAGAAAACTAATCTGAAAGATTTTTAAAACTTTTATAAAATAACAAAATTATTACGAAACTAGTGAATTGCCGCTATCTGTAGTTATTAATTAAGAATTGAAATAAAGCAATACTAATTGTTTCAAATTTATGACTCGAAGAGTTCTCGCCCAAGAGGAGAAAAAGAAAATCCCTAACTGTTTATACTTTTTAAATAAAATATTTATTAAATTTTTTATATTCGATTTTTAAAAAAACCACCCCATTTCGAATGATTCCACATTATATCCTCGTGGTACCATCTAAGATGGTTAAGCATTCTATTAATCTTAGATGTTTTTGTCTGAATTTTACTTATTGGAACTAGGTTTCCTCTTAATAACCTAATCTGAACAGAGTTCAGACAAAAAAAGGTAACCCATAAAGACTCGAACAGAGTTCTCGACCCTTATGGGCTACCTAAAGGTTGCCAAGCGGGGTGAGCATTCATACCATCTCTGATGGTTAGAATCAAGAAAAAATTTCTACGTACTTAGCTATGAAAACAGACTATTTTCATTATTTTTATTAAAACTGATTAGTCCTTTTTGTCTTTTCCCAAACATAGCAGGGTTCTTGAATAAGAACTGTTTAACGGATACACCACAAATTTCTGTTATTTCAGTGACATTCCGAAAAAAAACAAATTTTAGTAGAAATTCTAAACATTTTATTATTATTTAGCTTATTAAATTGTAAAGAGAGTATGCTTTTTTTCCTTTAATTCAAAAAAATATCATGGGTATTCGTTTTTATCGCGCTTATACACCAAGTACAAGAAATAGATCTGTTTCGGAATTTAAAGAAATTTCAAAAATAAAACCTGCAAAATCTTTAACTTCTTGGTTACATAGATCAAAAGGTCGAAATAATAGAGGTATTATTACTAGTCGACATCGTGGAGGTGGGCACAAAAGACTCTATCGTCAAATTGATTTTCAACGAACTAAAATAGGAATTCCCGCAAAAGTTGCAACAATTGAATATGATCCAAATCGAAACGCTCGTATTGCGTTACTTCATTACCAAGATGGTGAAAAAAATTATATTATTTACCCGCATGGATTAAAAATCGGTGAAATTATTATTTCAGATCTGGAAGCTCCTATTGGTATCGGAAATGCATTACCTCTTGCTAATATGCCATTAGGCACAGAAGTTCATAATATAGAACTGCATCCAGGCGCAGGTGGCCAATTAGTGAGAGCCGCTGGAACTGTAGCACAACTTGTAGCTAAAGAAGGCCAATTTGTAACTTTACGCCTACCTTCAGGTGAAGTTCGACTTGTTTCGAAAGATTGCTGGGCAACTATAGGGCAAGTAGGAAATATTGACAGTAGTAATTTGACTTTAGGAAAAGCTGGACGCAATCGATGGTTAGGTCGAAGACCTACTGTAAGGGGGGTTGTCATGAATCCAGTGGATCACCCTCATGGTGGCGGTGAAGGACGTGCTCCAATTGGCCGTTCACATCCGGTTACTCCATGGGGCCGCCCAGCTTTAGGTCAAAGAACTCGAAAATCTAAAAAATACAGCACTCGTTTTATTCTTAGACGACGTAAATAATGTATTAAATTTTTACATTTTTTACTTTCACTTTTAATAACTCGTAGGAATACTCTACTATTCTTGTTTTTGGGTTACCATTCATACCATCTCTGATGGTTAGAATCATAATGAAACTTATAAATATGAGAAACAGAGGTTTATGAAGCAGAAAGTACAACTTTTATTATCAATATATTTAATTTTTTTAAATTTATTCCTCTTGGTCACATCTATTTGTTGATTCGTTTTTACTATGTAAAAACAAACTTTATTCGCAGAAGATAGTAAAGAATTATTTGATTCTAACCATCAGAGATGATATGAATGCTCACCCAAGAGGAGTCATAGTGTTATACAAAGATTTTATTATTAATTAAAGGAAAATTTTTCATGTCACGTTCTTTAAAAAAGGGACCTTTTGTAGCGGATCATCTTTTAAAAAAGATTGAAAAATTAAATTTAAAAGGAGAAAAAAAAGTTATATTAACATGGTCTCGATCATCCACAATTGTTCCTCTTATGATTGGTCATACAATTGCTGTTCATAATGGACGGGAACACATTCCTGTTTTTATTACGGATCAAATGGTAGGACATAAATTAGGAGAATTTTCTCCAACACGAACATTTCGTGGTCATGTCAAAAGTGATAAAAAATTACGACGATAGTTTATTTTTATTTTCTAAAAATAAATAATTTTTCAATCAGTCAGAAGCTTTGATTCGTGAATACTCATCCATGAGGAAATATATTTTTTAATCTTATTGAGCAAAAATTAACACAATCATTCGATTTTCATTTTTCATGGGTACAACTAAAATTTTTCATAGGACCATCTACGATGGTCCAACATGCGCGAATCTTTTACCTTTTATGATTGTCAAAGAAGCATTTTATTGAATTAAAAATTTTTAAATAGTAGGTCTATTTTAAGATTACAAAAATAAAAAATTTAAAGTAAAGTTGAATTTTTATGATAAACCAATTTTTTTGCAACCTTTTTTATTCAATAAAATTTAGACTACCTAGCTTCATTAAAAATTTATGTAAAAATGAAATAGTTTTGATTCGCGAATGCTCATCCTACCATCTTTGATGGTCGAGGATTGTATTTAAGTACTTTCTAAAAATTTGACTCGAAGATTCGCAGAATGCTTATCCATAAGGAGTTATCGCCCCTTATGGGTTACCTTCCAGGTTACCAAGAGGAAACTTGTTCAAAAACGCTTTCTGAATTTTTATCGCAAATTGTAAGAACTATTTGTAACTTTTATTAAACGTTAATTTCGTTATTTACTAAAAAATGAAAATCCTTATTTTTCATTAAATAATTTTTAAAATTGGTTGGGAATTTTTATCTTTTACTAGCAAGTTTTTTCTAGTTTTTACTTGTATTTTAAAAAAATTTAAAATAACAGTAGCGAATTAAAAAATATAAAAAAAGTTTGGCTCAGAACGCGAAGAATTTTATAATTCGTCAAAATACTACTAAAAAAGTGAAAGTTCTCCCGAATCACCATAGATCATTTTTATTTAATTTTTATTAAAAAAACTAGAAATTCTCAAACAAATAAATTGCTTAATTTTTATTATTACACCATATGGGACAAAAAATTCATCCTCTTGGGTTTCGTCTTGGTATTACAAAAAAGCACGGTTCTCAATGGTTTGCTAAGCCAAATCAATATTCACAATTAGTCATTGAAGATGCTTTTTTACGTAAAAATCTTTTTGAAAAGTTTACCGATGCTGGTATAGCTGCTATTACTATTCAACGAAAATTAGATCAAATACAAATTGAAATACGTGCAGCTCGCCCTGGTATTTTAGTGGGCCGTGATGGCAGTGGACTTGAAAATTTACGAAAAAATTTAGAACAAAAATTAAAAAATTTTCGAATAAAAAATTTTATTAATTATGTTCCAAAAAATTTGTCAAAAAATAATTTAGATAACACGAAAAAATTTGCTCAAATTGCTGTTCATGTTACTAAATTAGCGAATCCTGGTTTAGAAGCAGCTTTTATTGCCGAATTTTTAGTGGAACAACTTGAAAAAAGAATTGCATTTCGTCGTGCTGTTCGACAATCTATTCAACGTGCTCAAAAAGCTGGGGTAAAAGGAATAAAAATACAAGTTTCTGGTCGTTTAAATGGAGCTGAAATTGCAAGAAGTGAATGGGTTCGAGAAGGACGAGTGCCTTTACAGACTTTACGAGCTGATATTGATTACTCTTATCGAACTGCAAAAACTATTTATGGCTTACTTGGGATAAAAATTTGGATTTTTAAAGGAGAAATTATTTCTCCTTTAAAAATCCAATCTTAACTCATTATCTAAATGGAATTTTTACAAAGTAAAAACAAAAGTTCAGGCAAAAGTCTCATTTTAATTATTTAAAATGGTACGCAACCCAGATGGTACCATTAAAAATGCTTACCTAGTAAAAAAATTGGTTAAAAATGATACGATCGTATCATTTTTAACCAATTTTTTATGACTAGAGTAGGTTCTCTACTATCATAAGACTTTTAACCAGTCAAAATCATAAGAACCTGAATTCAAAGAAAAAATTTGTAAATAAAAAATGAAAAAGTAGTAAAATTAGTGAGGCCAATATTTTATGTTAAGTCCAAAACGAACAAAATATAGAAAGCAACATCGTGGTCGAATGAAAGGGAAAGCAAGTAGAGGAAATACAATTGCATTTGGTGATTTTGCTTTACAAGCCCTAGAACCGTGTTGGCTTACTTCTCGACAAATAGAAGCCGGACGACGTGCTATGACACGCTATGCCAAACGTGGGGGAAAACTGTGGATTCGACTATTTCCAGATAAACCTATTACTATGCGGCCAGCAGAAACAAGAATGGGATCTGGTAAGGGATCGCCAGAATATTGGGTTGCGGTAATAAAACCAGGTAAAATTTTATATGAAATGAAAGGTGTATCTGAACAAGTTGCAAGAGCAGCTATGCGAATAGCTGCTTATAAAATGCCTATAAAAACTCAATTTATTACTAAAGAAAATAAATAAAAAAGCTTGTTCTAAAATTAGAACAATATATTACAAAATAAATTTTTAGACTCGAAGAGTTCTCGCCCAAGAGGAGTAGGCCCCTTGGGAACTATTAATATCTCTACTGCGTTTTTTTATAAAGATTTAAAATAGAAATCTTTAGATTAAAAAATTTTAATCTAAAAATTTTTTAAATTAAAGTAAATATATTAAAAAATTAAAAAAAATAATATGGCTTAATTATACTAAGATCTAATATAGTAGCTAAAAGCTACAACACCTCGTTATTTTTTTTTAGTCTTCAATTTTACAACACAAAAAAACAGTAAAATATTCCTCTTGGGTAAGTATTCTTATGAATCTTAAGAATGTAGTTATCGCAGTATTAATAAAGCTTTTTAAAAAAATAAAAATAAATTTTAAATTGATAAAAAGTAAACTACTAATTTTATTAATTTTTTAACTTTAACGTTATTCTTGATCAAGAGGATTGTTTAAAATGAGAAAATTTATCTACGATTTTCAATGGTAGGACGAAAATTCTATTACAATCTAAAAAATTTTTTAAATTCAAATATTTCTCTTGGATGAGCATTCCTATAAATCATGCAAAAAATGTAAATTTTTCGTGGGTCAATATAAAAAAGCCTTGAGGCAGATGTTTTTTAAAACTAAACCAAAAAATGAGCATTTTGCAAGTTAATTGAATAAAGATAGTCATGATTCAACCTCAATCATATCTTACCGTAGCTGATAATAGTGGTGCACGAAAATTAATGTGTATACGAGTGTTGGGAGGAAACCAACGACAATCTGCAAATATTGGTGATATTATTATTGCTGTTGTTAAAGATGCCATTCCAAATATGCCTTTAAAAAAATCTGATATTGTTCGAGCTGTAATTGTACGTACTTGTAAAGGATTACGGCGTGAAAATGGTATGACAATTCGTTTTGATGATAATGCAGCAGTTGTTATAAATAAAGAAAATAATCCGAGAGGAACAAGGGTTTTTGGGCCAGTTGCACGTGAACTTCGTGATCGTAATTTTACAAAAATTGTTTCATTAGCACCAGAGGTTCTTTAAAAATTCACTTCTTCTTAATTTAACAAAATTACACTACTTAGGCTTTATTTCGAAAACAAATAAATATATATAAAAGTTCAATTTTTTTGTTACTCTTAAATTGTTAATAAGAGATAAGCGTTTTCGTGAGTCTTTCTTCTAAATTATTATCAAAAATTAAATAAATGTAGGAATACTATGGCACAAAGATTAAAAAAACTTTATGTTCAAAATATTGTTCCACGATTACTTGAACAATTTCAATATAAAAATCAACTTCAAGCTCCTCGAATTGACAAAATTGTTATAAATCGAGGTCTTGGTGATGCATCTCAAAACGCTAAAATATTAGATTCATCTCTTAAAGAGCTGACTATAATTGCTGGACAGAAAGGTATTATTACAAGATCTAAAAAAGCAATTGCTGGATTTAAACTAAGACAAAAAATGCCAGTAGGAGTTTCTGTGACATTACGTGGTGACCGTATGTATGGATTTCTGGACCGTTTAATTAATCTTGCACTTCCCCGAATTCGTGATTTTCAAGGCATTAGTCCAAAAAGTTTTGATGGTCATGGAAATTATAGTTTAGGTTTAGATGAACAATTAATGTTTCCTGAAATTGATTATGATAAAATTGATCAAGTTAGAGGGATGGATATTTCTATTATTACAACGTCAAAAACAGATCAAGAAGGATTCGCACTTTTAAAAGAATTTGGAATGCCATTTAAAACAATTTAACTAGATATTCTTCTTAGCTTCTTAACCTGTTAAAAGTAATCCAAACGGAAAACCAATTCGATTTAAATTTCAGAAATATTCCTCTAACCATCAAAGATGGTAAAGATACTATTTTTGTACATCTTTTTTTTTGTTTTTATTTATGGTACCATAAAAGCTGAGTGAATATTCTTGGATTAAACAATTCTAGAATTTAGAAACATACAATTTCGTTTTTTTCTGGATTTTTAAAAACTTAAAACTACTTTTCTTTGATTCGAAAAATTCTCTATCATCTGAACATTTAGAATGATACTTTTGTCTGAACCTTTGTTTTTACTTTGTAAAAATTTTATTTAGATAATGGTATTATGGGGAACCTTATTAAAATCGAACTAGCAAAAAAGAAGAGTAAAAGTTTAGAAACTATCAATCCATTCTTTTAGTTTAGTATATTAAAAGACTTTTTATTCTTTTAATTTTGAACCTTTTGTACCATTAAAAAAGGTTCGATCTTTTTTAATCAACTATTACTAAAACTAATAAACAAATTTTAGTTAAAGACCCTAATTATTAGTCTATACAATAATTTTTAGTAATAAATAAATTGTAGAACTACTAATTTCTTTAGTTAAAAAAATTGAAAATTTTTGAGGAAAAAAATACAATGGTCAACGATACTATTAGTGATATGTTGACTCGTATTCGAAACGCAAATTTAGTAAAAAGTCAAACTGTTTCAATACCTCTTACAAGAATTAGTCAACAAATTTCACAAATTTTAGAAAAAGAAGGTTTTATTGAATCCCTTCAAACATACCCTTCTGAAACTATAACATTACGCCTTAAATACGCAGGTCAAGAAAAAAAACCTTGTATTACAAATTTACGTCGCATTAGTAAACCTGGTCTTCGAATTTATGCCAATCATAAAGAAATTCCAAAAATTTTAGGTGGGATGGGAATTATAATTCTTTCAACTTCTCAAGGTATTATGACCGATCGGGAAGCTCGTTTTCGAGGAATTGGTGGAGAAGTTTTATGTTCAATTTGGTAATATTTAGCATTCTAATTTTTAATAAGATAGTATAAGTGTTCAATCTTCTTGGTAACCTTTCCAAGGTAAGAGAACTCCTCATGGTACCATTGAAAATATTAGAGTATTTTGCGAATCTTCGAGTCAAATAAAAAGCTAGCAAATCTTGATATGCTATCCACAAAATTTAGACAAAAGTCGTAACTAATAAATTTAGAAAGACTCGAACAGAGTTCTCGCCCAAGAGGAAAATGGTATCATAGGAAAAAATTTTATTAAATTTCGCTAAAAAAATTATTATCACTAGACTATCCTACAAAACAAATTATTAATTCTTTAAATTTTATCAAATCAATAAAAAAATTTGATAAAAAAATTCTTTCAAATTTATTAAAGTGACAATAAACCTTTGTAAAAAATATTTTTATAAAATTGAATAGTGAAAAACAGAATCTTATTGAAATGCAAGGTGTCGTGACCCAGTGTCTTTCAAATGGAATGTTTAGAGTAAAATTAGAAAATGGTTTTTATGTTCTTGCTCATGTTTCTGGGAAAATACGACGAAATTATATCCGAATTTTATTAGGTGACAAAATTACTGTAGAATTAAGCCCATATGATTTAACTCGAGGAAGAATTGTTTATCGACTTCGTCAAAATGAGCAAAAAACTGAAACTTAAAAAATTTAAAGTGTTTTGACTCGAAAAGTTCTCTACCATCAAAGATAGGAATTTACAAAATTTTTAGAATTTTCTAATTCTAAAGAATCTTTAAGAACCAAAAGGAGTTTTTTTGTTTAGAAGATTTATTTCCATGTGAGATTATAGCAAAAATCACATATCAGGATTTTTAAAATTTTTTGGTAGAAACTTCATTTTACCTCTAAAAAATACTTAACCAACAGAAATTTTCCTCTACCATTTTCAATGGTAGGATGAGAATTCTATTCGAATCTTATTTTTATTTTGTAAAAGAGACAACAAAATTATTTTTACTTGACTCGAAGAGTTCTCGCCCCTTATGGGTTACCTTCCAGGTTACCAAGAGGAAACAAATTCTAAAAAAAATAGCCTTTTGAATCACTCTAGTACCTTCGTTAACAAATAGGAACTAATTATGGAATAAATTTATTCAAATCAAAGGTATGAAAGGTTATTTAGGTAAAAATACAAATTTTAATTCCTCTTGGTACTATTTGTACTCTTATACCATTTTTAATGATTAAAATAATAGATGAATTGTCATGGTACCAATAGGGCTGAGCATTCCTCTTGGGCGAGAACTCTTCGAGTCATACCATCGTAGATGGTAAGAATCTTCGAGTCAAACATTTTAGAAAATGAAAAATGGAGAATAATTTATGAAAGTACGTGCTTCTGTCCGTAAAATTTGTGATAATTGCCGTTTAATACGTCGAAAAAGAAAAATAATGGTGATTTGTTCTAATCCAAAACATAAACAAAGACAAGGCTAGTTTTTGACTACACCATTTACAAATTTCAAGATATTTTTTTAACCTCTAAAAAATACCTTCACTAGGTTTAAAATTTAATTTAGGTCGAAGTTTTGGTCCGTTTTTAGTTGCTGAAAAAGCGAATTTTGAAAAAATGCCAGCAAAATTAAAAAATTATAGTATTCGTATTTTTCATTTGGTAAAAGTATGAATTGGCTGAATAAACAAAATAAACCACTTTGCTACCCTCTATCATGGTATTATTGACTCGAAGACTCGAAGAGTTCTCCTCATGGGTGAGAATTCTATTCGAATCTAACCATCAAAGATGGTAACAAGAGGAGTTCTTTATCATGATAGAGGGTAGCACGAGGAAAATGGTGTGAATGCTTACCAAAAAAAACAAAATCTTTAAATTGGAGCCAATGTGTTGATTCGAAAATTTGCTAGAGTGTTTATTTATAATAAATTTTCTTACTTCAAAGCGGTTGCCAAGAAGACAAAAAAAAGTTGTTTTAATTCTACTTTAGTTATATAACCTTATTTAAAAAATTAAAAAAAGGAATTCATTCTATGGCACGACAAACTCGAAAATCTCTTCCTAAAAAAGTAAAAAGAAAAGTTCCAAAAGGTATTGTACATATTCAAGCAAGTTTTAATAATACCATTATTACGATTACTAATTTAAAGGGAGAAGTTATTTCTTGGTCATCGGCGGGGGCGTGTGGTTTTAAAGGAGCACGTAAAGGAACTCCATTTGCAGCCAAAACCGCTGCTGAAACGGCAGCAAGAGAGTCGTTAGATCAAGGAATGAAACAAGCAAAAGTTATGGTTAAAGGACCAGGCGCAGGTCGAGAAACTGCAATTCGTGGTTTACAAGAAGCTGGATTACATGTAACTTTAATACGTGACATTACCGCTATTCCTCATAATGGATGCCGTCCACCCAAAAAAAGACGTATTTAATTAGTTTTAAAAAATTCTTTAGAATTTTTTAATTCTAAAGAATTTTTTAATTCTAAAGAATTTTTTAAATTCAAATCTTTTAGAGTAATAGGATTATCTTTCCTCTAAATATAAATAATTTACTAGTCAAAAAACTTTAGAACTAAATGAAGTACACTCTATTGTAAATTAATTTATTAGTCGTTAATTCTTAAAATACTCAGTTCTGAGTAAAATTAAGTTTCTTTTCCTCTAACCATAAAAGATGGTAGGGTGAGAATTCTATTCGAATCGATGACTTTAAACAACTTTAATCAAGTTTTATTTTATGAAAACTTAGTTGATAAAGATTACGGGTTTTAAAAGACTTCAAAAAATTTAATTATTTTATTTGACTCGAATAGGATTTTTTACCATCAGAACACTATACCGTTAAGATGAGATCAAGAGGAATAGAAAAAATTATAATGATTCGATACTATCTTTGATTTTATATGAATCTTATTCAGATTATATTAATATTCAATTGATAAGAGCGCTGACCTAAAAAAAACTCTATTTAGTAATAATTTTAAACAGTTCTCGAGAACTAAGCTCAAGCTTCATAAAAATATTTTATTCCCTAAATTACTCTTACTTGAAGAAAACTATCCTTCTGAGTAACTTTTAGTTAACGAACATTCTAACATTTAGACTGGTAGTACATCGTCTACTGAAAATTTAAAAAATGCTTTTAAGACAGTATTCATACTTTCTACCATGGTTAGACTGAAAACATGAGCAAAGGATACTTAATTTGAAAATATGTATTCAATAAAAATGACTCGAAGATTCTTACCATCTACGATGGTATGAATGCTTATCCATAAGGAGTTCTCTAACCATCGAAGATGGTAACAAGAGGAAATAGATTTATGTATTTTACTGAATCATAGGAGAGAATAAATATGGAACATCTTTTACTACTCTCATGTATTGAATCCCGAGTTGAAAATCATCGCAGTTTTTATGGTCGTTTTCAATTAGGTCCTTTTCAGGTTGGACAAGGTATCACTGTTGCTAATACTTTAAGACGCGCTTTATTATCTGAATTAACTGGTTTAGCTATTACTAGTGTTAAAATAAATGGTGCCAGTCATGAATATTCCACTCTTAAAGGTGTACGGGAATCAGTTCTCAACATTTTACTTAATTTAAAACAAATTGTTTTAACAAGTGATTTTCAATTTAATGAATCTCAAATAGGGTATTTACATGTTCAAGGACCAACTATTGTCAAGGCTAACGATTTGAAATTACCTCTTGGAATTCACTGTGTTGATCCTGAACAATATATAGCAACGCTTTCATATGACGGAATTTTAAAACTAAAATTTGTCATTTCTATGGGTCAAAATTATATTATTCAGACACCGTTGGAAGTAAATGAAAGAGTTTTTAATCAGAAAATTGGTTTATTAGAAGATTCCGCATGGATGAACATTAGCAAATCAAACAGAGCCCTATCATCAGAAATGTTAGCTCCAGAAAAAAAAACTTTTTTAAATACCAATATCCCTACTAAAAAACTAACAAATAAGCTACCGTCTAAAATTTTAATTTATGAACAAAAAATTCATACAAAAGTACCCAGTTATAAACATATTTTAGAATCTAAAGTTCCTCTTGGTAACCTTGACTCGAACAGAGTTCTCGCCCAAGAGGAAAAGGTAACCCATAAGGGGCGAGAACTCTGTTCGAGTCAAGATTCCACTAAAATTCTTGTCCAACAACAGAATGACAAAAATTCAAAAAGTTTCATGGATTCACAATTTTTGTTGAATTCTGGGAATTTAGTAACTCAAAATTTTAGCGACAAACAAAGAAAAAAAAACCAAACAGAAAGTTTTTTTTCCAAACCAAAAAGTAGTTTTCAACTCCTCATGGGTGAGAATTCTATTCGAATCAAAAAACCTGAATTTCTTTTTTTGAAAAATGAAAAAAATACAAATATTCTTCCAATCGATGCTGTTTTTATGCCTGTAAATAAGGTAAACTTTATGTTAGAAACTGATACTGAAGCAGAAAAAACAACAGAAAGGGTTATTTTAGAAATTTGGACTAATGGTAGTATTCATCCACGTCAAGCCATTCATGAAGCTGCAAAATCAATAATTCGTCTTTTTTTCCCATTTCAAGAAACTAGGCTTCTCAAATCTATTGGTTTAACTTCTACTAAAATAGTACAAAAAAACTCGCCTGAAATACAAGAAAAATTAAACTTTTCTTTAAAAAAAGAAAATATAGCTTTAGAAAAAAAACGATATTCGATTGATATTGGAAATTTAGACTTTTCACTTCGTCCGTATACTTGTTTAAAACGAGCAAATATTAATACTATTGGCGATTTATTACAATATTCTGCTGAGGAATTACTCTTATTAAAAAACTTTGGTAAAAGATCTTTAGAAGAAGTCGAAAAAAATTTAGCTCAAATGGGACTTAGCTTAAATATAAAAACTTCAGAAGAATTCCAATTTTTTTCAAAAAAACGTGAAAGTCGTAAATGATTCGCAGAATTTCCCCCAAGAAGAGATAAAAAAATTTTATAAATTAATGACTGAAAGAATTTGCTAACCATCCTCATGACTCGCAGAGTGCTCTAACCATCGAAGATGGTATTAGTGTTTTCCAAGAAGAATGAGAATTCAGACCATCGTAGATGGTAAGAATCAAAAATGGTATTGGTGTTTTCCCTTATGGGTTACCTTTCAGGTTACCAAGAGGAATATTTAGCCATAAGAACTTCAAAAATTACTAAGATTATAAAATTTCTAAAAATAGTTATTTTTAGAAGTATATATTAATTTTTGCAAAATAGAAAAAATATAGAAAATAAGTTTTTAGGAGGATAGTAAATTGTCCGAGCAATTCAAATTTAAAGGCACAGGTCGTCGAAAATGTGCGATAGCTCAAGTGAATTTAGTTAAAGGTACAGGCCAATTTCTGATTAATGGAAAATCTGGTCTTGAATATATGCAAGAAGATCCATCGGCTATTTTATCTATTCAAGCCCCTTTAGAGCTTTTAGCATTGCAAAAAAATTATGACACTATTGTAAAAGTTCAAGGTGGTGGTCTTATTGGACAAGCAGAAGCAATTAAATTAGGTATTGCAAGAGCATTATGTAGCATCGAGAAAAATTATAGAACTTCACTTAAAATAAAAGGTTTTTTGACACGAGATGCTCGTTCAAAAGAACGCAAAAAATATGGATTAAAAAAAGCGCGCAAAGCACCACAATTTTCTAAGCGTTAATTATTCCCTTTTATTTTATAAAAATAAATATTTACTCTACCATTTTCCTCTTGGCAACCTTTAGGTAGCCCATAAGGGTCTACCATCGTAGATGGTCAAACTCTGTTCGAATCAATGGTAGTATGAGCATTCATACCATCGTAGATGGTAAGAATCTTTGAGTCATTCAAGTTTTTAAACAAAATTTACTTATTTTAGTTTATTTGAAAAATTTCGTTTTTTATTTTTAAAAATTTATACAAAACTTAAGTTTTTTATTCGTACTCATTGAACATGGTATGAATGTTAACCTTTTATGGTAGTATCTGAACATTTAAAATGTTCAGATGGTAAAAACTTTAGGAGCGAGGAGAATTAGTATTTTTTTAAATTTTCTATTTTTTAGAAAAATAAGAGGAGGTTGATCTCAATTTTATTGAGATCACTTCATATTCTTTTTTGTTTTCCTCTAGGTAACCTTTTTTCGAAACGAAGTTGATCTCAATAAAATTGAGACAAAAGCAAAATTTTTTCTCGGTAGAGGAGAAAAGAAGGTAAAGGAACTTTTTAGGATTTCAAAACTTCTCGCCCAAAAAAGATGAACATTCATACCATCACAACATTATAAATGTTACAGATGGTTAGAATCTTTGAATCAAATTTTTTTCTCATGTTACTTTCTTTTATTCACGACCATATGTAATACTATAAATGTTCACTCAAGAAGATGGTTATAATACTACTTTGAGCTCCGAAAAAGATTACCCTTTTACATGAAGCGAGAAAAAGTAGTTTTGTAAACTTTTAAGTGCAAATCTTTGATAATCAAAAGTAAAAAATTTTTTATAACCAATTAAAAAAATCTTAATATGTCTACTACAACTAATGAAATTATTGAAAAATTAAAATCTATTACTTTATTAGAAGCTGCTGAATTAGTTTCACAAATTGAAGAAACATTTGGTGTGGATGCTTCTGCTTCAGTTGGTGCAAATTTCGTGCAAGCTACAGGAGACAGTGGAGCTACTGGACAAGAAACTATTGAAGAAAAAACGTCATTTGATGTTATTTTAGAAGATGTTGCAAGTGATAAAAGAGTTGCTGTTCTTAAAGTTATTAGAAATTTGACATCTTTAGGTTTAAAAGAAGCAAAAGAATTCACCACTTCATTACCAAAAGCTGTAAAAGAATCGATTTCTAAAGAAGAAGCTGAAACTGCAAAACAACAACTTGAAGAAGCAGGTGCTACAGTTAAAATTCAATAAAAGAATTTAAATAAAAATATATAATTTTACTTTTGACTCGAAGATTCTTACCATCTACGATGGTATGAATGCTTATCCATAAGGAGTTCTCGCCCCTTATGGGTTACCTTTTTTTATCTGAATTCTATTCAGACCAGGTTACCAAGAGGAGTGAGCATTTACACTATTCTACTATTTATAATGTTTATATGGTTAAAATACTTTTTAAGTGGGTATGCTAATAAATGCTACTCGTAACCATTTAAGATAGTATGAGGTGTAAATGCTCACCTAAGAAGAGTTTATATTATCAAAACTAATATAAGTATTTTTATTTGACTCGAAGATTCGCAGAATGCTTATCCATAAGGAGTTCTCGCCCCTTATGGGTTACCTTTTTTTATCTGAATTCTATTCAGACCAGGTTACCAAGAGGAAACATTGGAAATGTTAGATTTACATATCGGAGAATGATTATTTGTTTAATCTCTTTTAAAAATGCCAATAACTTTCCATTATATGATCGTAGATGATGAGCATTCGCGAATGCTCATCATCACAACGTTATAAATGTTCCAGATGGTTAGAATATTTTAGAATATTAAGATCTTAGAATTTTAAATCAAATTTTGTGTGTTTTACTTCGAAGTTTTATCCCAGCAAAACACACAAAATTTAATACTTAGAAAAGTCCAAGAGTTAACGAAATATCAATAGGTAAAGTGGCACCTATACCTAACCAAATAGCAGCTAAAGTACCAACTAAAAATACAGTAGTTGCAACTGGGCGTCGAAAAGGATTTTGAAATTTATTAATATTTTCAATAAAAGGTACAGTTAATAATCCTGCTGGAACAGCAGCCATAAGAAGAACACCTAATAATTTATTAGGAACTGTTCTTAATAATTGAAATACCGGATAAAAATACCACTCAGGTAAAATTTCTAATGGAGTAGCAAATGGATTTGCTGGTTCACCCACAACAGCAGGATCTAGAACAGCTAATCCAATTGCAATTGCAAATGTACCAAAAATCACGACTGGAAACATATACAATAAATCGTTGGGCCACGCTGGCTCACCATAATAATTATGACCCATGCCTTTTGCGAGCTTTGCTCTTAAAATTGGATCAGATAAATCTGGTTTTTTTGTAACTGCCATAAATTAAAATATCCTTAATTAATTAAAATTGAAAAATAAAAAATTTTTCCTCTTGTTACCATCTTTGATGGTTAGATTCTTACCATCAAAAATGGTCTGAATTCTCACCCTACCATTGAAAATGGTAGAGGAGAACTCTTCGAGTCAAACAAATACTTTGAAGGTAAAAATTTTTAAAAAAGATATCGCGAAAAATGAAATTTAAAAAAAAAAAAATATTTCCTCTTGGTAATCTAGTCTGAATAAAATTCAGAGAAAAACAGGTAACCCATAAGGTAACCTAGAAGGGGCAAAAATTCTTCGAGTCATTAAATAACTCATAATTCAGCAGAATACTTATGCTATCATGATAGATGGCAGACTATTAAAAATTTTTTTGTTGTTTTTACTTAAATAAAATTGTTTAAATTTTTATCAAGATTTCTAGCATGCTCACCTTAACGTTTCTAATAGTTCAGGATTCTTTAGAATTAAAAAATTTTTTAAATTCAACAAGTTTCTTCCTAGGTGAGCATTCTGTGAATCAACAATTATAAGGTGACATTCATAACTCTTTAAGACAAATATAAGAGAATTTTAAGTTATCTCGTAAAAGCTGAATATTCTTCAAAGGTAACTATTCCTCTTGTTACCATCTTTGATGGTTAGATTCGAATAGAATTCTCACCCTACCATTGAAAATGGTAGAGGAGAACTCTGTTCGAGTCTTTCGAAGAAAAAAATAAAAATAGTAACTATCTCACTAGCATTTAGTTCTACTGCGTCAAAATTTAAAGTGGACCAGAAATTCCTTGCTTACGAATCATTAAAAAATGCATAAGCATAAACACGGCAGTTAATAGAGGTAATACAAAAGTATGCAAACTATAAAAACGAGTTAATGTAGACTGTCCTACACCAACCCCACCTCGTAAAAGTTCCACAACAGTTGAACCAATTACAGGAATCGCATCTGGTACTCCAGTTACAATTTTTACAGCCCAATATCCAACTTGATCCCAAGGTAAAGAATAACCTGTTACTCCAAATGAAACCGTACACACTGCCATGATTACTCCAGTTACCCAAGTTAATTCTCGAGGTTTTTTAAAGCCACCTGTTAAATATACGCGAAAAATATGTAAAATCATCATCAAAACCATCATACTAGCAGACCAACGGTGTATAGATCGAATTAACCATCCAAAATTTACTTCAGTCATAATATACTGTACTGACGCAAAAGCTTCTGCTACTGTTGGACGATAATAAAATGTCATAGCAAAACCAGTTGCAACTTGAACAAGAAAACAAGTAAATGTAATTCCACCTAAACAATAAAAAATATTTACATGTGGAGGCACATATTTACTGCTAATATCATCTGCTATTGCTTGAATTTCAAGACGTTCTTCAAACCAATCATACACTTTACTCATAAAAACAAACTCCTAAGAGTATTCTAAATCACAATTAGGCTTAAACTTTTAAAAACATTGGTCCTGTTGGTAACCTGGTCTGAATAGAATTCAGATAAAAAAAGGTAACCCATAAGGGGCGAGAACTCCTCTTGGGCGAGAACTCTGTTCGAGTCTTTGAATTATTATTTTTGCATTTATTGTTGGACTCGAAAAAATTTTCAGTTTTTTCATGATTCGTAAATACTCATCCTTCTTGGTAACCTGGAAGGTAACCCATAAGGGATGAGAACTCTTCCAGTCATTACACTATTTTTAATAGTTCTAAATCGATTCGAATAGAATTCTCACCCATGAGGAAAAGTTCTCTATTATCAGAACATTATACTGTTAAGAGGATACGAAAAGGAAGAAAATTTTTTCTGGTACCATATAAGATGGTAAGAATTGTAAAAATTTTTTAGATTCCTCGTGGGCGAGAACTCTGTTCGAGTCGAATAGAATTCTCACCCTACCATCTTTGATGATTAGAGGAATTTTTAATTCTAAAGACTCCTTTTTAGTAAGTAAAAACAAATGGAGTCGGAAGAATATTTATTTAAAAAATATTTTCATAGTAACAAATCAACTAAAAGAACCAGTCTTTGATTTCCTCTTGGACTCGAAGAGTTCTCGCCCCTTATGGGTTACCTTCCAGGTTACCAAGAGGAAATCAAATTTAGGATGCAGACCATTTTACATCAATTGCTACTTGATCTACAATGCCGTATTCTTTGGCTTCACGAGCAGACATAAATTGATCACGATCCATATCTCTAGAAATTCGACTTAAACTTTGTCCTGTACGTTCTGCATAAATTTTTCCTACTTGGCGTCGAATTCGCATAACCTCCTGAGATTCTGAAAGTACTTCAGAAGCCTGTCCTTGGCTTCCGCCTTCAGGTTGATGAATCATGATACGAGAATGGGGTAAAGCTATCCTTTTTCCACGATCACCCCCGGCTAGAACAAAAGAAGCCATAGAAGCGGCAGTTCCAACACAAATTGTTGTTACATCAGCTTTCACGTAATTCATAGTGTCATAAACAGCAATTCCACATGTTACAGAACCTCCAGGAGAGTTTATATAAATATACAATCCTTTTGATTTTTCTTCGGCATTTAGGTATAACATAATTCCAATTAATTGATTAGCTAATTCATCATCCAAATCTTGACATAAAAATAACACCCGTTCTCGATATAATCTATTATACAAATCAACCCATTGAGCTGAAGGTTCACCGGGTAAACGAAAAGGTACTTTAGGAACACCAATTGGCATAAAAATTTTCTCCTTAAAATTTCAATTTTTTTATAAATTCTTAGTAGATTTTATTATTTTGCAATTTACATAAACAATTTTGTTGCTTTTTACTCCTAGTACCATTATACCATTTTTAAGACTCGAAGAGTTCTCTAACCATCAAAGATGGTAACAAGAGGAGTTAAAATGGTAAATAAGTTTTTATATGCAAGCATTCTAACCATCTTAGAGTCAAAAAACATTTGTCGAATTGTTCCATTTTATACAATAAAATTTTAATAAAATAAAAACAGAAACTTAAGTGGATTTTACCGATAAATTTCCAAGAGATCAAATATTTTTTTCTCTAAATATTTTGAAATAGAACTTGACTCGAAGAGTTCTCGCCTAAGAGGAAAAGGAATTATTTCATGACCGATTTCCCAAAGTTGTTTTTACTTTGTAAAAACGAATTGTAAATATTCTATCATTTTGGTTCCCCTTATGGGCAACCTTTAACATTGTGAATGTTAAGGTTGCCCAGGGGTTAACCAAAACGGATTATATCATGAGGAAGTCGATTCAAATAGAAAGAATAATTAAAAATTCCTCATGGATGATAATTCTATTCGACTCGAACAGAGTTCTCGCCCCTTATGGGTTACCTTTTCAAGGTTACCAAGAGGAATCTAAAAATTTTCTAAATTTGTAAGAAGATTGTAGCATCAGTTTTAGATAACCGTTATTACTATCTGAATATAATTTTTACTCTTATTACCCTTATGGGTTTACTTTAAAGTTACCAAATAAAAATAAAGCTTCAGACAAAAGTACCATTTTTAATGGGCAAACTGGTAAAAAATTACGAAGGTATTCTGAAAAATCCTTTATCAGTTTTTATGGTATCATAAAACTATCGACCCTTTTAAAAATTTTTAATTTTTCCTCTTAGGCGAAAACTCCTCATAGTACTATTGGAAATGTTAAACCATTAATACCATCATAACATTCTAAATGGTAAAGATGGGTAAAATCTTGGAGTCAAAAAGGATATTGCTTCTAACAAATTTTATTTGAACAAAAAATAAGTAAAAAATTTTAAGTAAATAAAAAATTTTATTTACTTAAACCAATTATTTTGCTAATGATTCCCAACTAACAGTTACATCATCTAAAAGAACAGAACTATTGTAAATTTCAAGAATAATTACTAAAAATACAGCAAAAAGTGCCATAACTACACCCATAAGTACAGTTGTTCCCCATCCAGGTGCTACTTTACCATATTCTGAATTTAATGGTTTTAATAATGTACCTAAAGCTGTTACTTTCCCTGTATCTGAAAGATTTTGTTTTGTTTTTGTTCCTGTTGCCATTGATAAAAAAAAATTTCTTAGATTTTTTTTACTTTCTGTAATATCATTAAAAATGAAATAAATAATTAATTAACTCTTATTGGGCGAAAACTCTTCGAGTCTTCTTTTTATTATTTTTGCGAAATTATTTTGCAATTTTTCCGATAGAATTTTTTGAAACAAAAAATTTGACTCGAAGAGTTCTCCTCATGGGTGAGAATTCTATTCGAATCTAACCATCAAAGATGGTAACAAGAGGAGTAAATTAACAATTATAACCTTTATTTAATTTGAAAAATTTTTATATATAAGGAACTCTGTTCCGTTTGGCAACCTTTAGGTAGCCTAGAAAAAATAAAAATTTTTGCGAATCACATAAAATTTAATTAGGTTTTTAAAATTATGGAAAGTCCTGCTTTTTTTTATACCATCTTTTTATGGTGTCTTCTTTTAAGTATTACTGGATATTCAATATATGTAGGCTTTGGCCCACCCTCAAAAACACTTCGAGATCCCTTTGAAGAACATGAAGATTAATCTGGTTTTGTTTTTTGTTGTATTTGTCCGAATCTTCATTTTTAAAAAACAAAGTAAAATTTTTTAATCTAACGATTCATATTCATATGAATTCATAAAGAATTATTTTTGAAGAGGAAAAAAATTTTCTTTTAATTCATTACTATTCTAACATTTTTATTGTACTATGAAGACTTAAAGATTCTTTAAAATTAGAAAATTCTAAAAAATTTTCTAAATTCCTCAATACTTAATGAAGAGTTTGCTTTTTGGGCGAGAATTCTTCGAATCATTTCCTCTTGGCTCCCTCACTAAAAGACGGCAATCCAGAAAGGGTGAGCATTCTGCGACTCAAAAAAATTATTTTTGACTAAGTACTTTTGATTTTATCAAAATTTAAATAAAATGAAATATTTCTTCAGCGTACTATCTACGATGATAGACTAGTTGACAATCATTTTGTTTTAATTTTGATTCGCAAATGCTCACCCATGAGGATAAAACCACTTATAATTTAATCCAAAATTTCTTAACTAATTTATTTAACAATACGAGGAGGTTCTCTAAAGAAAATCGCAAAAAAGATAATCCCTAAAGTTCCTACTAATAAAAAAGTATAAACTAAAGCTTCCATAAAAAAATAACTTTTTTACTTAACTGGCAACAATGATTAAGAAAATAAATTTTTTATTTTCTTAGAGATTTATTTTTTATAGAGTTTAACAAAACTCTATAAAAATTTAATTAGAATTCATAAGACTTTATGACTCGAGCAGAGTTCGCCTTGTAGGCAAGATTCGAATATAATTCTCATCCGAAGTACTTCACCATTTACAATGGTCGAGGAACTCTGCTCGAGTCATCCTACCATTTTCACTGGTAAAGAAATTTTCATTCACAAAAAATTTGATTCGTGAATACTCATCCTACCATCTTTGATGGTTAGAGGAATACGAAAAAACTTGTAGTTTTTACAATATTTAAACTGATTGACGACGAGTTGAGGTATCACCCAATTTTTGAAAAGCACCAAATTCAACTTGTTCATCAATGTCAACATCAATACCGGCAAAAACATCTCGGAAAATAGTTCTTGCACCATGCCAAATGTGTCCAAAGAAAAACAATAGAGCAAAACATAAATGACCAAAAGTAAACCAGCCACGAGGACTGCTTCGGAATACACCATCGGATTGTAAAGTTGCACGATCAAATTCAAAAACTTCACCTAATTGAGCGCGACGAGCATATTTTTTCACAGTTGCTGGATCACTAAAAGTAACATTATCTAATTCACCACCGTAAAAAGTCACAGAAACACCTACTTGTTCAATACTATATTTTGATTCAGCTCGTCGGAATGGAACATCTGCGCGAACAACTCCGTCTTTATCAATAAGAATAACTGGGAAAGTTTCAAAAAAAGTTGGCATACGGCGTACATAGAGTTCATTACCATTTTTATCTTTAAAAACAGCATGACCTAACCATCCAACAGCAATTCCGTCACCACTATTCATAGCACCAGCACGAAATAATCCACCTTTTGCTGGATTATTTCCAATATAATCATAGAAAGCTAATTTTTCTGGGATTTGAGCCCAAGCTTGAGAAAGCGATTTTCCATCTGCTAGACTAGATTGAACTCTTTTTTCAATTTCTTGTTGAAAAAAACCAAGATCCCATTGATAACGAGTTGGTCCAAATAATTCAATAGGAGTCGTAGCAGAACCATACCACATTGTTCCAGCAACTACGAAAGCAGCCCAAAAAACTGCTGCAATACTACTAGACAAAACTGTTTCAATGTTACCCATACGCAAACCATTATATAAGCGTTGAGGAGGGCGAACACAAAGATGAAATAATCCACCTAAAACACCTAAAATACCTGCAGCAATATGATGCATTTTATTTTTGTGGACTATATCTTCAACCTCATACAAAAACAAAATTCTAAACTATCAATAAAATACTTTAGTAATAAGTTCTAAAAACTATCAATAAAACTACTCTCCATTTCCTACTGTATCTAAACTTAGCTCAGAGATTAATTTGTGAGCAAAGTTTTTTAAGTTTTGTGATTGTTTTCAATGTTAGAACTTCATTTTTAAAGTATAATGGGTTTTCTCGCCGTAAATAAATACGCCACCAACGACGAAATGTAATCTTTTTACGACCCAAAAATGGGAATTTGCTAAGATAGTTTACAAGAATAGTATGTGCTTTCAAAGAACAAAACTCAATTCTATAACAAGTAGGTTTTTTTACAAGATGAAGTTTCACATTACTTTGGAAAAGTACGGTAATTTCTTGTAAAACCAAGGACTCACCATACACATCTTTTTGAGTAAGAGTGAATTTTTGATCAAAACCCCATGTATCTGGAAAAAGTTTATCTTTCACTCTAAAAGCAGCATAAAAACATCCTTCAGCTTCTAGGAAGCCTGAGAGCCAACCAGTTTGTAAAGAAATATGGACACGTTGTTCTTTGAACAAAAAAGAGGGCGGACAAATTGCTTTTCCCATAGTAACCCAATGTTGAAATTGAATATATTTTTTTGGAAGAACCAAATTGCCATTAAATAAGGTCATAATTCTTTGAATACCTTTTTTGTCTTCAACCTTATATCGCCAATACCTTTCTGATTTTCGTGTAAACGATGACACTGTCCCAAATCCTAACATTGTTCTAATTTTATGAATAAGCTTAGCATCTTTTTGCCCGATTTCAAAAGATAATCGTACACGATTATCTTCAATACGTGAACAAAAACATCCATCACCTTCTGAAAAACCAATAAACCACTCTAAAAATGAAAAATCAAGATAGTTTTTATGTTCTGGTAACACATACTCTTGAAAGTTAAAAGAATTTACAAGTGCTACTGTATGAGGTGCTTCGCGTGTAGTCTCTGAGGAACCTATGTTCATACTAGAAAAATTTTATTTTTTTGTTTTCTATTGCTAGCATTTTTCTTATGTGAAAATTCTAAATCATTTTTTTTTAAAAATGATTCTAACCATCATAGATGGTATGAATATTCATTCCTCTTGGCTCCTGAAAGGTCGCCCATAAGGGAAAACACTAATACCATTTTCGATGGTTAGAGCACTCTGCGAGTCATGAGGATAAGATTCTGAATATCAAAACAAAGTTCAGATTTTACATAGTTTCCTGCTGATTATTTCTACCTCCAAAATAGTTTTGTTTGTTCTACTTACTATTGTCTGAATTTTTACTCATGTAAAAGTAAAAACTACTACCATTCGATTCTTACCATCTACGAAGGTCTGAATTCTCACCCTACCATCTTTGATGGTTAGAGGAATTTTTAATTCTAAAGAATCAATTAAATTTACGCTTTAGCAGAGCTTTAGCAAAACTTGTAAGATTAAAAAAAAAACTATTAAGGTTTTCTCTTCCTTTTGTCTGAACTCTGTTCAGATAGGTTTAAGAAAACATGGATTTTACCAATTCATTTTTCAAAATTGGACCAGAGGAATAGCAAAATGTCCCAGCATATAGCGAAGTTCTTAATAACATCTTACGATGCATTCGACCCATCAAATTAAGCCGGCACACCACCTGGATTATAAGGGTCAAATCCATCAGCTCCCCAAGAAGGCGCTACTGGTTGAACGCTTCCAGTAATACCATAAGGATCAGATACCCAAATTCCAGGTCCAAAAAGACCAGTTACATGAAATGCGCCAAAACCGAAGCAAATAAGTCCTGAAAGAAATAAATGAATTCCAAAAATTTTAGGAAGATCTAAAGCTGGATCACCTGTACGTGGATCACGAAAAAGTTCAAGATCCCAATATACCCAATGCCAAATAGATGCTGCAAATAAAGCACCAGAAAGTATAATATGTGATGCAGCTACACCTTCATAACTCCAAATTCCAGGATTAGTAGCTGTTTCTCCACTAATAGTCCATCCACCCCAAGATTGGGTAACACCTAAACGGGTAATAAAAGGAAGAACAAACATTCCTTGACGCCACATCGGGTTTAAAACAGGATCAGATGGATCAAAAACAGCTAATTCATAAAAAGCCATTGATCCAGCCCAACCTGAAACAAGAGATGTATGCATAATATGCACAGCAATTAAACGACCTGGATCATTTAAAACAACTGTATGGACACGATACCAAGGTAGTCCCATAATTATTTTTAGTTAAAATATCAAATTTTTTTACTTTCTTTCTTTACTATTATTATTTTAAATTATACCATAATTTTTAAAACAAAACTTTTATTTTTTATTTAAATTTTATTCAGATTAATTATTGTTTAATTTCAACCATCTTATTTTTTTACGAGGATTTCAAATTCTTTTGTTACTATTTCCAATGGTAACAAAAAAGACTCGAAGATTCGCAAGATTTAAAAAATTTTTAGATTCCTCTTGTTACCATCTTTCATGGTTAGAGAACTCTGTTCGAGTTGAATAGAATTCTCACCCCTCTTGGTTTCCGAAAGGTCACCCATAAGGTTACCATCTTTGATGGTTAGAGAACTCCTTTTACAAGAAACTATATTTCCTCTAACGAGAAAAAATTTTCCTTATGACTCGAACAGAGTTCTCGACCAAGAGGGATAAGCATTCCTCTAACCATGAAAGATGGTAGGATGACTCGAACAGAGTTCTTATCCACAAGGAGAATTCTATTCGAATCTTGCGAATCTTCGAGTCATGAGAATTAAATTTTTTAATCTAAAGATTCCTCTTGGGCGAGAACTCTTCGAGTCTTACCATCAAAGATGGTCTGAATTCTCACCCTACCATTGAAAATGGTAGAGGAGTCATCCTACCATTTTTAATGCTATCTGAACGTAGTTTAGACAAAAGGAGGAGTTTTTAAACTTATTTTTTAATGAAATCTATTTTATTGTTAAATGAGAAATTTTATTCTCGAAAAATTTTAAAATCTTCTGAAAAGTTTTTAAAATTTTCTACCAACTTGGAGAGTAGAAGAATATATTTTCTTTAGATGAACATTTTGTGAATCCAATAGTAAGTAAATTAAAACGTTTTTTTTCGAAAGCTTTATGATTTTTGTTTCTTACTGAGACAGACTTTCTTAGACCTCTCAAATTTGCCAAGCACCTTTTCCTTTTTTAAAAGTTTCCTTAAGTAAAAAAATATTTAATATAAAAAATTGATATGAATATTTTTATGAACGGAAAATTAACACCTCCAAGTTTAAAAAAGAATGTTAGACTACTACACAATTCCGATACCCGTTGTTTTTGTTCTCGTCTTCAGCCTTTACCCAGCGATTATGATACTGGAGACGACGATCATAATACTCAAGACACCAATTATGACATTCAAGACAACGATTCTAAGACACAAAAATCGAATAAGCTAAATTTACCACAAAATACCAACAGAAATACTCAAAATCCTAATCACCCTGGTAAGAACAAAAAGGACGAATTTACAGTAAAATCTGATTTAAAAAAACTTCACGCCTTCTATAGCTGGTCACGGAAGCATTTAAAGCGTGAAAAATATGGTAAAATTTTATTTGCTGAATTATTTGAATATTACAAAAGAGATGTTAAGAACGACTTTGCTTTAACTGAAGTAAGCTTTGCAAAATGGATACTCCAAGCTTTTTTTGCACGCGAGATACCTGTGAATAAAACTCGAGTGGTTGCGAGTTCAAGTAAAAACGATAAACCACATAAGCCGAAAGGAATCATTTATCTGGGAGTTGTGTATGTTGATACTACAAAGTCTAAAGGTACCGAAGATGAGGTAAAAAAAACTATTACATAACAGCAAGCAGCGAAAATCGTCTGCTTGCTTCTAACTAACCTATCAAATACTATGACTCGAAAATTCCTCTAACGAGAAAAATTTTCTTCGACCATTTTTTGTCTGAACTACGTTCAGATGTAAATGGTAGGATGATTCCTCATGACTCGAAGATTCGCAAGATTCGAATAGACTCGAAGATTCTGACCATCTCTCATGGTATGAATGCTCACCCCTTATGGAAAACACCAATACCATCTTCGATGGTTAGACCTTTCAGAAGCCAAGAGGAGTTCTCGCCCCTTATGGGTTACCTTTCAGGTTACCAAGAGGGGTGAGAATTCTATTCGAATCGAACAGAGTTCCTCTAACCATGAAAGATGGTAGGATGAGAATTCCTCTTGTTACCATCTCTGATGGTTAGATTCGAATAGACTCGAACCGAGTTCTCGCCCAAGAGGAATTCTCACCCTACCATTGAAAATGGTAGAGGGGAACTCCTTATGGATAAGCATTCCTCATGACTCGAAGAGTTCTCGCCCCTTATGGAAAACACCAATACCATCTTCGATGGTTAGACCTTTCAGGAGCCAAGAGGAATTCTATTCAGACTAGGTTACCACAAGGAGCAAAGGGTATTGAACTTTGCTTTGTCTAGCATCCGTAATGGGCAAACTAGATTAATATAACGTAGTAAAAGCAAAAACGAAGTTAATTTTTACAGAGTAAAAACAAAACCACAAAATAAGGTTATCATAAAAAAATTATTTGTGGTTTTAGTTTGAATTTGTATTCCTTAAAAAAAAGAAAAAGGGTTAGGAGCTTAGTTGGTTAGAGCGTACCGCTACTAAGGCTCTTTTTTTGTAACACACACGACCTTGTTGACCATTCGCGTTATTCAACCCTAAGTCTTGTGCTCTTTTGTCTAACTCTTCCCAAGTTTGACTTTGATTGGGCTTTAATTGAATACCCTCTATCTCACTTACATACTTCTTGAATTCTGGTATTATTGGATAGTGTATAGAAGTTTTCAACATAAGATAACTATATTGGTTTGACAAAATCTTGTGGTGACATTCAAGAAGTTCTTCGACCTTAGTATTACGATAATATGGTAATAAACCAGAAGTATGGTCGGTATATAATCTAAGATTGTTTATTATTTTTTTTGCATATTTTTGTGGAAGGAGATGATCTACCCCACTTAATTCTTGAAAATTTTGAATGTCTTGTCCCATACCTAAACCATAGAGTTGATATTCAATATAAGGAACAACCAGATTAGTATTTAGCCCGTATCTCCCCAGGTAAGTTTCTTCAAGCTCACTTGTTACCTCATTTTTCCCTTCTTCATACCCTTGAAGTAGACGATCCATATGATTCGCTCTCGTGGCTTTTAAACCTTTAAAATAGGAGCAAATTGAATACTCAGAATCAATTAGTTTTTTTTGAAAATGCTGAATAGAATCAGCTATTAAATCTCTATAGGTTGAAGGTGATGATTGTTGATAAGGTATTTTTCGAATGAATTGCCCAGGTTCAGTTCGAATCTTATTTATCATAGGTGTCGTTAGGATTGACGTTGCATCTTCTGGTCCACGCACTCCCATTGCACGACCAAGCAAAAGTGGGACAATACGATCCACTTCAGGGTCTGTAGCTGGAAAAATAATTCCAGAAGGATTGTTTTCTATTTCTACTTTTTTTTCAAAACCTTTAAATTCTTTTTTAGTATTTTTAGGACGAGCGACTAAAAGTGCTTGAAATGCTTTAACTTTTGAATCACGAAAACTTGCACTTTTTTGCAGTTGTTCTTCTTGAGTTAAAGGTAAAGATTCTAAAAATTCATTAAATAATTCTAGAGTAAACTCAGGAAAAGTATAGGTATCTAAAAATGAAAGTAATTTTGATAAATCTTGATTTTCAAAAGTCCAACTTATTAATTCTTGGATCTGGTTTTCCGGAAGTTTTAACACTTGTAATACACGTATGAATTGGTCAGGTTTTGTTTCTTCAAAAAAAAAACTGAAACCCACATTAAAGCTGATCTAAATCCCCTAATAACTTGTTTTGAACATGTTTCAAAAAGTGCATTGCGCTCTATAAGAGCTTGAAATTCAAGACCAAATCTAGCATCTAAAAGAATATCCATCCAACTTTGCCAATAAACCGCATGGACTTCGTTTTCTGTTTCAAGGAAATTTTGTATTGTAGCAAATAAAGCAGAGCAAACAATGGTGCAATACTCCCACTCTTTAATTTTTGGACAGAGTTCACTAAGACAATCCTCATGAAGTAAAAATGTTTGAGAATCTTGATTATGTTGATAAAATCTAATAGTGCTTCTAGAACAACCGTCCCATTCACGAAGATCCCACTCTAAATCATATTCAGCCCCTTCGTCACTGGAGTCCCAAACTGTAGACCTCATAGAATCTTTGTCTTTAAAACAATAAATATAATCACTCACTAATTCTTGCAAGCTATTGTTGGAACAACAATGGTCGAGAATCATTTTTGCGCTTTCTAAATCATATGGCCATTCATATGGACAACCTGTTGCAAACTTGGTTTCAGTCAGATAAAGGATATTGGGAAACTCGATTGATTTGTTCATATTTAAAAAATTTATATAAATTTGGATTTGAAAATTATATTCTTGGCTCCTATCTTTTTTACCCTCTTGGTAACCTGAAAGGTAACCCATAAGCGAAAACACCAATACCATCTATGATGGTTAGATTCGAATAGGATTCTCCTCATGGTAACCTGGAAGGTAACCTTCCAGGTTACCATGAGGAACTCTGTAATCATCATACAACGAATACTAATCTAGAGAGTTATTTTTGTCACTATATTTTTCTAATAATTTTTGAATCAATTTTGACATCCAATATGCGAGTGGCAAGCCAATACCTACATATGCAGTAAAAATTTGAAGTGGAGCCGAAATCTTGCCAAAAACAGGCAAGGATGGCTCATAAGTACTTACGGCGATATTTTTTGAATAAGTAGCTTGTTTAAGAGATTTATTTCGTAAAAAATCTAAGTTTTGTTCATCACAAATTATTATCGGATTTGTGACTAAGTGTGATCCACCAGCAGCACCTGAACCTGATCCAGGATCAGGATCTCTGGGAAAATGTCTTTTAAATTGCTCGAGAGGAATTCCTTGACATGAGTCAGTTATTACCCTGGAAGGCAATGTTCCACTAGCGTGCTGAACTACATCGTTTAGAAAAGTGAAGAAATCATCCAATCCGATTTCGTAAGTTCGGGAGGCCTGTATTCCGTTTTGAGGATATCCTCTTACTTGCATACTTAAGTGTTCACCTTTCCTAGTTGTTTTCTGATATGTCTGTGCTATCACTGGACTTGGATCAACAACTTGTGTAGTTACCGTAATTTGGAGAACACCGTTTTCATGATCAAAAGTTATTAGACCAGCATCTTGTAATACTTCCAATTGTACCATTCCTGAATTTAAGGCTTCATCGAGGCCTACATACGTATTACCTTCTCGAAGACGTTTTGTCATTTTATAATGAAAGTCTCTACTTTGTCTACTCATTACAGTCGGGAATGGGCGATGTAAGATTTCTTGTTGTGCTACTTGCCCTGCTTTTTTTACAACTTTTCCCCCAACTTCCAAGAATGAAACAGCTCGAGCTGCTTGTTCAAAAGGAAACACCAGTTGAGCAACTGGAAGAGGCAATACATTAGATGGCCCAAGCCAACTAATAATATACACTAATCCTCTTGCAGTTGAACGCAAACTAATACTAAAAGGGAGTGGTAATCTCATAGTTTATTTAAGTTTATTTCGTACTATTACTTTTAAAGCAAACCATAATTCACAAGAGATGGTCGCACATCTTCCTCGAGTGAATTATAAATCATCTTTTTTTAGTTGTCAAGTATTATTAAATCATATAAAAAACACTACCTAGTTTTTTATAAAACATCAGATAAAAATAAAATTTTTATTTTATACTCTTTTGAAGGTATATAACTCTTTATGGGTATGAAATTTAAAAACAAAAATGTTTTTAAATTTTGAACAAGTACAAGTTTTTAAAACTTAAAAAGGGTGTTGGGGAGGTTTAAAAATGGTTTAAAACTTGATTTAAATTTTTTTTGTGTATAATATACACTACATTTCTGTGATTTTGGTTATCTTTATTTAAAGTGTTTTGAACAATTTTAAGCTTTATTTTATTTTTAGTTATAAAAAATATTTTTCATTCATGAAAACTGATTTTACGAATGTCTTTTATTTAAGAAAGTAAAAATTTTTTCATTCCTCTTGGGCGAGAACTCTGTTCGAGTCTTTTTAAATTTACGGAAGTCACTCAAAATCTGATTAATCAACTTAAAAAAGAATACGGAACGCAAATTAATTTAGAGGTTGATTCTGAAAAATTAGAAAAAATTGTACAAGAGCATCTGTGTCAAGAAATTTTATCTATTTCTAAAAAGTTCACAGAGTTCCAATATTCTTTCTCCAGCGTTCCTATATTTACTTTATTTACCTTCTTAAATAAATACAAATAATCTGACCTTGTGAATGCCACTTGCCATTCTTGAAGTAATACCATATACAGAATTAATCTTAATTTAGCACAGAAAAAATTTTTATTAAAATTTTTCATATGCTTAAAAGCTTCTGAATAAAAAATAGTAGATTCAGTAATTTTCTCTTCTGATTTTTTTGAAAGAGATTTAGACTTTTTCGTAGTACTAAAGAGCTTTTCTCGAATTGTAGTAGGAATTGCTTTTTTAAAGTTACGCGTTAAGTCATGATCAATTACACGATCAACTTCTTCAACTAAAATTTTGAAACATTCTGATTCAAATCTTGTAATATCTTACTATACAAAAGCTCTAAAAAAAGATAACTAAAACTTGCTTTTGTACAATTATGTGGTATCCTATAAATATATTAACATTTCATTTAAAAACCATATTTAATAATTTATGGGTCATATGTTTTTTATGGAATATAAATAAAATTTATATTCACCTAAAATTATTGCAGAGAGAAGAAAAACTAAATAAATTCAAGCAAATTAAGATATTAATTTGGAAGTCTAAACCTAAAAAAGTGTAAACCTAAAATTAAAATGATTTTAAAAAATTTTTAAAATTCTTACCATTTTCCTCGTGGTATCATTGTAACATTTTCAATGGTGAGATGGTAGAGAACTCTGTAACCATCAAAGATGGTAGAGTCAATGGTTATAATACTCTTCCCTCAAAAAGGTTCCCGTGCGGAAATATAAACTCATAAGGAATATTTAGATGATAGTTAATGCTAGAACTATGTGTACAAAATGTGACTCGTGATGTCATAAAATATCAAGATGAGCATTCTTATTTTTAAAATATGAATTGAACAGAGTTCTACCATTTTTAATGGTACCAAAAGAAGGTACAGTTTTATAAAAATAATAAGTAAAAACAAATAAAAATAGGAAGTTATATGAGCTCTGCAAAATTAATACACGATTTCCTTGAAGCAAAAAGTGAAAAATACAAATTATTAGAAAAAGACCAAAACATGGAAGAAGTACTTTCGGAAAGTTCGGAAAGTTTTGGCTCAATATTTGATAAGATTGTGAGTCAACCAAGAAAAATTCAAAATACAAAACATATTTCGATCTTCAACCCTATACACAAAGAAACACCCACTAAAAAAATACAAAAACAAAAAGCTATTTCACAAACAAATTATATAGTTTTAAAAAAATGGGTTGAGAGCGAAATAAGCGAAAACCCCACTATGTATCAATCTTTAAGTTTTTTATATGAAAATTTTAAAAAATATACTACTCAAGAGAATCTTCCTACAACTCCAAAACGGCTTTTTTCAACTAGTTTAGAAACTGTCTTAGAAAAACGTGATATTACAATTGAAAAAAAAGGACTTCCCAAGAAGTTCGAATTTATGGAATTGAACTGAAAAATTATGATTTAGATTCGAATAGACTCGAAAATTCGCAAGATTCGAATCCTACCATCTTTGATGGTTAGAGGAGAAGTCTCCTAAAATAGAAAAAATTAGTTCTATTTCTGACTAACTAGGGTTGTGATTATAATAGGTTTTTAAAAAAATAAAATTTACTAAAAATACAAAATTGTTCATGAATATTTTACTTATACTTCGTTTTTTAGACGAAAGTTATCAACTAGAAAAAAGAGAAGTAGACTCTTTTTTTAAAAAGTATTATTTAGATAGTGTAAAATCTAAATTATTTTCTGAGCTTGAAGCTAAACTCAAAAATTCTTCAGTATTTAGTGGTGCTAGTAAAGAAAAAGTTGATCCAATTGCTTTAGCCTTATCAGAGTATTTTTGCCTATCGGAAAAGCAAATAAAGCAAGCGTGGGAAAATTTTCTGAAAGAAAATGATGAAGAATTTACAGAAGAAGCAAATAGACTTTTGGATTCGAATGCTAAAAATAATGGCAATCCTTTTTCATAATAGCTAAAAAATCATATTTAATGTGAAATTTTCTGTAGGTTTTTGCTACTGTTAAAATATTTTCTAATTTTATTGACTCGAACAGAGTTCTCTAACCATGAAAGATGGTAACAAGAGGAAAAGTAATAGTACGAAATAAACTGAACTTCACAATCTTATTTGAACAGGGTTCTACCGTTTTTAATGGTGAAAAAAGATAGAATCTTTAGTTTGAACAAAATTTTGTCAATATTTTACTAGTATTACAGAACATCCTTATAAATAACCTCTACTTCTAAGTTTTTAGTAACTCGAATACTAACGGACTTCCAGTTTTCAGGTCTAGAACTTACTCTGCAGATCTGGTTAATAGAATTACTACTAATCTATATCTCCTAATTATTAGTAATTCTACCTTTTTAATTTGTTTACTTTTTGAAGGTATCTTTAAAAATATAAATTTTAAGTCTCACTCTGAATTCTATTCAGACTATATTACCGTAAGAAACTTAGTTCAAATTAAATTAATAAACTAATTAACTACAAATAATTCACTTGATAAACAGTTTTCTAATATGGAATACTATTTATTAACAAATCGAAATAAAACTTTTTAACTAATGTTGAAAAATTTGAATACTTACAAATTGAATTTGAATTTTTCAATTATTATTTAAAAAAGTTGCTCATAAACGAGCATTCCTACTGGTAACCTGGAAGGTAACCCATAAGGGGCGAGAACTCCTTATGGATAAGCATTCATACCATCGTAGATGGTAAGAATCTTCGAGTCATGCCATTTTTTTTTTAAAAAAGGTAGTGAATGATTTTTTTAATAAAATTTTCGATTTTGAGAAATAAAAAAATTGTTTAAAGAGAAAAATTATCATGACTGCTATTTTAGAAAGACGTGAAAGCGCTAGCCTTTGGGCTCGCTTCTGTGAATGGGTTACTAGTACTGAAAACCGCTTATATGTAGGTTGGTTTGGTGTTCTAATGATCCCTACTTTATTAACTGCAACTTCTGTATTCATTATTGCGTTCATCGCTGCTCCTCCAGTGGACATTGATGGTATTCGTGAGCCTGTTTCAGGTTCTCTACTTTATGGAAACAACATCATTTCTGGTGCTATTATTCCTACTTCTAACGCAATTGGTTTACACTTCTACCCAATTTGGGAAGCTGCTTCTTTAGATGAATGGTTATACAACGGTGGTCCTTACCAACTTATCGTTTGTCATTTCTTCTTAGGAATTTGCTGCTACATGGGTCGTGAGTGGGAACTTTCTTTCCGTTTAGGTATGCGTCCTTGGATCGCTGTAGCTTACTCTGCACCAGTTGCAGCTGCTACTGCTGTATTCATCATTTACCCTATCGGTCAAGGTTCTTTCTCTGATGGTATGCCTCTGGGTATTTCAGGTACATTCAACTTTATGATTGTATTCCAAGCTGAGCATAACATTTTAATGCACCCATTCCACATGTTAGGTGTTGCTGGTGTATTTGGTGGTTCTTTATTCTCTGCAATGCACGGTTCTTTAGTAACTTCATCTTTAATCCGTGAAACTACTGAGAATGAATCTGCTAACGCTGGTTACAAATTTGGTCAAGAAGAAGAAACTTACAACATCGTAGCTGCTCACGGTTACTTTGGTCGTTTAATTTTCCAATATGCTTCTTTCAACAACTCTCGTTCTTTACATTTCTTCCTAGCTGCTTGGCCAGTTATTGGTATTTGGTTTACTTCTTTAGGTATTTCAACTATGGCTTTCAACCTAAATGGTTTCAACTTCAACCAATCAGTTGTAGATTCTCAAGGTCGTGTAATTAACACATGGGCTGATATTATCAACCGTGCTAACTTAGGTATGGAAGTTATGCATGAGCGTAACGCTCATAACTTCCCACTTGATTTAGCTTCAGTTGAAGCTCCATCAGTAAACGGCTAAGTTTTAGCTGTTGTTTGAGTCTTTAGAATGAAAAATTTCTTTTGTAAAAACTTCGCTTTTATAAAATTTTTTTTAAATATATAAAAATTTTTATGAACTAAGTTGTTGCACAAGATAATGTTTATGTCCCACAATTGTGGGACATAAACATTATTTTATTGGTACTCTATGATTCGTGATTAAACTCGGTTGATTTAAAAATTTGTTAATATAAAGATTCTTTAGAATTCTTTAGATTCTTACCATCTATGTAACTATCATAGATGGTAAGGTATAGAATTCTCACCCTACCATTTTCCTCTTGTTACCATCTTTCATGGTTAGATTCGAATAGAATTCTCACCCTACCATTGACTCGAAGAGTTCTCGTCCAAGAGGAAAATGGTAGAGGAGTCATAAGGAAAGTTTTTTCTCGTTAGAGGATTTGTAAAATTATATTTATTTGACTCGAAGAGTTCTCGCCCAAGAGGAGTTCTCGCCCCTTATGGAAAACACCAATACCATCTTCGATGGTTAGACCTTTCAGGAACCAAGAGGAATTTTCACCCCTTATGGGTTACCTTTCAGGTTACCATGAGGAAAACTCTGTTTGAGTCCATGGTCGAAGAATTAAAAATTGTATTTTGTATGGTAACTTTGTTAAAATAAATTAGTAAAGAGAACTACTCAATTCTTCTTCGAAGAATTCTACGCTCTAGTTCAATAAAAATATATATTATAAAAAAAAGATAAACTAAATTTAAAAACATTAGAAATAATGGAATTTCATAAAAAAATTTGGTTTACTAATTATTTAGGAAAAACATGCGAGAAAAAGAAAAATTATTTAGGATTCCGCCCCCACCTCGGCCGACAGTATCCACTAGAGAAATTCAGTCTATTACTGTAAAAAGTTGTTTACCGTGCTTTTCACTAGGATTTTTTCTTGGTCTATTAAGTGGAAGTTTTATTCTGTTAGCTTTAATTAATTCTTTGCTGTGATTATTTAATTAAATGTTTATTAGAATAAAAAGTATCGACTCGAAGATTCGCAGAATGCTTATCTCTCTTGGTAACCTGAAAGGTAACCCATAAGGGTCGAGAACTCTGTTCGAGTCATAAGGAAAGTTTTTTCTCGTTAGAGGATTTGTAAAATTATATTTATTTGAGTTTGACTATCTACGATGGTAGCCCCTTATGGGTTACCTTTCAAGTTACCAAGAGGAAATTTTATTCAAATTACCCTTTTAAAACTATTTTTTATGGATTTTATTTTTTTATTTTTTTTACTTTTGTGTATCGATTTACTTTGTATTTCTAGTTTATTTTATTTTTTAACTAAAAATTATTCAATTAAACTTATTCGGCAACGTTTTACAATAAAACTTGTAAATCAGGAAACTCGTTTTGCGGCTATTGACTTAGATGAAAATGTCGATGAATTAATTAGTTTATTACAAAAAGAAGAATTATTGAATGACGAATTATTGGTGAAAATAAATACTTTTAAACAAATTTTAAAAGATTTGAAACGCTCTTTTGCGCCAATTTTAAATCGATAATTACTTCTATTATTCAAATTCAATTATTATGGATACAAAAATAAATAAAATTTTTTGTTTTTTCGTAGCAGTAGTTTTTTTTTGTATTTTTTTTGTTTTGAAACTACTGCAATGAATACTCCGAAAAATGATCGAATAATAATTTTTGAGAGAAAAAGTAGACCAGTGAAAGATTTATTTGATCTACAAAGAGAACGAATGACTTCTTCCAATAGAAAAGCTGAAGCTTTGTTAAAAAATCAAACCTCAAAAGATAACTCAATTTTGAGTAAAATACGAAGAAAGTTTCCATCAAGTTCTTTAAAAATTACGAATTCTTTAGATTCCTTAGATCAAGGTTCAATAAGAAGGCTGGAAAGTCGAAATTCATTGCAACGATCTCTATTACGGTCTTTACCAGCTTCGCGTCCTTTTACTAGACAACGAATACAATTCAGAAACCCAAGAATACCAAAAGCTGGCGAATTTCTAAAATTATCCCCTATTCTCGAGAAATTGATCGACAATTATACAGTAGACGATGTAAAGGACGCTGTGAATTTTCATTTAATAGAAAAAATGAAAATTGGTTCCAATCCTATATCGATTTACATTGACAATCTTACTGAACAAATTGATCAACTGGACAGAAAGTATCAAGAAATTGAATTAAACCGACAGTTTTTACTACTAGAAAATAAAATTGGAGTTGAAGAATCTTGGTCAGCTGAGGAAATTTTTCAAGAACAAAGTAAGTTAATAAAAGAAAAAAACCGAGCACTCGAGTCAAAACAAATTTGGGAAAATTTAATTAAAGAGCTTGGGTCAAATGTTAGTTTTCAAGAAGCAACTAAAATTTTTGAAAATATATTAAAAAGTCCACAAGTAATTTTGGTTTCAACTCAAAATAAATCATTTAAAGATGAGCTCATAGCAGAAAAAGCTGCTTTTGGCTTAGTCTATGAAAGTGATTATTTTAAAAATCCAGAAAATCAGTTAATCGTTTCACCATTGGCTCTGTATTCACCAAGTGATGATATTACAAAAGGTTCCTACGCCGTTAACCCCACGTTAGGGGCTATTAGTAATTATCTAAATTTACACTTGGAAGTCACGAATACTAGAATAGAAAAGTTGCAACGAAATGTGGAAAAACTTCGCAAAGAAAAAAACTTATACTGGTTGAATGAAAGCAGGAATGAAGAAGCAAATAATTTAAGAACAGATCTCCGTGATAGCCTAGTAGAAAGAATGGAATGTGAGGCTATAAATGATTATATTCAGGTATTTCTAGAAAGCTCTCGCTTTTTTACGCAAGTGGCTTATCTAGAGGTAAAAGCTATAAATCTAAAGGCTGCTCCCTCGAACGAGTTGTTTTTGAAAAAGGAAAGAATTAAAAGCATTTTTCATTATTTTCATCCTGGAACGCTTTCAACGCGTATACCATTTAAAGGGAGCTTTCAAATGCTTTTAGAGCTTAAAGCACTTCGCGTTTTAAAAACCGAATTTAGAAATAATACCTGGTGGAGATTGAATTCTGAAGATCTTTTGAATGAGGTTCCTGCGTATGAAAAAAGATATATTCGGGATTGTTTTAAAGAAGAATTTTTAGGAGAACCCGATTTTATAAAATTAGTAAAACCTGACGAAGATGATTTTACATGGATAGATTCAGATTATCCGTATCCTTCTTAACTACGATTATTGAAAAATAAATTCTTAGTTGTGTTTTCACCAATTTATAGACTTATGCTTTCACAAAAAATGTACATTTCTTATAACAAAATTTTAAAAATTTTCGAGTCAATCCTACTCTAAAGATTCGTGAATACTCCTTGTGGACAAGAACTCTGTTCGATTTAAAAAATTTTTAGATTAAATTTTTTAATCTAAAGATTCCTCTTGGGCGAGAACTCTTCGAGTCTTACCATCAAAGATGGTCTGAATTCTCACCCTACCATTGACTCGAAGAGTTCTCTAACCATGAAAGATGGTAACAAGAGGAAAATGGTAGAGGAGTCATCCTACCATCTTTGATAGTTAGAGGATTGCCATCAAGAATTATAAAATTTTTATTTTTATGAAATAAATTTTTTGTAAAAATAGTTCTCCTTAGGGTCCCATCGCTGATGATAAAGAATTCTAGTCGAATCTATCATTTTAGATGGTACCGCCATGACTCAATTTTAACAAAGTTAAAACAAAAGAAATCTTCTCAATTTTTATTATCAAAGATGGTTAGAAGACTCATTCACTCGAACAGAGTTTTTAACCATCACACCATTCTAAATGTTACAGATAGTAATAAGAGGAAAATGGTAAAAACATAATTGTTTTACCCTAAAAAAATTACCACGAGGGTTGAATAGTATAGTTAGCTGTAACATTTAGAATGATATTACTTTTGGTGCATTGTTTTTACCTCGTAAAAATGACTTTAAGTCAGATGGTAAGAAAGTATAAAAAATACAATTTAATCTTGAAGAATTTTTCTTTTTGTTAGTATCTAAGATAATAATAATCTTCGAGTCCTCACGGTAACCTCCTTTTGTCTGAACTACAACCTCCTTTTGTCTGAACTACGTTCAGATTTGAGGTAAGAGTATTCATACCATCGTAGATGGTTAGAATCAAATACATTTATAAAATTTTTAAAAACCTTTATTATAAAAGAAAATGGCTTTTTCACTTTTAACAACTCTTTGTTTAGTTTTTACAATCGTATTTTTTTGTATTTTAATTTTTTTAATAAAATATTATTTTGAAAATTTTTACCTAGTTTGTCTTCCTCTAACAACTTTCAAATGGATGCACATTCCAATCATTGCTATAAACTTTAATATTACTTGTCGAGAATTTTTCAAATTAAAAACTTATTTAGAAAAAGAAAATAAAGTTTTGAGTTCTGAAATACTTCAAAAAGTAGAAGAAATGGAAAAAAATATCAATATTATTGAAACAGGTTTAAATAAAGCAGCTAACGAATCTAAGTTGGAACTCTAGTTTAAAATATTTGGATTCGTAAGATTCGAAAATTCTCTACCATCTTTGACGGTACCATGAGGAATACTCACCTAAAGAGGATTTGGAAAATTACATTCATCTAAGATGGTTAAAATCAAACAATAACTAATCTCCTCATGGCTCCTGAAAGGTCTAACCATCGAAGATGGTATTGGTGTTTTCCATAAGGGGTGAGAATTCTATTCGATTCTTACCATCAAAGATGGTCTGAATGCTCACCCCTTATGGAAAACACCAATACCATCTTCGATGGTTAGACCTTTCAGGAGCCAAGAGGAATTTACAAAATTTTTAGAATTTTCTAATTCTAAAGAATCTTTAGATTAAAAAATTTAATCCTCATGACTCGAAGAGTTCTCTAACCATCGAAGATGGTAACAAGAGGGGTGAGAATTCTATTCGAATCTAAAAATTTTTTAAATCTTGCGAATCTTCGAGTCTAACCATTGAAAATGGTAGAGGAGTCACCCTACCATCTTTGATGGTTAGAGGAAAAAAATATTTGCTTAAATATACGCTAAAACGCGATGTAAGGCCTATCTAAGTGTCTTTATGGCGAATCCCCTTAGGAATATCATGAATTAAATACAATTACTAGTTATACGATATAAGAGTTTAGAGACTAGAGTGCTTTATCTCAAGAGTTTAATTGCTATTATAAATAATATAAATAAATTTAAATAAGGATATTCATGAAAATATGTTTTTATTTCATCTTCAAGTCACGTTTCACGATAAATGGCTCGCATACTTTTGAATACAATTGATTCTTTAGAATTAAAAATTCTAAAAAATTTTTACAATTCCAGTTTTGTAAATTAATGAAATGGGCTATGGTGAACCCGTACCCTTTTGCAAGATTTAAAAAATTTTTAGATTCGAATAGAATTCTCACCCCTCTTGGTAACCTTGACTCGAACAGAGTTCTCGCCCAAGAGGAAAAGGTAACCCATAAGGGGCGAGAACTCTTCGAGTCATGAGGATTAAAATTTTTTAATCTAAAGATTCTTTAGATTCGAATAGACTCGAAGATTCTGACCATCTCTGATGGTATGAATGCTCACCCCTTATGGGCGATCTTTCAGGAGCCAAGAGGAGTTTTCTAACCATGAAAGATTGTAACAAGAGGAGTTCTCATCCCTTATGGGTTACCTTACAGGTTACCATGAGGAACTCTGTTCGAGTCATCTATGAGGATGGTTAGACCTTTCAGGAGCCAAGAGGAACAAACTTTAGGAAAAATCTTTAGAGTCAAATAAACCAAAAATAGGTCTATTTCTCTTGGTAATCTCAATGAGATTACCAAGAGGAAGTATTAAGTCCAACAAATTTTTTTTACTAAAAGATACAATTTGAACTAAGATAAATTAGATAATTGAAGATTCTTTAGATTCTTCTTGGCTTCTGAAAGGTCTACCTATCGAAGATGGTATTGGTGTTTTCCATAAGAACTCGAAGATTCTAACCATCTACGATAGTAAAGATTCGAATAGAATTCTCACCCCTCTTGGTAACCTGAAAGGTAACCCATAAGGGACGAGAATTCTTCGAGTCATGAGGAATGCTTATCCATAAGGAGTTCTCCTCATGGGTGAGAATTCTATTCGAATCTAACCATGAAAGATGGTAACAAGAGAGGTGAGCATTCTGCGAATCGAATAGAATTTCACCCCTCTTGGCAACCTTTAGGTAGCCCATAAGGGTCGAAAACTTTGTTCGAGTCCTTTTTGTAACCTAACAGTTACCCCATAAGGGACAAGATTGTAAAATGAGGAACTCTGTTCGATTCGAATAGAATTCTCACCCTACCATTGACTCGAAGAGTTCTCGTCCAAGAGGAAAATGGTAGAGGAATCATGAGAAAAAAAATCCTATGCTCCAAAATGTGAACTATAAGTTTCTAATTTAACCGATTTTTTAGGTTACTAAAGTTTCTATGTTTTTAAATATAAAAATTGGACATATTTTATTCTTTATTTTTTTAATTAAATTTTATGACTCGAAGAGTTATCTCTTCGAGTCATGAGGAGTCATCTTACTATTTTCACTAATCGAGGATAATTCTTCAAGTCTTCTATGAACAAAATAAAATGTTTATAGTTTTTTTGTAAAAAAATTATAAACATTTTTTTTCTAATTGTTCTAACCTTTTTTCCTGTTGTTCCAACTGTTTTTCTTGCCTTTTTAAAATCTCTAAACTTTGGTTTTGATTTTCAATTATAATTTCAAATTGTTCAGAAAGTGTGAATTGTTTTTTTAAAATTTTTTTTTTTGTAAAAATGCTATTAGGGTATAACACAAAATTTGAGACCCAGCAAAAACAAATAGGCCAATCATAACCCAAACTATGTCTGATCTGAAAACGCTAGAACGTTGATACAGAGAAGTTGGTCTGCTAGAATCTACTGCAATTTCAGCAATTATATTTCTACTTGTACTTAGTTCATTACAATTACCAGAAACTTCACTAGTAGAAGTAGAAATAGAGACGATTTTATTTTGGTTTACTAAAAATTGTTGTGATAAAGTTCCAAATTTGGTTTGAGGTCTTTCAAAGTTTGATTGTAATGATCCTTGAAGTTCAACATATTCTCCAGAGGATAAATATCGATTCCCATCGATACCTAGATGATTTAATTGAGAGATGGCCTGTTTTTTATTAATAGCTTTTTGTTTGAGATTATGTGTAATTGAATCTGCAGCTTTCGAAATTTCAACTTTAGCCAAATTCTGTTTTAGTTCTAGTTCATATTTTTTCAAGCGATAACTCTTTTTTTGCTCATGAACTGCCAAACCAGCAATTGCTGCAGTGGTATGTCCAGTTAAAGTACCTGCAGGCTTTTCTTTCCAATTTTTACCATAAGTTTCAAGCCCGGGGCCCAAAACATTTCCAACTCCTTTTATTAAAGAATTTATCATAAATTTTTTTTCCTTTCTTTACTCATGACTCCTCTACCATTTTCCTTTTGTTACCATCTTTGATGGTTAGAGAACTCTTCGAGTCAATGGTAGGGTGAGAATTCAGACCATCTTTGATGGTAAGACTCGAAGAGTTCTCGCCCCTTATGGGTTACCTTTTCCTCTTGGGCGAGAACTCTTTTCGAGTCAAGGTTACCAAGAGGAATCTTTAGATTAAAAAATTTAATCTAAAAATTTTTTAAATCGAACAGAGTTCCTCATGGATGAGAATTCTATTCGAATCTTGTCCCTTACGGGCTACCTAAAGGTTGCCAAAAGGAATGAGAATTCTTCTTGCTAACCTGAAAGGTAACCCATAAGGGGCGAGAACTCTTCTAACGAGAAAAAACTTTCCTTATGGATAAACATTCCTCATGACTCGAAGAGTTCTCGCCCCCTTATGGGTTACCTTTCAGGTTAGCAAGAGGGATGAGAATTCTATTCGAATCTTGCGAATCTTCGAGTCTATTCGAATCTAACCATGAAAGATGGTAATAAGAGGAATTCTCATCTCTTTTGGCAACCTTTAGGTAGCCCATAAGGGACAAGATTCGAATAGAATTCTCATCCATGAGGAACTCTGTTCGATTTAAAAAATTTTTAGATTAAATTTTTTAATCTAAAGATTCCTCTTGGTAACCTTGACTCGAAAAGAGTTCTCGCCCAAGAGGAAAAGGTAACCCATAAGGGGCGAGAACTCTTCGAGTCTTACCATCAAAGATGGTCTGAATTCTCACCCTACCATTGACTCGAAGAGTTCTCTAACCATCAAAGATGGTAACAAAAGGAAAATGGTAGAGGAGTCATGAGGAAAATTTTTTCTCGTTATTTGCTTTTCGAGGAGTGTTCGATTCGAATAGAATTCTCATCCATGAGGAGTCCAAATTTTATTTAGCAGTTGCTAAAAATTCTTCAGTATATTCCTGAATAGCTTGCTTTAAAATAGTTTGTGCTTCATCATTAAGAGTATTTGTTGATCGGAGAATTTCTCCATATTGAGGCTTATTGGTAGATAAATACTGTCTTAAACCTACTAAAAATGAGCGAACTTGATCTACTCGAATTTTATCAAGATACCCGTTTGTTCCAGTATAAATGCTGGCTACTTGATCTTCTACAGAAAGTGGAGAAGCTTGAGGTTGTTTTAATAATTCTCGTAAACGCTGACCTCGAGCTAGCTGGTCTTGAGTAGCTTGATCTAAATCTGAAGCAAATTGTGAAAAAGCTTCCAATTCAGCAAATTGAGCTAACTCTAATTTAAGTTTTCCAGCAACCTGTTTCATTGCTTTTACTTGTGCCGCAGAACCTACACGCGATACTGAAATACCTACATTAATCGCTGGACGAATACCAGCATTAAAAATATCTGCAGATAAGAAAATTTGACCATCTGTAATTGAAATTACATTTGTTGGAATATAAGCAGAAACATCTCCTTCTTGTGTTTCTACAATTGGAAGAGCTGTCATACTTCCACCACCTAAACTATCACTCAATTTAGCTGCTCGTTCAAGAAGTCTAGAATGTAAATAAAAAACATCACCTGGATACGCTTCACGACCTGGAGGACGTCTTAATAATAAAGACATTTCACGATAAGCTTGCGCTTGTTTAGATAAATCGTCATAAATTACGAGTGTATGACCACCTTTATACATAAAATATTCAGCTAATGCAGCACCAGTATAAGGAGCTAAATATTGTAATGTAGCAGGAGAATCTGCAGGAGCAGCAACAATAATTGTATATTCTAAAGCTCCACGTTCTTGCAAAGTAGTCACAACTTGTGCAATTGAAGAAGCTTTTTGACCAATAGCTACATAAACACAAATAACATTTTTTCCTTTTTGATTTAAAATGGTATCTAGTGCTACTGCAGTTTTTCCAGTTTGACGATCTCCAATAATCAATTCGCGTTGACCACGTCCAATTGGAATCATAGCATCTACAGATACAAGTCCGGTTTGTAGTGGCTCATAAACAGAACGACGTGAAATAATACCTGGTGCCGAAGATTCGATTAATCGAGTTTCAGAAGTAGGTATCTCTCCTTTCCCATCAATTGGACGAGCTAATGAATTTACAACACGTCCTAAATAACCATCACCAACGGGAATTTGAGCAATTTTACCTGTTGCTCGAACTGATGAACCTTCTTGTACATTAAGACCGCCACCCATAAGAACTGCCCCAACATTTTTAGATTCTAAATTTAAAGCAATTCCTATTGTACCATCTTCAAATTCTAATAGTTCACCAGCCATAACTTTTTCAAGTCCGTAAATTCGTGCAATACCATCTCCTACTTGAAAAACAGTACCTACATTTACTACTTTAACTTCTTTATTATATTGTTCAATTTGTTGACGTATGATACTACTTATTTCATCAGGTCGAATTTTAACCATTCGCAAATAAACTCCCTAAATTTACAAGATGCTTTCAACTCCTCTACCAACAAACATGGTAGAACGAGAACTCGGTTTGAGTCAAAAGTTTTACTTTACTGGATTCTCACCATTTAAATATCGAACTCCTCGTAAATGTTAAGATGGTAGACCAATCTTCGAGTCAAAGATTCTTTAGAATTAGAAAATTCCTCTAACCATCAAAGATGGTAGGGTGAGAATTCTATTCGACTCGAACAGAGTTCTCTAATCATCAAAGATGGTATTAGTGTTTTCCAAGAGGAATCTAAAAAATTTTATAAATTCCAACCATTTCAAATGGTATAAATACTCACCCTTTATGGGTGAACTTTTTTTGTCCTCTAGCGAGAAAAAACTTCTCTTTTATCTAAATTTTATTTAGTACCATTTGTAATGGGAGAACTGTGTGTAGATTAGGGTACCAAGAGGAGTTCTCTATCATCTTAACATTTACAATGTTCTGATGGTACCACGAGGAAATAGGATGATGGTACGATTTAAAAAATTTTCTAAATTCGTAAATACTCATTTATGAGGAATGCTCACTCTACCATTTTCAATGGTAGAGGATACCCCTCTTCTTTGTTATGAAACTTAGTTCAGAGAGAAAACAAAAGCTCTCTTATCAACCATGAGGTAGCCCCATAAAATTAGCTCGAAAGCCTACTTAAAAAGGATACCATCTTTATACCATAATTCTAACTATCTAAACATTGGACTCCTTATGGGTGAGAATTCAGACCATCTTTGATGGTAAGAATCGAAAAGATCTCTACCATCGTAAATGGTAGCACGAGAAAATGGTATCATGGTATGACTGCTCCATCAGTGTTTACTTTTGTTTTAAGAAAACGCAGATAAGAACATGATGAGAAATATTATAGTGAGAGAACTGTTTCAATCAAACAAAAATTATCCTCTAACCATCAAAGATGGTAGGGTAAGAATTCAGACCATCGTAGATGGTAAGAATCAAGTTTTTATTTTTTTATAATTTTACAAATTAAAAAAACAATTGTTTAGTGAAATTGCACATTTGTTTTTACTAAGTAAAAATTATCGAGATTTATAATTGGTAAAAAGTACAATATTAAAATTATTTACAGATGAGTGAAATGTAGGATCTAAGCGTTTTGTTAATTTTGTTCTTACTTGATTTAAAGCTAGTGAAACCACTTGTTGTGAAACTTGATTAACAGCCTTTTGTTGCTGAAAGCGAAGCGTTTCTTGTTTTACTTCTTCTAAACGCAAAGTATCCTTTTGAGTTTGACGAATACATTGTCTTTTTTCCTGTTCTGCTGTAACAACTCCCTGTTCACGAATTTCAGCAGCTTTTGTTTTTGCAAGTTCTAATTGTTTTTGTGCTTGCTCTAATTTTTCTTTCGCTTCTTTGGCTCTTTGATCTGCTTCCTGAAGATTTTTTAAAATCGTTTGTTTACGGTTTTCCAGTAAAGAGCGCAAAGCATCGCCTCCAAACGAAACAACAATCCCGATTACAACAGATAAATTGATAAGATTTGTTTCTAGTATGTTTCCATTTAACCCAAAACCTTCTCCAGGCGGGAGCTGAGAAACAAGGGTCACAAGAGTCATAAAAACCTCCATTTTTATTAAACTTTACTCTGTTGAATATTTTGATTCGCTACCATCTATGATAGTACCATTGATTCGAAGATTCTAACCATGAAAGATGGTAAAGATTCGAATAGAATTCTCATCCCTCTTGGTAACCTTGACTCGAACAGAGTTCTCGCCCAAGAGGAAAAGGTAACCTATAAGGGGCGAGAACTCCTTATGGATAAGCATTCCTCTAACCATCAAAGATGGTAGGATGACTCGAACAGAGTTCTTGTCCACAAGGAGAATTCTATTCGAATCTTTACCATCTTTCATGGTTAGAATCTTCGAGTCATAAGGAATGCTTATCCCTCTTGGCAACCTTTAGGTAGCCCATAAGGGTCGAGAACTTTGTTCGAGTCATAAGGAAAGTTTTTTCTTGTTAGAGGATTTTTCGTCCACGCAGAAAATAATGTGAATGCTTATGCAAGATTACTCAATAGAGTATTTTAACTAGAGCATTTTCAAAATTTGCGACTGCTCTTACTTCAAAAATGTAAATAAAAGAGTGCAAAGCTAACCGCCTTACTAAAGGACCTTTGTGGCGAATCTTTATAGTCTATTAAATAGTTCCGAAAAAATTTTTTCTTGGACGAATACTTTCACAAGTCAAAGGTTTTTTCAGCCTTTTTAATTTTCTGTACTTTTATTCCAAAGTGATATTTACTTTGCTTATACAAAAATTTAAGAAATCTTGTTATGACTTGTAAAAGTATTCGTCCAAAAATAAAAGTGTTTGGGTTACTCCTCTTGGTAACCTGGTCTGAATAGAATTCAGATAAAAAAAGGTAACCCATAAGGGGCTACTAGCGTAGATGGTCAAACTCAATTCGAGTCAAACACTTCTAAAAAATCCCTATGAAGCAAAAGGATTTGCAAAAAGTAATGCTAATGCTACAACTAGTCCATAAATAGTTAAAGATTCCATAAATGCAAAACTTAATAATAATGCACCACGGATTTTTCCTTCGGCTTCCGGTTGTCTTGCAATACCTTCAACAGCATAACCAGCCGCAGTACCTTGTCCCATTCCAGGACCAATAGCCGCAAGGCCTACAGCTAATCCAGCAGCTAAAACAGATGCAGCACCAATAAGTGGGTTCATGATGATATCCTCCAATTTTTGTTTTAAATGATGAGCCTGTGTTTTGGTTGGTAAAACTTCACCCTTTTTGGCTTACCTAATGATTCTAACCATCAAAGATGGTATGAATGCTACTCCTACCATTGAAAATAGTAGAGGATTACCAAAAAACTTAATTAACTCCAAAAAATTCTAAAAATTTTTTAAATTCTTTCTCTATCAGAGCCAGTCCAATGAAAAAAAGAAAATACTTTTTCGGTGTGGGTTTTTTTAACCATCGAAGATGGAAAAATTTTGATCAAAACAAAAGACAATTGATTAGTAAAAATACGTTTTCAGAAACTCGATAGGTAAAATTTCTGATACAAAAAAATTATGTTGCACTTGAAATAATAAAGCATTTTTACTATGATTCGCTACTATTGAAAACGGTATGTGTGCTTATATAAGAATAAACACGGGAATGCCACTTCTAAAGAAAATTTTAATTCAAAAATTATAATCCTATGAATAAAATTCAAATACAAGTCGTGGATGATATGATTTAAAAAATCTTTAGATTCGAATAGAATTCTCACCCCTCTTGGTAACCTTGACTCGAACAGAGTTCTCGCCCAAGAGGAAAAGGTAACCCATAAGGGGCGAGAACTCTTCGAGTCATGAGGATTAAAAATTTCCATCTAAAGATTTTTTCCTCTTGGATCCCTACTATTGTAAATGGTCTGGGTCGCTTAGAAGGGTACCCTCTTTTATGGTACAGAACTCCTCTTGGCTCCTGAAAGGTCGCCCATAAGGGGCGAGAACTCTTCGATTCTTACCATCAAAGATGGTCTGAATTCTCATCCATGAGGAGTCTTAGAGTCAACAGTAACGAATCAAACAAAAAGACCAATTTCGCAAGTCTTACAGTTTTAAATTTTTTAAAACTAAAAAAATGCTTTTTTTTATTTTAATGACCTTCAAGAGCTTCGCCAATATAAGCACCCGCTAAAGTAGCAAAAACAAGTGCTTGAATAGCACTCGTAAATAATCCTAAAAGCATCAGTGGAATTGGTACAACAAGAGGTACTAAAGCAATTAAAACACCTACAACTAATTCATCTGCTAAAATATTACCAAAAAGTCGAAAACTAAGTGATAACGGTTTAGTAAAATCTTCCAGAATATTAATTGGTAATAAAAAAGCAGCAGGTTCGATATATCTTTTAAAGTAACCTAATCCTTTTTTTCTTAATCCAGCATAAAAATAAGCAATAGAAGTTAAAAGTGCTAAAGCAACAGTCGTATTAATATCATTTGTCGGTGCTGCTAATTCACCATTGGGTAATTCAATTAATCGCCATGGTAAAAGAGCTCCAGACCAATTCGAAACAAAAATAAAAAGGAATATCGTTCCTAGAAAAGGAACCCATGTTAAATATTCTTCTTCGCCGATTTGTGTTTTAGCTAAATCACGAATAAATTCTGTAATATATTCAGTTAAATTTTGGAAACCCTCTGGAATTTTTTTTAAATTTTGATTTCCTAAAAAAGACAATAGAACAATAATTGCAAGAACTATCCAAGAAGTTATTAAAACTTGTCCATGTACTTCATAATCTCCAAGTTTCCAATAGAAATGTTGTCCTACAGAAACTTCAGAAACATCAAACAATGGATTAATAGGGTTACTACTCAAAAATTCAGTCATTGTAAATATATAAATTCAACTTTTTATAACGAAGCTTACTTTTATTTGACTCGAAGATTCGCAAGATTCGAATAGAATTCTTATCCCTCTTGGAAAACACTAATACCATCTTCGATGGTTAGATTCGAATAGAATTCTCACCCATGAGGAGAACTCTTCGAGTCATGAGGAATGCTTATCCATAAGGAAAATTTTTTCTCGTTAGAGGAGTTTTCGTCCCGTATGGGCGATCTAGACCATTTACAATGGTAGAGAGCCACTAGGACTTACATTCATCATGACTCCAAGACTCGAGTTCTCGCCCCTTATGGGCAACCCAGACCATTTACAATGGTAGGGAGACAAGAGGGACGAGCATTCATACCATCTCTGATGGTTAGAATCAAATAAAAAAATTAAAAACTGCAAATATTACTTCAAAAACACTTTAGTTTCCTAAAAAAACAAGCATTGTGCAAATTTACAAGTTAAAGTATTCTAAAGATTCGAACAAAGTTTTTTACCTCTTATAAGACCAGCTAAGATAGTAGATCCTCTTGTCTCCCTACCATTGTAAATGGTCTGGGTTGCCCATAAGGGTAACCTCTATGAGGTAAGATTCGAATAGACTCGAAGAGTTCTCTAACCATCAAAGATGGTAACAAGAGGAATTCTCATCCTACCATCTTTGATGGTTAGAGGAGAACGATGTTCGATTCTTACCATCTACGATGGTCTGAATTCTCATCCTACCATCTTTGATGGTTAGAGGAGTCTTTTGAGTGATAAAAGGAATAATGTTCTAACTTATAAAAGTGCTTGTTTTTTTTTGTTTTGCCTATTTCCATGATAAAACTTTGTTTCAAAAGAAACAAATATAAAAAATTTACCAATTGAATAAAAAAGCTTATTTAGATTTTTTTCTTTAATCGAAAAGATAAAGCATTTTTATCTCGACTATTTTGAAAAGAACGTTTTGTTAATGATTCAGTTTGAATTTTTTTTGTTTTTCTTTAAATATTTTGCGGCCTTGATTAATTGCTTCTAAAAATTCATTTAAAATTATTTGAAGTGAAGCAACTGAGTCATCATTTGCCGGTATAAAAAGATCAGCTAAAGCAGGATTACAATCAGTATCCAGAATAGTAATACTTTTAATACCTAGTTTACGACATTCTCGAACAGCATTTATTTCTTCTACTTGACCTATAATAATAACAATATCAGGTATAGAAATCATGTTTTTCAAACCACCTAAATATTTTTGCAACCTATCTTTTTCTTTTTTACAAGCAGCTGCTTCTTTTTTAGGTAAACTTGCCAATTCACCATTATTTTCTCGCATTTCTAGCTGATTTAATTTATCAATAGAAGTTTTAATTGTTTTCCAATTTGTTAACATTCCCCCCAACCATCTTTGATTTACAAAAAAAGAATCACACTGTAATGCTACTTTTGCAATTAAACGTGCTGCTTGTTTTTTAGTACCTACAAATAAAATTTTTTTTCCTTGGCTCGAAGACTCAGTTAAATACTGTGAAACCCTTTTTAAATGATAATAGGTTTGAATTAAATCAATAATGTGAATTCCATTTCTTTCAGCATAAATATAAGGGGCCATTTTTGGATTCCATTTTCGAACTTGATGCCCAAAATGCATACCTACTTGAACCATTTCATCAATATTAGTTGCCATAATAAAAAACTCCTTTTTTAATTTTTGTTATCATACATTCAAATTAATAGATTTTTGGAACCAAAAAAATTGACTCGAAGATTCTAACCATCTACGATGGTATGACTCCTCATGGATGAGAATTCTATTTGAATCGAAGAGTTCTCGCCCAAGAGGAATGCTTATCCCTTTTGGTAACCTGAAAGGTAACCCATAAGGGTCGAGAACTCTGTTCGATTTAAAAAATTTTTAGATTAAATTTTTTAATCTAAAGATTCCTCTTGGGCGAGAACTCGGTTCGAGTCTATTCGAATCTAACCATGAAAGATGGTAACAAGAGGAGTACCAAAATTTTATCTAAAATTATTTTGGGCTCGTTAAAGGTCTATCATTTTAAATGGCACCATAAGAGGTGAGTATTCTAAAAATTATGGTATCCTTTTGGTAATTTTTCCAACGTAAGAAAATTTCTCATGGTACCCTAATCTGAACAGAGTTCTACCATTACAAATATGTAGACAAAAGGAAAATTTTTTCTCGTTAGAGAATAAAAGAGGGTACCTCATAAGAGATGAGCATTCCTCGTTGCTCTCAAAGGGTTTGTCATTTCCTTCTTGGCTCCCAAAGGGTCGCCCATAAGAGTATAAGAGTAACCTCTATGAGGTAAAATTCGAATAGACTCGAACCGAGTTCTCGCCCAAGAGAAATTATCATCCTACCATCTTTGATGGTTAGAGGAGAACTCTGTTCCAGTCAATGGGAGGACGAGTATTCTAACCATCACAACTTTTAGAATGTTGTGATGGTTAGAATCTTCAAGTCATGAATAAATGTTGTTTTTAATAGTAAAACCTTAGTTAGAAAAATTTTTAAACAATAGTTTTTATCTTAGCAAAAAAAGATAAAAGCAGCTAGTAATTAAAAAAGCTTTTTAATCAGATTAGGTAAAGACTCGAAGATTCGCAGAATGCTTATCCATAAGGAGTTCTCCTCATGGGTGAGAATTCTATTCGAATCTAACCATCGAAGATGGTAACAAGAGGATTTGCCTTCCTGCTTTACCCTCTTAGACGAGAACTGTGTTTGAGTCATTCTAAATATTACTTTTCCATTTTGCTATTGTCCTCTTGGTACCATCTAAGATGAGAAAAAACGTTTCGAGTCAATGTTTAGATAGTATATATATCCACTTACTAAAAACAAAAACGGACAAGCACGCATGTTTTTAAAGGGTTCAAGATTCAAAAATTAGAATCTTTGAATCTTGAACTATTCCAATTAATTAGTATTCTGAATATCTAAATTACGAAAAACATTTGCAAAAAAGTTCGCATTTTTGTTCTTATTTTTATCAGAATATTTTGAAATTTCTGGATCAAATGAAAGCGAAAAACCAGTTCCAGCAGGAATCAAATGACCTAGAATTACATTTTCTTTTAATCCTCTTAAAAAATCTGTCTTTCTTTCAATTGCAGCACGTGCAAGAATTCGTGTTGTTTCTTGAAAACTGGCAGCGGAAATAAAACTTTCTGTTTCTAAAGCAGCTTTTGTAATACCCAGTATAACAGGTTCATATTCGGCTTTTTGTGAATTAATACCTTTATTCACAACTTCGATCCAATCTAAGTTAATAAGTTCACCTCGTAATAAACCAGTTTGACCGCCTTCTATAATTTTTACTTTAGAAGTCATTTGTCGTATAATGACTTCCAAATGTTTATCAGCAATTGTAACACCTTGTGATTGATAAACTTTTTGAACACCATCTACAAGTATTTGTTGAATTTTTTCTAAACTTCTTCTTGCAGCTTCTTGTGAACTAAAATGCTGCTTAGAAATTTCAAAAAATTCACGAAGTTGAATATGTAAATTTTCTGGTAAAATTTCCCCTTCTTTGGTTTGGCGAGCTTCAAAAAATTGTTCAATTTGCGGAATTCCTTGAACAATATCTCCGGTTTTTAAACGTTGATAAAATAAAGTAAGAAGAGGGGAATTTTTTTCAACAAAATCTTTATGATAAACATGAAAAACCCCACGTGAAGAAAATAAAATAGGCTGCGCTTTTCGCAAAACAACTTTAGAATTTTCAACTTGTATAATTTGTCCAGAAGCAGTAATTGCTACATTTTGCAGAAATTCTTCGCCATAACGCATTAATTGTCCTACCTGAACACAAGGACTCTCCAATTTACTGGACTCGTCTAGAGTTCTTGTCCAAGAGGACAAACTATCTTTTTGCTTAAAGAGAGTACCATGTAAATTTGGTAAAGGAGTTGAAAAACTAAGTTGATCATTATTAGTTAAAAATAAACAACTTTGTTTCCCAAACGAATCTGTTTTTATATTTGTGATTTCACCTTCATAAGGACTAAAAAAACAGGTTAAACTTAATGGATTTGTTTTAAAAGTCCAATTATTAGAATATAATAATAACTGTGTACTTTTAAGCGTATTGTTGTTATTTTTTACTTCAGAAATAAGAAAACTAGATAATTCAATTTTTCTAAAAACTGAAAAATTAAGTAAATTATTAAAAGCATTGAAATAAAGCAGAGAACCCTTTTTATTTTTTTGCTTAGTAGATTTTGGTAAACTACCTGAAGATGGCCACTGCAAACTCTGCGTAGCCATTTTTTGATACACAAGATTCGTGGGTACTAAAGAAAATAATTTACTATTACTAGCGAGGATTTGTGGAATAAGCTTAATTTTTGTGGATTTTAAAGGGTATTTACTAGGTATAAGAAAAGAAACAAAAATTTCTAGAAAATTTGTTTGTTTTAAAATACGATTTTTGTGTGAAGTTTTAAATCGCAAAAAAGAATCCACTTGAAAATCAACAGCGGGAAATGTTGAAATAAGTTTTGTAATTTTTTGTTTATTAAACCAAGGTAAACTTGTAATTTTCAATTGGAAATTTTCCTCTTGGTAACCTTGACTCGAACAGAGTTCTCGCCCAAGAGGAAAAGGTAACCCATAAGGGGCGAGAACTCTGTTCGAGTCAAAATCTGGTGTTACACCATTTTCTGGAAGTTGATTAGTTTTATCCACTAATTTTTTATTTTGAGAGCTAGCTACAAGTGTATATTCATTGGCTTTACGTACTAAAATAAATAATTTTGGTTTAAATTCACCTCGAAAAAAACAGGAAAAAGATTCGTCAATGCTCATCCGAAGTACTTCACCATTTTCCATGGTAGATGAAAAAATATTTACTCTAATTTTCTTGTTTAAAGATAGTTTACTTGTTTGAGTTAGCATTTGATCATCCAAAGAGAAGAAGCGAGAAACTAGTTTTATTTCCGCTTGGCAACCTTTAGGTAGCCCATAAGGGTCGAGAACTTTGTTCGAGTCAATATTGGAATAAAGTTTTTCGACCATTGTAAATGGTGAAGTACTTCGGATGAGAATTCTATTCGAATCGTTATTTTTTGGAGTGACTTTTTGGAAACCAAGACTCGAACAGAGTTCTCGCCCAAGAGGAGAAGAAATTTTTATTTTTGTTAAAAATTTCCAAAATCGATGTTTGGTATTCCCAATAAAATAAATTTTTAACAAATTAAAATTTTTGATTTTTCCTATGAATACAAACTGTGTAAAATAAAAACTCATTAAAAAAATATCACAATTCAGCAGTAATTTTTTTGTTTGACTTGTATCTAATAGTTTCTTAAAAGGTGTAATTAAATTTTTTGTTTTTTGATTGATTCTTTGAGAGCTGAAAAAAAATAATTGTAAAAATTCGTGCAAGCTTTTTAATTTTTTTTGTCGCGTAAAAATCTCCTCATCTCTCCTTCTACTCTCATAAATTGAATAACCTTCGCCCACTCTAATATTTTTTTGACTTGAATATAGTTCCTCTACCATCTTTGATGGTAGGATGACTCGAACAGAGTTCTTGTCCACAAGGAGAATTCTATTCGAATCTTGTCCCTTAGAGAGGTTACCAAGAGAAAACTGTTTCGATAATAAACTGTTCCTCTTGGCTCCTGAAAGGTCGCCCATAAGGGGCGAGAACTCTGTTCGAGTCAAAGTATTCTGAATTTGTTTTGACCCGTTATTAATGTCTAAATTGTTATCTTCGACAAAAATCGATTCATTAATTTTTCTAGCAATTTCAGAAAAATTTAAAAGTTTTTTTAAATATAAATTTTTATTTTTTACTTTTGAGTCTTCCATCTGCGAGGATAAAATGTTCATCCGCCCATTTTCCTCTTGGCAACCTTTAGGTAGCCCATAAGGGGCAAAAACTTTGTTCGAGTCAATAGTAGAGGATTTTTGCTCTTGCGCGACTATGGCTGATGGTAAAACTTTATTCGAATCCAATTTACAAAAATAGGAAAGTGGGTAGTTTTTAGTTGAAATGCATTCGCTATAAATCATATGTTGGTCGAATATAATATCATCAACAAAATGAGAACCAGGTCGCTGAAGAGATTGATGATATTTTGTAACATATTTTTGATTTTTTGGAAAATAAATCCAACCAGGTTTAATTGTTACTTGAATAAAATTGTTGATAGTCGAACTTGTTTTTTTTCTTTCGTGATAAGTTTTTTGAAAATTACTAGTTTTATTTATACTAGAATTACTTCGTAATTTGTATTCTTGACTTGTTAAAAGTTGAGAAGAAGAATAACCTTTTTGACTCAAATCGAGTTCTACCATCTTTGATGGTAGCCCCTTATGGGCGACTCTTTGGGAGCCAAGAGGAGATAAAAAATCTTTTTGCAAGTAGTCAGTTTGTTTAAAAAGATCTTTTTTATAATTTAACAAAGAAGAAAATTTCAAGTTTCTTTTTTTTGACAATACAAAATTATTCTGACTTGTAAAACTAAGTTTAATTGGTTCGTCTTTCAAATAGAAAGATGAATGATTCGTAAAAATATTACTTTCACTAAAAGGCAATTGAGGAGTTAATAATACTCTAAAATTTCCTAAAAATAGTTTTTGTTTCTGAGATTTCGTTAAATAAGTATTTTTTCTAAAAATGGTTCCAGGATTTTGCCAAAAAAGTTTTTTAATTTTTTTTTCTGATAAAATTTTAGATTGATCACCATCTTGACTTCCAGAGGGTTTACCATTTCCAATGGTAGAGCATTCGTGAATCTTCAAGTCCTCTTGGTAAAACCCATAAGGGGCTACCATCTTTGATGGTAGAACTCTGTTCGAGTCTTGCTGAATACGCATTTTATCATTAGAGATACTAAAATCAGACTTAGTTTGTACTTTGTTTTTAAATAATTTTAAAAATGCTGTATTAATATTTTTTTGTGAGAAATTCTTTTTTGGTTTGTGAATTACAGCCAATCCGCTAAAATTGCTAAAAAAAACTAAAGGATTTCCTTGAAAATTTGATTTTGAAATAATGGGAGAATCTTTTTTAATCCATTTTGTCTGAATTTTGATTTCGGAAGGAGAATCTAGTAAGAAAAATTTTTCCGCTTGTTCATTTTTCTCGAAGTAATTAGGGGCAACAAGTTTGTTCGACTCAATGCTAGAGAAATCTTTTAATTGTGATTTTTTTGGAAAAAATAATTTTTGTTTATTAAATTTATAATTTTCTTCTTGAACCCAAAAAAATTGTCCTTCAGTAGAATTTTCATTTAAGTAATTGTTTTCCAAAAACAAGAATCCGCCACTTTTTGTTTTATAGTTTTGAGGAAACCATTGTAAATAGAAAAACTGTTTTATTTGGCTTATATCTTTAAATTCCTGTTCAATCGAATTACATAAAAAAAATGAAGTTTTTGTAAAAACTGGTTTACTTGCAGACAAATTTTGCTCATTTTCCTCTTGGTAACCTTGACTCGAACAGAGTTCTCGACCAAGAGGAAAAGGGAACCCATAAGGGGCTACCATCTTTGATGGTAGAACTCTGTTCGAGTCAAAATTTTTAGATAATTTAGAAAATATTGTTCTTGGTTCACCAAAAACAGGGTTAGGGTAAAGATCTAAAAAGTAACCGTATTTTTTATATCGAATACTTTTTAAGTTTAATGAACCAATAGAATTACTCAAAATAATATCCTCATGGGTGAGAATTTTATTCGAATCTTTTGCCAATTTTGAACTAAAATTACGAATTTTTAAATAATTACTAGAAAAGTCATCGCACTCAGTTCTATCATCAGAGAAAGTCGTAATTTTGGATTTACTTTTCGGTAACAAAGAGGAATAAAATATATTTTTTTTATTTAGAATTTTTCTAATACCAGTTTTCAGGGAAGAGGAGTCATAAGAAAATAACTTAGTTTTATAAGAATTAGATGATACATATTTTTTTGGCGACTCCTCGAAGATATTGTTATCATCAGAGATAGCAAATGATTTATTTTGAATATTCGACGCCAAAAGATTTGTTTCATCTTGGTAACCTTGGAAAGGTAACCCATAAGGGGCTACGATTTCTGATGGTAAAACTCTGGTCGAGGTAAGAAAACCATTATATGGAATAAGTACCAAGGTTTGGTTCATTATTGATTTTGTGTCAATTAAATCTCCTGCTTTAGGAAAGAAGACAGAAGGCAACATTGACTGATAAAGTTTTCCAGATAATACCCAAATAGATCCTAATTTGCGTGCAGTACGAGTAATGTCACCTTCTTTTCCAATTTTCACATCTAAAAGAACATCTTCAAAAAAAATTTGCCCTTCGAGTTCTGAGTTTAAATTATGTTTTGCTTGAATTCTTTGATTACTTTGAGTTGACATTGAAGAAAATTCAGCAATAAGTTGGTTTTCAAGAACTACTTCACTTTCACGAACAAATAAAATAGTTGAGCTTGGTATTTGAAATTTTTTTACTTTATCGCCCAGCATTTGCAAGTTTGTAGGAGACGAAAATTGACTCGAATCGAGTTCTACGTTCTTTGATGGTAGCCCCTTATGGTCGATCTTTTGATTATGGGTTACCTTTTCCTCATGGGTGAGAATTCTATTCGAATCAAGGTTACCAAGAGGGGAGCCACTAGGATAAAATGAAGTTAATATTAATTCGCCTTGTGTTTTTGTAAGAAAAGCAACTTTTCCATGAGGAGTTCGAATTAACAACCCTTGTAAAGCCTCAGAATATTTAATAATACCAGTAAACGGTGCTCGAATTTCTTCCATTACATCACCGGAAAAAACACCTCCAGTATGAAATGTTCTCATTGTAAGTTGTGTTCCTGGTTCGCCAATAGATTGAGCAGCAAGAATTCCAACTGCTTCTCCTAAAGAAACCAAATTACCATGTGCTAAACTCCAGCCATAACATAATTGACAAATCGAGTTTTTTGCTTCACATGTTAAAGGAGAACGAACTAATACTTTTTTCTTAAGTTTGACAATTTTAGCTGCTAAACTTGCAGAAATTTCCTGATTTCGAGCAATTAAAACAGATTTTTTAGAAAAATAATATTTATTTTTACTTTTTTTTGTTTGAAGTTTTTGACCAGAGAAATATGGCTGGAACTCATTTTGGCTCCTTTTATCGGCTACATGTAGGTTACCAGACAGTTTACTTTCTTCTATAATATCAATGGTAAAATCGTTCGCAGGTAAAACAACTCTATTCGGATCCTCAGAACTGAACATTGGTAAATCTTGTGACTCCTCATGGATGAGAATTCTATTCGAATCTATTTCTCTTTTGTGGTCAGTAAAAAAATTAATATTTTCTGCTAAAACTCGTCCTATAAGTCGATTTTCCAGTGATAAAATTGTTTTTTGGCCTTGTTTCATATCACTAAGAAAAATTCCATGCCGAGTTCCGCAATCTAATTGACAAACAATTACATGCTGTGAAACATCTACTAATCGTCTAGTTAAATAACCAGAATTAGCAGTTCGTAAAGCTGTATCTACCAATCCTTTACGTGCACCATAACACGAAATAACATATTCTGTTAATGTCAATCCCTCACGAAAATTACTTCTAATAGGAAAATCAATAATTTGTCCTTGAGGATCAGCCATTAATCCTCGCATACCTACTAATTGTCGTACTTGAGAAAGATTACCTCGTGCACCTGAAAAAGCCATCATATAAACAGGATTTAAAATATTTGTTGATCGAAAATGTTGAACCACATTTTGTTTTAGAGTTTCACTTGTTCGATGCCATGTATCAATTAATTGTTGAAATTTCTCAACAGCAGTTAAATGTCCTTTTTGGTATTCTAATTGTGTAGACTGTATTTTTATTTCTGCTTCTGAAACTAACGATGATTTTGTTGGGGGAATTTTTAGATCATCAAGACTAAGAGAAATTCCTGCTTGTGTTGCATATTCAAAACCCAATTGTTTCAAACTTTCAACTAATTCAATAGTATTTTTTTCACCATAATTTTTTAATGACCAAGAGATAAGAATTTTTAATCTACTTTTATCAAAGCAACGATTGAAAAAAAATAAATTTACTATCATTTGATTACTCCTTGCATAAAATTATTTTTTTTAAAATTCATAAGTACGTATTTTAAAAAATATTGCTTCTTATCTTACCATCACAGAAATGAGAAATTGCTCTATCCTCTACCATTTTCAATGGTAGGGTGAGCATTCCTCTTGGTAACCTGAAAGGTAACCCATAAGGGGCGAGAACTCTTCGAGTCATACCATCTCTGATGGTTAGAATCATGTTTATTGGAACCAAGTTCTATAATTACTCTGTCTAAGAGTCAAAAGGAGTGAATTTATAAAATTTTTTAGAATTAGAAAATTCTAAAGAATCCAAAATAGTACCAAAAGCCTAGAAACTTTTTCTTGGAAAAGCATTCAGACCATTATTCTCTTTTTAATCAATACAAATATAATTCCTTTTGGGAGCATCCAAGATGGTAAAATATTCCTTTTTACTCCAAGATTCGCAGGAAGAATTATATTTGTACCCAGTAAAATAGAATAATAGTATCAATGCTCTATCCTTTTGTTCCCATCTTCGATGGTTAGAGAACTTTGTTCGAGTCATTGTAAATTTTCCCCTACCATCTGCAATGGTTGAGCGTTTTTTTTTATTGTTTGATTCTTTAGAATTAGGAAATTCTAAAAAATTTTATAAATTCGTGAATACTCCTTGTGGACAAGAACTCTGTTCGATTTAAAAAATTTTTAGATTAAATTTTTTAATCTAAAGATTCCTCTTGGGCGAGAACTCTTCGAGTCTTACCATCAAAGATGGTCTGAATTCTCACCCTACCATTGAAAATGGTAGAGGAGTCATCCTACCATCTTTGATGGTTAGAGGAAAATTTTTAAAATTATTTGATTTACTAAAATACGACCAGGCGTGGTCCGAATAAATTGACTAATTTTTTTTTATTTGCATCAAAATATTTTTGAAATTTTGAAAAAATTTGAATTACATTACCGTAACAATCTACTCTAAGTTCTAATGGATATTCAAACTCAGTTTCAGTTTCAAATAAATTAGGCCAATAAACCCAAATTGGTGCATGGAGATAGAGTTTTTTTTGAGTATAAGCTTTTACTACATCTTCTAAATCTACAAAATAATTTCCTTTCCCAAGTTGAGGTTTTGAATTGGTAGTTGTTAAATAATAACAGCCTAATATCATATCTTGACTAGGAACTAAAATAGGTTGTCCTGTTGCAGGTGATAACAAATTATTTCGAGACCACATTAATTTCCAAGCTTCTGCTCTTGCTTGAAACGATAAAGGAACATGAACAGCCATTTGATCTCCATCAAAATCTGCATTAAAAGCAGTACAAACTAATGGATGTAGAAGAATTGCGCGCCCATCCACTAATTTTGGTTGAAATGCTTGAATACCAAGACGATGAAGTGTTGGTGCTCGATTTAATAAAACAGGATGATTTTGAACAATTTGTTGTAAAACTGGCCAAATTATTGGATCTTGTCTTTGAATTAGACTTTTTGCTCCTACTATTGTTCGAACAAATTTTTTACTCATTAACCGGCGAATTAAAAATGGTTGAAATAATTCAATAGCCATTTCTTTTGGTAAACCACATTCATGTATTTTTAATTTCGGCCCGACAACAATAACTGATCGACCAGAATAATCTACTCGTTTGCCTAATAAATTTTGTCGAAATCTTCCTTTTTTTCCTTTTAACATATCCGATAAAGATTTTAAAGGACGCTCATTCGAAGCACAAATAGGATCTGCGCCTCCTTTACCGTTTTCAATTAAAGCATCTACTGCTTCTTGAAGTAAACGTTGTGCGTATTTAATTTCATCTGATTTAGTTGAACAAGTATTTTTTCGATGTCTTTTCATTCGATTATTTCGAAATAGTACTTTTTGGTAAAGTTTATTTAAATCTGAAACAGCCACTTGATCTCCATCAAGTTGTATAATTGGTCTTAAATCAGGTGGAAGTACTGGAAGAATCGATAAAATCATCCATTCGGGCCGTACTTTGGTTCGTCGAAAATGTCTAACTAATTTTAAACGACGAAGTTTTTTTGCTCGTATATAAAGTAAAGATTGTAACCTTCGTTGTTCGTGAAAAAAAAGAAATCCTTGGTTTTCAAACTCATTAATTTCTTCATTTAATTCAAAAAGCTCCACACGAATTTGCCTATCTAAAAGTTGAAGATCTAAATTTTCAAGAAAAGAAAGAATAGCTTCAGCACCGGTTAAGGGCAAATTTATTTGTGGACTGGAATAAAGTTCTCTTATTTCATCGAGGTTACTAAAAGAATTAGTACTATAAAAATTATTTATACCAGAACTTTGATTTGAGTACAGTTCTCCTACCTCAGAGAGGTGATTAACAGGATTTCGAATTCGCGATAAATAGAATGGAACTGGAATATCCTTATCGTCTGGATAAGATAGCATGTAATATAAAAATTTATTCCAATCATCCTGAATTTCCCAAGAACATTCTTGAGAAATTGTATAATAATTATTTATTAGTATTTTTTTTCCACCTAATTTTTTTTTTAGTTTTTCCTCTGGAAATTCTCCTCTTGGGCGAGAACTCTGTTCGAGTCTTTCAGATAAAACAACTTTTTTTTTATTTTCCTGTATGAGCATTTGCGAATCTTCTTGGTAACCTGGAAAAGGTAACCCATAAGGGGCGAGAACTCTGGTGGAGTCAAGTTTTTTTGCTTGAGAAAGGTCACCAATAAAACTCTCTTCTTGTGCTCCGATCTCTGATGGTAAAACTCTCTTTGAGTCAAAATTGTCTTCAGGACTAAAAATTTGCCAATTATTTACTAAATCCTCTTGGTCAGGAACTCTCGAGTCTTTATTTAAATCTATAGAATTCGTAGTATTAACAGATTTAATAATTGGCCTAGTTGAGACATCAATAGAAATTGTTTCTGAAACATTTGTTGTTTCAGTACAATAAGTAATAGCTTCAACTTTTTTTCGGCGCATATCCAACAATATTGAAATATAACTAGGTGTGCCTTTTAAGTACCAAACGTGAGTAACAGGAGATACCAATTGAATATAACCCAATCTGTATCTTCGAACTCGAGAGGAAGTAAATTCTACAAAGCATTCCGAACAATATTGCTGATGAATTTGATTTTTTTTTCGGCCACATGAACATTCAAAATCTTTTATTGGGCCAAAAATACGTTCACAAAATAAACCACCTTTTTCAGGTTTTAATGTTTTATAATTTACAGTTTGGGAACTTGTGACTTGCCCAAGAATTTTTCCATTGGGTAATGTCCGTTCTGCCCATTTTCGAATACGTTCTGGAGAAGCTAATCCTATTCGAATAGATTCTACTTGTCTAACTTTCGACTTATTTAGGTTATTCATACTAAATATTTTTTAAACGTTGAACTTGCGGGACTGGTTTTTATCTTGGATAAGCAATCACATTAGCATACCATTTTTAATAATTATGACTCCTCTAACCATCAAAGATGGTAGAACTATTTTTCAAAAAAGAAATTTCCTCTAGCATTTTCCTTTCGGTTCCCTATAATTGTAAATGGTCTGGGTTACCCATAAGAGTAACCTCTATAAGGTAAGATTCGAATAGACTCGAAGAGTTCTCGCCCAAGAGGAATTCTCATCCTACCATCTTTGATGGTTAGAGGAGAACCCTGTTCGAGTCAATGGTAGGATGAGCAATCTAACCATCACAACATTTAGACTCGAAGAGTTCTCGCCCAAGAGGAATGTTGTGATGGTTAGAATCTGAGAATCAATCGTACCATCATAAATGGTAGTAAATTAACAAAATAAAATTAGAATAGTAGAGTCTTTAAACTTTTATTTTTGATTTTCAAAATAATCACTCTTCTTGGTAACCTGTAAGGTAACCCATAAGGGGCTATCATCGTAGATGGTCAAACTCCTCTTCTTACCATCTTTGATGGTTAGAGAACTCTTCGAGTCAAATAAATATAATTTTACAAATCCTCTAACGAGAAAAAATTTTCCTTATGACTCCTCTACCATTTTCCTCTTGTTACCATCTTTGATGGTTAGAGAACTCTTCGAGTCAATGGTAGGGTGAGAATTCAGACCATCTTTGATGGTAAGACTCGAAGAGTTCTCGCCCCTTATGGGTTACCTTTTCCTCTTGGGCGAGAACTCTTTTCGAGTCAAGGTTACCAAGAGGAATCTTTAGATTAAAAAATTTAATCTAAAAATTTTTTAAATCGAACAGAGTTCTCTAACCATCAAAGATGGTAACAAGAGGGATAAGCATTTCTCATAGATGAGAATTCTATTCGAATCTTGCGAATTTTCGAGTCAATAGGAACTAAAAAATATATTAGGGAAGTTTCATCACATCAATTTGTTTTCTATGTCCCGTCGAATCAATACTATAAACTCCAACGTCTAAACATAAAGATTGTAACTCTCTTATTAAAACTTTAAAAGATTCAGGAGTTCCTAAAGAAATAGTTTTGTTATTTAATATTGCATCCATAACTTGGTGCCGCCCTTTCATATCATCTGATTTTACAGTTAATAATTCTTGTAAGGTATAAGCAGCTCCAAAACCTTCAAGAGCCCAAACTTCCATTTCACCAAGTCGTTGACCACCGTGTTTGGATCGACCACGTAAAGGTTGTTGTGTTACTAGTGAATATGGACCGGTTGACCGAGCATGGATTTTTTCATCAACTAAATGTACAAGTTTCAACATGTATGCTTGACCAATTGTAACGGCTTGGTCAAAACAGTCGCCAGTTCGTCCATCAAAAAGTTTTGTTTTTCCAGGAAAATTGGGATGAAATAACCAATCTTGTCCGGTTTTGAGACTAGCTTCAAAAAGTTTAGAATATACCAAACTTCTCGATGCTTCAGGTCCATAAATTTCATCAAATGGAACAATTTTAAATTGTTGCCCTAAATATTTGCCTGCTAAACCCAATAAGCATTCAAAAACTTGCCCAACATTCATTCTGGATGGTACACCTAATGGATTTAAAACCATATCAATTGGTGTGCCATCTGGCAAATAAGGCATATCTTGTCTAGGTAAAATTTTAGAAACGATTCCTTTATTACCATGTCGACCAGCCATTTTATCACCAACTTGAATTTTTCTTTTCTCTGCTACATAAATATGGACTCGACCAGGGCCTTCAAAAGCAATTTCTGGTGGAATATTTTCAGTTTCAAGCACTTGAATATCTACAACTCTTCCTTCAACACTTTTAGGTAAGCGTAATGACGTATCCCGTGTTGTTGGAATATCTTTTCCAACAATATCATATAAAAGTTTTTCATGAGGTGAAAGAAGTTTTTTCTGAATTGGAGTTACTTTTCCAACTAAAATATCCGCTTCTTTTACCCAAGTTCCAATTTTAGAAATTCCATTATTATCTAGATGAGAAATTTCTAAAATATCTATTTCTGGTATTTGATTAGTAATTTGTTCTACACCAAATTTTGTATCACGAATTTCTACTTCATATCGTTCAATATGAATAGAAGTATAAATATCATCATAAATAAGTCTTTCATTAATTAAAATAGCATCTTCGAAATTATAGCCTTCCCAAGGCATATAACCAATTAAAATATTTTTTCCTAAAGCTAGTTCACCTTGTACACTTGCAGCACCGTCCGCTAATAAATCACCTTTTTGTATCCATTCGCCTTCATAAACAACAGGGTTTTGAGTTAAACAAGTATCTTGATTTGAGCGTTGGTAGTTTTGCAAATTATAAACAATTGAATTATATGTACTAGGAGAAGTAACTGAAGATTCGCGAATGCTCGTCAATGAGGACTGAGGAAGGACGTCTAATAATTTTTTGGTTTTTGTTTCATTTGAATTATGAATACTCATCGCTTTCAGGCTACGTAAAGATTGCCACACTGAATCTCTAGTTCTCATCTCTTTCGATACTATCGAAGATGGTAAATCTTTTTTTTCTGGGGCGAGAACGCTTTTCGAGTCAAACCAAGAAAATTTATTTGGATTACTTATCCTCTTGGGCGAGAACTCTGTTCGAGTCTTTGAATTAAGAAATTTTTTAGAATTTTCTAATTCTAAAGAATCCTCAAACTGAGTTCGTGTAAGATTGAAAATTTGCCTTTTTGATTCTACCATTTGCGCTGGTAGAATGCTCAGACTATCATCGATTTTAAAGTTAAATTTTTTATTAAAAAAAGCACCATATTTTTGTGATTTTTGTTGAGCAAGCAACGACATTGAGAATAAACTGTTGCTAGAAATAGATTTCTTCATGGATGAACCTTCGCGAATCAAAATAAATTTATTTCGAATAGTTTGAATTTTAGAATTTGATTTGATTCCTACTAAATTTTTATTTATTACAAAAACATTGGTTCCAACAGAGTTCTCGACCCTTATGGTACCATTGGAACTGGTAGACCCTTTGGGAGTCACGAGAATTCGCGAACGCTTTACCATCGTAGATGGTACCATAGGGAATTTGAAACTTCTCGAATCTAAAAAATTTTTACTTTTTTTATTATTTTGAGAACCCAAAAAAAGGAATCTAGTTGAAATAAAAAAATTCGCGAATGCTCATCCTACCATTTTCCTCTTGGCAACCTTTAGGTAGCCCATAAGGGTCGAGAACTCTGTTCGAGTCAAGAGTAAATGAATAATATTTGAAATTTTCATTAATAGGGCAAAAAAAGAAACTGTTTTTTTCTGAATAAAATAAATAAAAAAAGAATTCCAAGATCTTAAGTAAAAAGAAGTAAGTTTTTTATTAAAAAAATCAAATAAAAAAGTTTTTATAAGAGATTGAAAATATGTTTTTTGAGAATTTAAAATAATTAATCTATTAACGAATTTTTTTTTTGAAATTCCGAATTCTCCTCTTGGCTCCTGAAAGGTCGCCCATAAGGGGCTACCATCGGAGATGGTCAAACTCTGTTCGAGTCTTGTTAAATTTGTATAATTGTTACCAATTTGTGCTTTTTTGGTTTGAAACAAAAATTCGCATTGGTTAGCCTCTTGGTTCCCAAAGGGTAGACCATTTCCAATGGTACCATAAGGGTCGAGCACTATGTTCGAGTCTAAAGATTCTTCTTTTGGATGAACTAGACAATCTCTGTTACTAGGCAACCAAGACAAATTAATTTGCAAAGCATTTTTGCTAACAAGCAAACTTGGTTTGTTAATTTCTCTATAAAATACCGTATTAGAAAAATTTAAAATGTTTTTTGTTTGACACATTAAAAGTGAAAGCAATTCACCAGTGCGAATTGATGTGACAAAATGATTTTGAATTTTATATTTGAAATTAAAAATTAAAAATTCACGTTTGTTTCTACTAATTGCTCTTTTTGATAAATCATATTGATTCCAGAATAAGTTATTGTTTGATTCGTGAATACTCATCCATGAGGAAAACTTTAAGGAATCTAAAGACTCAGAAAATCTCAAATTTTTCAAATCCTCTTGGATGAAAACTCTGTTCGAGTCAAATTTTTTAGTTTTCTCCTCTTGGTAACCTTGACTCGAACAGAGTTCTCGCCCAAGAGGAAAAGGTAACCCATAAGGGGTGAGAACTCGGTTCGAGTCATGAGTGATCATTCGTGAATCAAAAGAAGAACGATGTCTCTCCTCCTGTGTGAACATTCGAGAATCAAAAGATTTCCTATAAGAAGAAATTTCAGGACTATTGAATTTTAATGGAAAAAAAGTCTGAATAGTGATTTTGTCACCACTAACATAAGAAACAAAACCACTATTTTCAGCTTGAATAATATGACCAGAATCAGAAACAACACGAGCTTCTAAGCCAGTCCCAATCACTGGGCGTTCGGGTGCAATTAACGGAACGGCTTGACGTTGCATATTAGACCCCATTAAAGCCCTATTTGCATCATCATGTTCCAAAAAAGGTATCAAAGATGTTGCAATTGAAATCATTTGAATAGGTGAAATTGCTATATAATGAACTTGATCTCGAGAAACTAGTTTAAATTCGTCCGAATTTCTTATTGGTATTAAATTTTTTGGTAAAAAATTTAATATATTACTTTTTAAATCACCAGGAGCCACGTTCAAATTTTCTTCATGCTCTGCAGAAAAAAAAATCGGACTCTGTTTTTTTTGAATTTGACCTTGAGAAACATTATAAAAGGGAGTCTCCAAAAATCCTTCCGAATTTATTCTTGCATAAGTGGTAATAGAATTTACAAGACCAGCATTCGGTCCCTCAGGTGTCTCAATTGGGCAAATTCGTCCATAATGACTTGGATGAATGCCTCGAACTGCCATTCCAGCTGTTTCTCGGCTAACACCTCCAGGACCTAATGAACTTAAACGTCTTTTATGAGTAATTTCTGCTAATGGATTCGTTTGGTCCATAAATTGTGAAAGCGGACTTGATCCAAAAAATTCGCGTAACGCTCCATTTACCGGTTTTGTGGTAATTAAACTTCTAATAGTTAAATTTTTTTTAGGTTTTTTTAATTTTTCTCTAATTATTTTTTCTAAACGAATTAATCCTGTACCCAATTGGTTTTGAACTAATTCTCCAGAAGCACGAACTCGTCGATTTTTTAAATGATCAATATCATCAATGGAACCTACTCCATGTTCTAACTTAATTAAATAATCTACGGCAAATAAAATATCTTGTGGTGTTAAAGTATATATACTAAGCGGAACTGACAATCCTAATTTTTTATTTAATTGTAGTCGACCTAGTTTCCCTAAATCATAAGTTCTAGGATTCATAAATTTTCGAAATAAAAATTTATGACCCATTTCAGGAGTCACTTCTGTTTTATCCTTTTTTGGATGAGCTTTAGAATAAAGAGCAATTAAAGCCTGTTCTGTTGAAATTGGATGATTTTGCTTTAAAAAAGAATTTTTTAAAAAATTTGAATAATGAATAGATTGAAAAACCCTTTCCTTTGTTAATCCGAATGATTGAAGAAAGATTAAAATAGAAACTTTTGGGGTTTTTTTCATTCTTGCCCAAACTCGTTGTTTTTTATCAGTTTCTAGTCTTAACCAAGTACCTCTATGAGAAATTAAATCTGCATAATAACTTCGTTTTTTATACTTATCAATAGTTTGTTGATAATAAATCCCAGGGCTTCGAACCATTTGATTTATAATTATTCGAGGAGAACCATTAATAATAAAATGACCTCGTTTCGTCATTAATGGTAAATTACCCAGAAGAACCCATTGTAAATTTATCTTTTTTGTTAAATTATTTATTAATTGAGCTGGTACATACAATCTACAAGTATATGATTTTGATTTTAGAATTGCTTGTTTTGGTGTCCATTCCGGCGGATTTAATTGATAATAATCGGGATAAAAAATTAATTGAACATCATTGTTAGGAGTACTTATAAAATTTCGTTTTTTTATTTCATTAATTAAACCTTTTTCTAAAAGGTCAAAAAAACTTTTCCGTTGAATTTCTACAAAATCAGGAATAAAAAAAGAACTTGGATTTGAATTCAATAACATTTTTTTCTCCTACTTAGTTTTAAGTTTGTCAAAATCTTCTTAGACGAGAACTTCTCATAACTCGAAGATTCTTACCATCGTAGATGGTTAGAATCTTCGAATCTTGCGATTTTATTGCTCCCAAAGGACCTACCATAAAAAGTGAGTATTTACACCATTTTCCTCATGGTATTTTATACGATAAGCAAAAAATATTCTTGGTAACCTAATCTGAACAGAGTTCAGACAAAAGAAGGTAACCCATAAGGACTCGAACAAAGTTCTCAACCAAGAATAGTGAGCATTCCTCTTGGTAACCTGGAAGGTAACCCATAAGGGGCGAGAACTCTTCGAGTCATACCATCGTAGATGGTTAGAATCTTTAACCATTATAGACGGGAACAAATTGTTTTATTTATTACTTAGTGGCACAAAATTTTTTACAATTTTCTAATTCTAAAGAATTCTTATAAATGAACAGTAACGAATTATAAATTATTCTATTTTAAATACTATTTTGTAAATATACTTTTCACTAGTTATGGAATTGCTAATGTATAAATGTATACAAATCGTTCTGGACAAGAACTTATCTTGTCTCTCAAAGGGTTTACTATTTTGCATGGTACCAGAAAGGGCTACCATCAAACAGGATAGAACTGTTTTTCTAAAAAAATAGATTTCTTTTACCATTTTCATTTTGGCTCTCAAAAAATCGTGGATAAGAGTAACCTCTACGAGGTAAAAGAACTCTGTTCGATTCAATGGTAGAGGAATCTTTAGATTAAAAAATTTTAATCCTCATGACTCGAAGATTCGCAAGATTCGAATAGAATTCTCATCCCTCTTGTTACCATCTTCGATGGTTAGAGAACTCTTTGAGTCATGAGGAATGCTTATCCCTCTTGGCAACCTTTAGGTAGCCCATAAGGGTCGAGAACTCTGCTCGAGTCATAAGGAAAATTTTTTCTCGTTAGAGGATTTGTAAAATTATATTTATTTGAGTTCTCGCCCCTTATGGGTTACCTTTTCCTCTTGGGCGAGAACTCTGTTCGAGTCAAGGTTACCAAGAGGGGTGAGAATTCTATTCGACTCGAACAGAGTTCTCTAACCATCAAAGATGGTATTAGTGTTTTCCAAGAGGAATCTAAAAATTTTTTAAATCTTCGAGTCAAAAGGGCCAAAAACTTTTTTGAGTAAATTTTGAAAATACAAACTATTCTCTTACTACTAGATTAAAAAAAAAAATCTGGTAAACTCTTATTATTATTCTAAATTGATTTTTTAGGCGGTATGGCCAAGTGGTAAGGCAGTGGATTGCAAATCCTCGACCCCCAGTTCAAATCTGGGTGCCGCCTTCAATTTTTTTATATAATTCTTCTTGGTAACCTGGAAGGTAACCCATAAGGGGCAAGAACTCTTCGATTCTTACCATCAAAGATGGTCTGAATTCTCATCCTACCATCTTTGATGGTTAGAGGAGTCAAAATTCTGTATTATATCATCTTTTGTTTATCCACCTTTTTTTCTTGTAGGTAAATATTTATACTATTTTCCTCTTGCGCAAGAACCCCTCATGACGCGAAGATTCGCAAAATGCTTATCCATAAGGAGTTGTCTAACCAGCAAGATGGTAACACGAGAGATGAGCATTCTGCGAATCTTCGAGTCAATGCTACTATCATAACATCACAAATGGTAGTGAATCAATAAATTTTTGTATTTTTTAGATAAAAGTTTGAATTTTTTACTAGAATTTTGTTTTTCTATCTGAACAGTATTCTTATTTCCAGCAAGGTCATTCCTCTTGTTACCATGTTTGATGGTTAGATTCGAATAGAATTCTCACCCTACCATTGAAAATGGTAGAGGAGAACTTTTCGAATCAAAAAAGGACATAACTCCTTATAAGTGAACATTCCTTATAGGTAAGTATGCATATCATTGTAATTATTTAGAATAATATTATTCTCTTCTTAGTACTATCCTACCCTTTTTACTAATTAAGATGAGAAACAACTCGTTATGCTATCAGCAAAATATTCTAAATGATAAGAGGAAGGAGTATTCGGCGAATCTTCAAGTCTTCGAGTCAAAACACACCTAATTTGATGCTTGAATATTCATAGAGAAAGAAAACTAGTACTTTTTGGTTTGTTACCATCCGCAATAGTTTAAATATTCGCCCATGAGAATCTGTTTTCAATAAATTAAAAATAAACTTTTTTTATTTTAATTGTTAATATTATTACTATTAATTTTAAAAACGAGTACTTCATTTGATTCGAAAAATTTTTTTACTTCCTTTTGTCTAAATTTTCTTTAATACCATTTGTAATGGTAGAACTTTGTTTAGAAGAGAGCTTACAAAGAATAAAAAAGAATTCTATTCAAAAAAAGAATAGAGAACTCTTCTACCATTAAAATGGTAGGGCAAGATTTCAAATGGTAAAACATTCACAAATCTTCGATTTATACTAATAGTTAGAGGAGTAAAAAATTTTTAAATCTTACAAAGTAAACGTCTTAATTTAATTAAAAGAATTTTTGAATTTGCTTCTTTTTAGAATTTGTTACATGATTCTTTTGAATTTTGTAAATTCAATTGAAGTAAAATATAAAAAAATTTTATAGAAAAGTAGGTAAAATTTTCATTTAAAAAGTATTTTATTTTTTTATTTTGGCTAATTAAAAGCTTAGTTTTCTTAGTTCCTTCACATTTCCTCTTGGCAACCTTTAGGTAGCCCATAAGGGTCGATAACTCTTCGAGTTAAAGGTTCTGGGTCAATTTTGATGGGGCTAGTTCTAAATTGACAAAGATAATGAAAATTTCATCAAATTTAATGAGTTCTTTTTCATTTTAAGCCTCTTAAGTAAGAAATTTGTGAGTCCTCTACCATTGAAAATGGTAGGGTGAGCATTCATACCATCTCTGATGGTTAGAATTATTAAAAATAATATGATATTACCAATAAAAAAATGGTAACGAACTTTATAAAGTAGTTTGCATTTGTTTGAGTCCATTAACTCTGGCTACTTGAAATTACTTTTAATGCTGCTACTTTTCAGTTCTGACATGGTTGAAGAATTCATGTTACAGAGCAATGGACTTAATTCTTTAGTCTAACAATTTTTTAATTAAAAATCAAGTGTTTGCTCACGTAATTAAAAATCAAGTGTTTGCTCACGTAATTAAAAATCAAGTGTTTGGCTTGTGAATATTTGTTCGACACAAAAAGATATCCTCTTTGACAAAAACTCCTTATGACTCGAAGATTCACAAGATTCGAATAGAATTCTTATCCCTCTTGGTCGAGAACTTTGTTCGAGTCTAGAGTAAACTCAGTAAAAGTATAAGTATCTAAAAATGAAATTAATTTTGATAAATCTTGATTTTCAAAAGTCCAACTCATTAATTCTTGGATCTGGTTTTCCGGAATTTTTAACACTTGTAATACGCGTATGAATTGGTCAGGTTTTGTTTCTTCAAAAAACAAAACTGAAACCCACATTAAAGCTGATCTAAATCCCCTAATAATGTCTTTTGAACATGTTTCAAAAAGTGCATTGCGCTCTATAAGAGCTTGAAATTCAAGACCAAATCTAGCATCTAAAAGAATATCCATCCAATCTTTCCAATAAACCGAAGGGACCCGGTTTTCTGTTTCAAGGAAATTTTGTATTGTAGCAAATAAAGCAGAGCAAACAATGGTAGAGTAGTCCCACTCTTTAATTTTTGGGCAAAGTTCACTAAGACAATCCTCATGAAGTAAAAATGTTTGAGAATCCAGATTCTCTTGATAAAATTTAACAGTGCTTCTAGAACACCCATCCCATTCACGAAGATCCCAGTCTACATCATATTCAGCCCCTTCGTCAGTCGAGTCCCATACTGTAGACCTCATAGAATCTTTGTCTTTAAAACAATACATAGAATAACTCACTAATTCTTGCAAGTTATTGTTGTAACAACAATCGTCGAGAATCATTTTTGCGCTTTCTAAGTCATAGGGCCATTCATATGGACAACCTATTGCAAATTTGGTTTCAGTAGAATACATAACATCTGGAAAAGATGGTAGTTTAGTCATCTTGAAAACCTCTAGTAATTAATTTATTTTTGATTCTTACCATCTACGATGGTCTGAATTCTCACCCTACCATCTTTGATGGTTAGAGGAATTTTTGCTTTTACTTAATTTTGTAGTTAGTGAGCTAAATTGATATGGAATAAAGTATAACTTAATAAATTTCACAAGTCAATAACTATTTATTCACTTATACTTCGCTTTGTAATATAGTATACTTTAACAACTCATATATGTCAATTCTTTTATTCACTTCAAACACACTATCGAATAAATTATAGCTTATTTCATTTAAAAATAATTCTTTTGTAAGATTCGTGAATATTCATCCATGAGGAAAAGAATCAATTAAAAATAATTTTAAAGAATCAATTTTACTCAATTGTATGTGAGCCATTTATCGTGAAACGTGATTTTAAAATGAAATAGAAACACATTTATAGTATAGCATAGAATTTCAAAAAACATATGTTTTTTTGTTAGAGGAGTCAATAGTAGATAAATTTTTTAGGAAAACAGAATTCGATAATTTAATAAACCAGCCTTTCCGATCCAAAATATTACCATTAACCATAAAATAAGTTTTTCACAATTTTCCAACCAATTAACAGTGGCCTCAACTTGAATTATGTATTTCAGATCTCTTTCTAATTGGCGAGCATCTAATTCAGGATTATTGTTTAACATTTTAAAATCTCTTTTTTCTAATCGAGGTAAAAAATGAAGGTCAGAAAAACTAAACCCTAAAGTGGACTGTTCCTGGATTAATGTGTTAAAGCCAGTTTGTCTTGTAAAGCGGTATAAAGTTGCTCGATATTCTTCTAAGCGATGTAAAAAATTTCGACAAATAAATAAATTTAATCGCACAACCAGCAAACAATAAAAAAATGGATTTTTAGCAAAACTTGGAAAAATTGTATTTATTAAAAGAGATGGATAATCAACAGCTGATACGAAAATTTTTTCTTGTACTGAACATTTTACTTTTAAATAAATTTGATAAGAAACAACAATACAAAGATAATTAATAAAGGAGTTCATCATTTTTTATCCTATTAGAAAAACAGAAAAATAGGCTTATTTTTATATATGAATAAAATTCATATATAAATATTTTATGTATTAAAAAATACAACTTTTACTTATTATATAGAAGACATATTCTAGCATTTATAAAATACTTTTTAATACATTTATTTATTAAATTTGTCAAAAATTAGTTTATATATATATAATTATTATTATATTTTATAGATTTAGAATAGTAAAACATTTTGTGTATTTATAATAAGTTAGAACATTAAATACCCCTAATATATATTTAAAATTTTTTACATTAAATTTTTTTAATTTAAAGATTAAAAAAATCAATAGCTTGAATTGGAAAATTCGCATCCTAACGTTTTTAATGATAGAGGAGGTGTACTATCAGAGATGATTAGAATCCTCTAGCGAGAAAAAATTTTCCTCTAATGGTAGGGTGAGCATTCCTCTAACCATCAAAGATGGTAGGATGAGAATTCAGACCATCGTAGATGGTAAGAGTCGAATGATTACGGTATTCGCAATTTCTCGATTGGCTAGTGGGGAAGAGAAAAAGTACTGCTAATTTCATAAAATGATTTTTTAATCCTCTTGTTACCATCTTTCATGGTTAGATTCGAATAGAATTCTCACCCATGAGGAGAACTCTTCGAGTCTTAGTATATTTTGTTTATCTGTTCCTCATGGATGAGTATTCACGAATCTTAGTTTTCTTAATTTTTAAGAATCTTTAATTTCAAGCCTTCAAATTGTAATTTAGATTTTGAATGTATTTTGACTTTTAATTGATTTGTCCAATCCGATAACTCATTTTTTAGCACTTTACTAAAGTTTTTTTGCTTAATGGTACAATTTGATATGTAAAAATTACATAGTCTACATAGGACTTATAAAATTCAGTTAAATCTGAAGTAATTAATGGGTCTAAAACTACTGCATTTTTAAACCAAGTATCGAAATGTTGCTTTTCTTTTTCTTGAATATTAAGAATTTCAACGGTTACATTTTTCGTTTCAGGAGGAGGCATAGTTTTCATAGTTTGAATATTTTTTTTATATACTTTAAAATAGATATTTAGAATAAAAATAGAAAAATAAATTATACTATCAATATTATAAAAGAACCAAGCAGAAATGAAATACCTTATTATATATAGTATATAACACATTATGAATCAAAATACAAGACTCGAAGAGTTCTCTAACCATCTCAAAGATGGTAACAAGAGGAATAAAAATAATTTGTAAATAGTAAATATATGTTATATTATTACTATATTTCATATATTTAAATTTTTGTATAATATTGGATGATTTATTTTCACTTCCTCTTGTTACCATCTTTGAGATGGTTAGATTCGAATAGAATTCTCACCCATGAGGAGAACTCTTCGAGTCATGAAAATAGAGTCTACCATCTTTGATGGTTAGAGGAAAGTTATTTTCCTCGTGGTAACCTAGAAAATAACCCACGACTCGAAGAGTTCTCCTCATGGGTGAGAATTCTATTCGAATCTAACCATCAAAGATGGTAACAAGAGGAGAAGTGCTCATTCTCTTTGAATCTTGTAAACAGATTCTAACCATTTACGATGGTATGACTCGAAGAGTTCTCCTCATGGGTGAGAATTTTATTCGAATCTAACCATCAAAGATGGTAACAAGAGGAATGCTCACTTAATCAGGATAATTTTAATTCTCGTAAGAGGATTTGTAAAATTACATTTATTGGATTCGAACAAAGTTCTCACTCATAAAGAGTTTTTTAACTTATTTTTAAATGATTCGCAAGAATGCTCACCCATGAGGAAAATTTTTTCTCGCTAGAGGATTCGCAAGATTCCTCTTGTTAACATCTTTGATGGTTAGATTCGAATAGAATTCTCACCCATGAGGAGAACTCTGTTCGAGTCGATAGGTAGAGGTAGATGACTTTTTAGAATTTAATGAACATCTCCTCTAACCATCAAAGATGGTAGGATGAGTATTCACGAATCATTAAGTGAATTTTTGTCCAGTTTTAGAATCACGAATTGCGCGGTAATTGGACGAGAGAATTCTAAAAAATTATAAAATAATAGAGGATAAAAAATGACTTTACCATCAAATTTTAATACAAAGTGTTCCATTGCAAATCATCACTGTATTAAAAAAGAATATGCTATGCTCAAAAATTTCAGCAATTGGAGCAAGTTAGAAGTACTTTCAGGCAAGATTCGAATAGAATTCTCACCCATGAGGATAGGCGTTATTTTTTGATTCGGATTTTCGCCTGATATTCGAGTTTTACTCGGATTTTTAGCGTTAGAAGCTATCGAAGAATTCATTCTAAAATTTTCTAAAAACTAAATAAATTTAATAAAAAGGTTTTTTATGAGACTTCCGATTAATTATAGCGGTGCTTTTCACTGGACTACAAGAGGATTAATTTATGTTATCAGCTGGTTTTCTCCTTCTAGCTTTTTACCAATTCCAATTGCACAGATTGTTTTTCCGATCGAAAAAGCAACAAGAATTGCGTCACTTCTCGAGGTAGGTAAAGTCGGAGTAGAAATTATTGGCAAAGAAGTAGAAATTATTGGCAAAGAAATAGCTAAAGAAGTACGTCGCACTTCTCCGAATACACAAGATAGAAAGCTGAAAGCTTTCAAATCGAAAATGAATGCTCGTGTGAATCGAGGAAATATTGGAGTTACTATCGACGAGTTGATAGATGCTGGTGAAATACAAATCGAACTTTTGCATGATAATTTTGTATTGGAACAATTACCTAGTGGTGATTATCACATCACAATTACGTGGAATATTCCCAATCCTGGATATTATGCTCTAGAAACGAATCAAGGAATTACTCAAATGCAAATCCAAGATATTCCGCCCGAAGGAATTACAGTTTCAGAAACTTTTTTAGTTACTGCTGTTGATTTCCATCAGTTTTGTGTTGATCTTGCTCAACAAGTTAGACAAAGAGTGAAAACTCAGCTTATACAGCGAGAATGTAGCGGCATCAATAAATTCGACTGGATACAAAGATTCGACAAAGACCCAGATCCAGGATCAAGAAGTCTAGAAATTCCTGAAAATCCTGACGTCGGCGTGAACGCAATTTTTCACGAGACAAGAGAATGTACATCACCACAAAAGGAGTTTTCGAGTACACCGAATATTGGAGTTGAAACAAGCCCGATGGTTGATACGAAAAACTATTCTCCGTTAAAAATGAGTGCAATTGTTGCTTTTCCATTTATAGTGTCTTTACTCGTAGCGTATTCTTATAGATTTCTCCCCCAAGAGATTCAAAACTTTCTGAAAAAGTTTTCTAAAAAATAGTAAGATATATAGATAAAAGACTCCTCTACCATTTTCCTCTTGTTACCATCTTTGATGGTTAGAGAACTCTTCGAGTCAATGGTAGGGTGAGAATTCAGACCATCTTTCATGGTAAGAATCGAACAGAGTTCTCCTCATGGTAACCTGGTCTGAATAGAATTCAGATAAAAAAAGGTAACCCATAAGGGGTGAGAATTCCTCTTGGTAACCTGGTCTGAATAGAATTCAGATAAAAAAAATAACCCATAAGGGGCTACCATCAAAGATGGTAGAACTCGGTTCGAGTCTATTCGAATCTAACCATGAAAGATGGTATTAGTGTTTTCCCTTATGGGCTACCTAAAGGTTGCCAAGAGGAGTTACAGTTTTACAATATTTTAATATTTCTACTTTCAGTTTTAGGAATAGAATATTTCTAGTATCAATTTTAATAAGACTCGAACAGAGTTCTACCATCTTTGATGGTAGCCCCTTATGGGTTACCTTTTCTTCTTGGGCGAGAACTCTGTTCGAGTCAAGGTTACCAAGAGGAATACTATTTTATTCTTTCTTTTGGAAGTACTTTCTGAACTCTGTTCAGATTACTTTCATTATTACTAGTTCTAGTAGTAATAGTTCTAGTAGTTTATTAGCGATGTTACTGAGCTGTATCGTTATTCCCGTAAAATAGTCATAGTCTACTGTGATTTTGAGGTTTCTTCCGAGTGCCTAAGAGCGGTTGAAAGAGAGTATAATAGTGTAAACAATAATATGGATCGCAAAGTACTTCACGACGGCAAGTATATTTGTTCAAAATGCTCTCCTCTTGGCAACCTTTAGGTAGCCCATAAGGGAAAACACTAATACCATCTTTCATGGTTAGATTCGAATAGAATTCTCACCCTACCATTGACTCGAAGAGTTCTCTAACCATCAAAGATGGTAACAAGAGGAAAATGGTAGAGGAGAACTCCTTATGGATAAGCATTCATACCATCGTAGATGGTTAGAATCTTCGAGTCATAAATTAAAATACATAAACAGAAAAACTATGCACTACAAATATAACAGACAATTTTTTGTTTAATATTAGAGAAGGCTTACTTGCTAGGTTGGATCGCTTCTGAAAAGTTTTCTGGGTGGTTTAACAAGAACCAAGTTCATATAGCTGTAAAAAAGTCTGATGTTACAGTATTAGAAACGCGAAGTACTTTACGTAACATTGTTTGTGATCTGAACAGAGTTCAGACAAAAGAGAGTTGCCGATTAAAGATATGAACAAAAAAACGATGAAAACTTTTGCCATTTGTTCAAAAGACATTTCTGAAGATGCACAAAAAGCTCTAGGATTGGCTTTCCCACTCGGAAGCTATAAAAAATATCATATAGTGTGTTTTCCTAATTTGCAGCCAGAACTAGTGTGGTATTTTGATTGAAAAAAATGCGCGATCTCAAAGTACTTCTGGAAGGTGAAAGAATAAAATGGCTGTATATGCATTGAAAAAAAGAAGTACCTTTTTGTTGAAATAGCTAGTTCCTCAATAAACATGAGATTAGGTTTGTGCAGACTTAGCGACAAAGAAAATATCAAATGTTGTCATGCTCGTTCAGAAGTACTTTACGTAAGATGGCAAGGAAAGAACGCAGCCAAATTTTTAGAAAAGGTATACAGCAACGACTTTTTATCTGAATTCTATTCAGAAGACAAGATTTGGTCCTAACTCGTAAGTATAAAAGGTACACCTTGTTTAAAGTTTTGTATCCAGATGCGAAGTACTTTTGGAAAGAGATATAAATTGCTTTTGGAACGCGCAACAGAACGGAAAAGTCTTTCACAAGCGTGAAGTAATTAGACGTTGGCATAGTATCTAGTTATTTTTGTTTATGTATGTCGTCAATGAGTATTAGGGAGCATCCAAGCAAGAAAAAGTGAGTAGTTCCAAGATGTAGCACTAATTGAATTTATACGCTGAAGTACTTTTGGCTGTATCATTATGGAAACATCCGTAAAAGTTTTCCACGATAACAATGATTCGAATAGAATTCTCACCCTACCATTGAAAATGGTAGAGGAAGTGGCTCACGCTTTTGTTGTTAATACCCTGTATACATGCTGGTATCATTGAAGATGCCAGATGTCGTATCGACTATTACTTTAGTAAACGTAATGTTTACCATCTTCGATGGTTAGAGATTGAATTATGGCCAGTCTCAAATTACTTCCGCAAGCACAATTCTGACAAACAATTATACCGTGATAGCCTACATATCCTCTAACCATCAAAGATGGTAGGGTGAGAATTCCTCTTGGTAACTTGAAAGGTAACCCATAAGGGGCGAGAACTCTTCGAGTCTATTCGAATCTAAGTACGCCACAACATCAGAAGTAAATAGGTGCAAGAATGTACGAAAAAGTCTCCCAAGACCTTACGTAAAAGTATGCAAGCGCGTAGAAAGTCCTTCAACAGCCAGTGCACAAAAAGCATAGATTTGGAAGTACTTTGCGACATAACAACAAATTACCCATCATCTGAACAGAGTTCAGACAAAAGAAAGACGCATCTAATAACCCTGCAGTCTTTGATATAGTCGCGA